CAAACAAAATAGTATCAGCATACGTGTGATCGGACTCGAACCGATACGAGCTCATTGGAAGTGAGCTATGCTACCATTACATCACACACGCAACACACGCTACCCCCCCCCTAGCATTTAAACCACCCTACGTCATGCAGCTACCATACAGGCTAGCATACAAGCTTGCACAGGCTTGCATACAGGCTTGCACAGGCTTGCAGACAAGCTTGCAATAACAACATAACAGCAATAATTAGCTTACTAATAAGCTTGTATTCTTAAAGCAGGGCACCCTAACAAATATAGCAATACTAGACGAGCCTTTGCGACACGTTTGCAAGCTAAAATTGCAATTATAGCAGACATACCCACCCCTCTTCCTTAATACCTCATATTCTATTACAAGCTTGCATAAATGACAATTAAAATTGCTGATCAATAGAATAGCGTTCTATAAATTGCATAACAGCTATTCACTGACTTAACTAGTATTAGCTAAGTTAGCTATGATGTAGCTCATATTCCCCATCAACAGTATACAACGGTCACTTAGGTTTTACAGCAACACATAGTCGTATACTACCTTGTATTCCCCATGCAATTTGCACACTTAGCTCATTTTATAACACTTGAGCCGAGCTGCAGCAGCATCACTTCACGCGGTGTATTAGCGATGCATTAACAACAGTTTGTTAATTTGCTATATTTGCATTTAATGACTTGCGATACAGCATGCTAACTCTACAAGGCGTATAAATGATGCATTGACAACAGTTCGTCAATAGCGCGCTATGCTGCAAATCGCTGTATTATACACCATATTCCCCATGTAACTTGCACACTTAGCACTAATTTTATAACACTTGAGCCGAGCTGCAGCAGTATAACTCTACCCCCCAACACGTAGGGGGACATGGTGCATTAGCGGTGCTTTGACAACAATTAGTGAATTGCCGGCTATGCTGTCTATAGCTGTATACTACACCATATTCCCCATGCAACTTGCATACAAAGTCATATAGTAAGAACCGGCCCCCCCTTCAATAGTATAACTCTACGCGGTGTATTAGCGATGCATAAGCAACAATTAGTTAAATTGCATCTGATGTAGCAAATACCTGTATACTACACCATATTTCCCATGCGACTTGCAGACAAAGCATATTAGATCGCACTTGACTTAGCTGCAATTGTATAACTTAGCACGGTGTATTAGCGATGCATCGACAACAATTAGGCCACGTGCTGTAAAATTGCATGCTATGCTGCAAATAGCTGTATAATACACCATATTCCCCATGCCACTTGCATACTTAGCTAATTTTATAACACTTGACCCGAGCTGTAGCAGTCTAACTTCAGCAGGTGCATTAGCGATGCATATACAACAATTAGTAAATTGCATGCTATGTAGCAAATAGCTATATACTACACCATATTCCCCATGCCACTTGCACACAAAGTCATATAGTTAGAACCGGCTACCATTAAAATCTATAACTTCAGCACGGTGTATTAGCGATGCATATACAACAATTAGTTAAATTGCACGTTATGCAACAAATAGCTGTAGACTACACCATATTCCCCATGCAACTTGCATACATTGTCATTGTGTTAGAACAGGCTAACGTTAAATAGCATAACTTCACATGGTGTATTGTGAGGACTTAATAACAAATTGCAAATTTGCTAGCTTATGCAGCAGTCTAACTTCACATGGCGTATAATTTAAGGTTGTTCAATTGTCGTGCTTATGTAAACAGCTGTAGACTACACCATATTCCCCATGCAACTTGCATACATTGTCATTGTGTTAGAACAGGCTAACGTTAAATAGCATAACTTCCCACGGTGTATTAGCGATGCATAGACAACAATTAGGCGCATGTGGTGTAAATTGCACGTTATGCAGCAAATAGCTATATACTACACCATATTCCCCATGCAACTTGCATACATAGCTATCTAGTAAGAACAGGTTAACGTTAAATAGCATAACTTCCCTAGCAGGTGTATTGTGAGGACTTAATAACAAATTGCAAATTTGCTAGCTTATGCAGCACATAGCTGTATACTACACCATATTCCCCGCGACGAGCTTGTTTACTATGACATCTACTAATGTTAATCTAGGTAGTATAACACGCCGTATTCCCTCCCCCCTAAGGGGGCTATGCTTGTCAGTTGTAGATTGCAATAACTGACCCAGTCGAGCTTATAACACGCCATATTCCCCATCAACAAATTTATTGCAGCATGTTTGTTTTAAAAATTTTAAAATGCAGTTTGTTGCGTATAATACACCATATTCCCCATGTCACTTGCATACATAGCTATTTAGTAAGAACCGGCTAACGTTAAATTATATAACTTCACTGCCCCAGGGGGGGCCAGGTGTATTGTGAGGACTTAATAACAATTAGTAAATTGCATGTTATGCTGCAAGCACGTGTATACTACACCATATTCCCCATGTCACTTGCATACAAAGTCATTGTGTTAGAACAGGCTAACGTTAAATAGTATAACTCTACGTGGTGTATTGTGAGGACTTAATAACAATTAGTAAATTGCATGTGATGATGCAATTCGCTGTATACTACACCATATTCCCCGCGACGAGCTTGTTTACTATGTCAACTCCTAATGTTAACTTATGTCGTATAACACGCCGTATTCCCTCCCCCCTAAGGGGGCTATGCATGTATGTTGTGTGTTGCAATAACTGACCCAGTCGATCTTATAACACGCCATATTCCCCATCAACAAATTTATTGCTGCATGTGGCAATTAGTTGTGTATACTACACCATATTCCCCATGGTCCACCAACGAGGTAGAGCACGGCTCCGATTTAATGACGTGCCCCCTAGGCACAGGCATTAAGCGAGGCCGTGCTCGCGGAGCCCCCCAGTCCTGTTAATAACCCCCCATTCTGTTGTACTATGATCGATAGAACAGCATTTTTTATAACAACAACAAAAACCCAGTGTATAGCGGTCCGACCCCCCAAAGGCTCTCCTTATTAATCACTTTATGGGGTCGGAAAAAAAAAAATCAGGTCCTACCCACTACCCTACTCTATTACCTCGTATTCTGTTATAAAAATTTATAAATGTCCCTATACAATTTTGATCAATAGAATAGCGTTCTTTAAATCACAAACAACAAAAACCCAGTTTTGAGCGGTCCGACCCCTCTCGCAGGCTCTCCTTATTAAGCACTTTATGGGGTCGGTAAAAAAAAATACGGACCTACCCACTACCCTACTCTATTACCTCATATTCCCCTATCAAGTTAACATATATGTTAATTAATTAGCTGATCAATAGAATAGCGTTCTTTAAAAACAAAACAACAAAAACCCAGTTTTAAGCGTTCCGACCCCGCTCCCCCAAAGGGGGTCCAAGGCTGACCTTATTAATCACTTTATGGGGTCGGTAAAAAAAAATATCCCCCCCCCCCAAACCTATAAGATACTGTCTAGAAACCCTGTCTTATACTACCTCATATTCCCCATGCTATATTACATACATGTTTGCAAGTGCTTAGCAGTTTTGTACACCATATTCCCCTATCACTTTAGATACTAGGTGTTTGTTTTTAAACCACCCCCCCTGCAAGGGGGGGTGGTTTAAAAATGCACGACTTCAATGTCTTACCTCATATTCCCCATGTTACTTGCAGACAACACGAGCTTAATTAACAAGTGTTTGCATGCTAATCATCAGTCTGCTCCTAACTTCACACGAGCTTGTATAGCAGCTTAATGCAAGTTTATGCATGCTAGCTAATCAGTTTGTTGTTAACTCCACACGAGCTTAATAAGCTAGTATTTGCAAAACACATGCATGCTTATCATCAATCTGTTGCTAACTCCACACAGGCTTAATTAGCAAGTTTGCAAGCTTATGCATGCTAGCTAATCATCTATTTGCAGCTAACTCTACACGAGCTTAATTAACAAGTGTTTGCAAAATGCAGATCATCAGTCAGCTCCTAACTCTACTGCCCCCGGGGGGCCAGAGCTTGTATAACAGCTAAATGCAAATTATGCATGCTAATCATCAGTCTGTTGCTTACTGGGGAAAACGAGCTTAATTAGCAAGTTTGCAAGCTTATGCATGCTAGCTAATCATCAGTTAGCTGCTAACTCCACACAGGCTTAATAAGCAAGTGTTTGCAAAACGCATACCTGCTAATCATCAGTCCGCTTGCTAACTCTGCACGAGCTTGTACAGCAGTTTTATGCTAACAGCATGCTAAGTACATGCTAGACACATGCTAACTCTACACGAGCTTCTATAGCAATTTTATGCTAACAGCATGCTTAGTACATGCTAGACACATGCTAACTCTATACGAGCTTAATAAGCAAGTGTTTACAAAACACACACATGCTTGTTTGCTAGACACATGCTGACTTCACACAAGCTTGTACAGCAGCTTAATGCGTATTGGCAGCAGCATGTAGTTGTCAACTGAATACGGTTCAATATTGCAGCTAATTTGCATTGACAGCATTGCGTGATCACTTAGTTAGTTGTCAATAGAATACGGTTCAATCTTGCAGCATGTTTGCATCGACAGCACTGTCTGATCTGTTAGCTAGTCGTCAACATAATACGGTGTAATACACAGCTATTGTAGCTGTCGCTATTGCAATGTACATTAGCTTGCATACTGTTACTAGCTAGCTAGCAAGCATAGCGTCACTATTGTCAATCTGCATGACTAGCTTGTTACAACTAGCATAGCTGCTCCCAACTGCAGATGAGCTATAATTACTAGCTATTTGCATTTGCAAGCCTTACTAGCTTATGGTCAGTTATGCAACATAATACGGTGTATTACGACTAGCAATTTGCATTACAGGCATCGATAGCTTATTGCTGTAAGTGTCTAACTGTATACGGTGTATGATGACTAGCTATTTGCATTTGCAAGCCTTACTAGCTTATTTGCAAGTGTATAACAGAATACGGTGCATTACTACTAGCTATTTGCATTTACAAGTCTTTGCAAGCTTATTGCTTCGGGACAAGCAGTCAACTGCAGACGAGCTATGATGACTAGCAATTTGCATTTGCAAGTCTTACTAGCTTATTTGCAAGCCTTTAACATAATACGGTGTATTACGACTAGCTATTTGCATTTGCAAGTCTTTGCAAGCTTATTGCAAGGTGTCAACTGTAGACGGTGTATGGTGACTAGCAATGTGCATTAGCAAGTCTTACTAGCTTATCGCAAGTGTCTAACTGTATACGGTGTACTATAGCTAGCTATTTGCATCACAGCCATCACTAGCATATAGCAGTAGTCAACTGCAGATGAGCTATGATGACTAGCAATTTGCATAACTAGCATAACTAGCATAACTAGCTTATTTGCAACATGTCAACATAATACGGTGTATGACAGCGACAGATTAGCAGTAGTGACATCACTAGCATATCGTAACTGTCTAACTGTACATGGGGAACACGGTGTATGATAGCTAGCAAATTGCATGTATAGCATCACTGCTTATCACAACTGTCTAACTGTACATGGGGAAGACGGTGTATTACAGCTAGTAGCTTGCATCATTAGCATAGTTACTGCATTGCAACTGTATAGCTAGTGATTGCATTGCAACTGTATAGCAGCTAATGACAGCATTGCAACTGTATAGCAGCTAATGACTGTATAGCAGCTAATACAGCATAGCATTGGCCCCACTGTGTTAACTGACTACCACTCCCCTAGCACAGCATCACTTCACAGCAGCTAATACAACATAGCATGCAGACTACATCATCACTAGCTAGTATAACAGAATAGCAGCTAATAGCATAAGCTATGCAATTAAGCTATGCAATGCAATTAATAGCGTATTATACACCAGATTCCCCTAGTGAGGATACACAGCAGTACATAACGGCATAACTACAATGTATAGCAAATAACACCTCATATTCCCCATGCATGATCACTAACAGTCTATAACAGCATAACAACACTGTATAGCATATACTACCTCATATTCCCCATCCCCTTAGGGCAGCATGATCACTAGTACTGTATGACAGCATAACAACAATGTATAGCATATACTACCTCATATTCCCCTCCCCCTCTGGGGGCGTACAGTATACAACAGTAGATCACTAGCATACAACATCATAACGTATAACACGTGACTTAGCAATAGCTTGTTAGCAGCTAGTTAGCAGCTAGTTAGCAGATGCAATGCAAGCTAGTTAGCAGATGCTATACAATGCAACTAATAGCGTATTGTACACCGTATTCCCCATGCACCACCAACTCGTTGTCACTAAGTAGCTTGTTAACACGTACAAGCTTGCAAGCTAGTAAGCAGTTAACAGCTAGTAAGCTATACAAGGCAATTAAGCTAAGCTATGCAATTAATAGCGTGTATTACACCATATTCCCCATTCCCCTTACAAGTTGGGTGCCTAGTTGTCACTAAGTAGCTAGTTGTCACTAAGTAGCTAGTTAAGACATGCAAGCTTGTAAGCTAGTAAGCAGTTAACAGCACGCCTCACGTAAGCTACGCAAGGCAATTAAGCGATGCAAGGCAACTAATAGCTTATTACACGCCGTATTCCCCTCCCCCTCTGGGGGCGTAGATATACAGCAGTACATAACAGCATATTGCAACTAATGGTGTACAATACACCGGGTTCCCCATGCACGACTGACAGCAGTACAGAACTGCATGTTGCAATTAATGATGTACAATACACCGTATTCCCCCTAGCGATGACCCATAGTAGTAAATAACAACATCTTGCAACAAGTGGTGTACAATACACCGGGTTCCCCATGCATTACCGATAACAGTACAAGACAGCAGATTGCAATTAATGGTGTACAATACACCGTATTCCCCATAGCAGCTAGTCATCAGTAAGCTAGTAGTCAATAAGCAGCTAGTTAACACGTACAAGCTTGCAAGCTAGTAAGCAGTTAACAGCACCGCAGTAAGCTAGTAAGCTAGGCTATGCAACTAATGGTGTACAATACACCGTATTCCCCATGCATGATAGATAGCAGTACATCACAGCAGATTGCAATTAGGGTGTACAATACACCGGATTCCCCATGCAAGTTATCGCTAAGTAGCTAGTAGTCAGTAAGCAGCTAGTAGTCAATAAGCAGCTAGTTAACACGTGGTGATGCAAGCTAGTAAGCAGTTAACAGCACCCTAGTAAGCTAGTTAGCTATGCAATGCAACTAATGATGTACAATACACCGGATTCCCCATAGCAGCAAGTCATCAGTAAGCTACTAGTCACTAAGCTAGTTAACACGTGGGGGAAGCAAGCCTGTTAGCAGTCAGCAAGCAGCTAGTTAGCAGTCAGCAAGCAGCTAGTAAGCTAATAAGCTAGTAACAGCTAGTAACAGCAGTCAACAGCTAGCAGTTAGCAGTCTTATGCAACACGCTATAGCAGTTAACAGCTAGTAAGCAGCTAGTTAACGTGCAAGCTTGCAAGCCTGTTAGCAGTCAATAGCTAGTAGTTAGCCGATATAGCATAGCATAGCATAGCATAGCATAGCGTTTCTATCCCCTTAGGGACGCTGCAAATTAGCTGTCAGTGATGCTAGTTGTCTCCCCCCTAGGGGCCGAATACGGTGTATTACAAGTCACTATTAGTCACTAGTAGTCCCCCAGTCATACTAGTCTATGGGGGGAACGGTGTAATACACTGCTACCTATATTAACTAGCTTGTCAAACAGCTATACTTGCTTGCTAGTTGTCTCCCCCCTAGGGGCCGAATACGGTGTATTGCAAGTAATGATTAGCAATTATGCAATCTTGCATCACTTCAATAGAATACAGTGTATTGCAAGTCGTTATTAGCAATACTGCAATCTTACATCCTCTTGCTAGTAGTCAATAGGATACGGTGTAATACACTGCCATATTAACTAGCTTGTCAAACAGCTATACTTGCAACACTTCAATATAATACGGTGTATTGCAAGTCGTTATTAGCAATTGTGCAATCTTACATCACTTCAATAGAATACGGTGTATTGCTAGTCATAATGTGCAATACAGCAATCTAGCATCATCTAGCAAGTAGTCAATATAATACGGTGTATTGCAAGTCACTATTAGCAATAAAGCTATTAAGCCTTACATGCAACTAGGCAATAGAATACAGTGTATTGCTAGTCATTATGTGCAATACAGTAGTCTTGCAAACACTTGCTAGTCGTCTAACCTAATACGGTGTATTGCAAGTAATTATACGCATTACAGCATGCAGTGATGCAAACACGCAAGTCATCTAACCTAATACGGTGTATTGCAATGCTGTTTAGCAAATTAGCAATTTAGCTGTGCTTGCAACAAGTCTCCCCCCTATGGGGCCGAATACGGTGTATAATACAGCAATATAGGCTAGCTTGTCATACTGCTGTGCTTGTAACACGTCAATATAATAGGGTGTATTGCAAGTCACTAGGCCGCAGCGGTGCAGTCATTTAGCAACGATGCAAGTGGTCAATAGAATACGGTGTATTGCAATGCAATATTTGCTAAGATGCTAATTAGCTAGGCCCATGGGCCGGCAACACGTCTAACATAATACGGTGTATTGCAAGTCATCATGTACAATACAGCAGTTCTGCAAACACGCAAGTAGCCAATAGAATACGGTGTATTGCGAGTCACGATTAGCAATTAAGCAAGCACGGCAAACACGCATGTCGTCAATAGAATACGGTGTATTGCAATGCCGTTTAGCAAATTTGTGATTTAGCTGTGCTTGTAACACGTCAATAGAATAGGGTGTATTGCAAGTCGTTATGTACAACACAGCCGTTCTGCAAACACGCATGTCGTCAATATAATACGGTGTATTGCAAGTCATTATACGTATAACAGCAGTGATGCAAACACTAGCAAGTAGCCAATAGCAGATGGTGTATTGCAAGTCACTATTGCAATTAAGCAACATTGCAAACACTAGCAACACTTCTAACATAATACGGTGTATTGCAAGTAATTATACGTATAACAGCAATGATGCAAACACTAGCAAGTAGTCAATAGAATAGGGTGTATTGCAGCTAACAGTGTGCATTAAGCAGCATGTAGCAAGCCTGTGCTAGTAGATTAGGTAATGGGGAATATGGTGTATTGTACAGCAAGATGTGTAAGATGTATGATCTGCAAGGCTTAAGGAGTCTAGCTAGTCATGGGGAATAGGAGGTAATAGGCTGCAAACTTGTATGCAATGTAGCTCGTGCTGTCTGCTAGTTACATGGGGAAAATGAGGTAAGACAGAGAAGTCGTGCATTTTTAAACCACCCCCCCTTGCAGGGGGGGTGGTTTAAAAACAAACACCTTGTATATAAAGTGATGGGGAATATGAGGTAAGACAGAGAAGTCGTGCAAACACTTAGTATGTAAATATACATTGCCACCAACAAGTTGGTGGAGGGGAATATGGTGTAATATAAGACATGGTATTTAAGCAGTATCTTATATGTTTCGGGGGATATTTTTTTTTACCGACCCCATAAAGTGCTTAATAAGGAGAGCCTTGGACCCCCTTTGGGGGAGCGGGGTCGGAACGCTATACACTGGGTTTTCTAATTTTGTGATTTATAGGCTGCTATTCTATTGATCAAAATAGTTAATAAACATCTATGCAAACTTGTAATAGAATATGAGGTATTAGAGTAGGGTAGTGGGTATGGAGCTATTTTTTTTTACCGACCCCATAAAGTCCTTAATAAGGTGAGCCTGCGAGAGGGGTCGGATCGCTTAACACTGGGTTTTTGTTTTTTGTGATTTAAAGGCCGCTATTATATTGATAAAATTTTATTAATGACTTAAAAATTTTGTTGCAAGCTTGTCAATAGAATAGGAGGTAATAGAGTAGGGTAGTGGGTATGGGGGCCATTTTTCGCGCTTGTCATTGACTATGGGGAATATGGTGTAAGAGACACTATAAATTGCAAATTGCAGACCAACTGTAATAAATTGATGATGGGGAATATGGCGTGTTATAAGCACGACTGGGTTGTAACTGTAATACACAACATACAAGCATAGCCCCCTTAGGGGGGAGGGAATACGGCGTGTTATACTACCTATATTAACGTCTGCAATGGTCATAGTAAGTAAGCACGTGATGGGAAATCTGGTGTAGTATACGCTATAAATTGCAAAATGCAGACATATCGTAATTAATTGATGATGGGGAATATGGCGTGTTATAAACACGACTGGGTTGTAACTGTTATACACAACATACAAGCCTCGATGGGGAATACGGCGTGTTATACTACATAGATTAACATCTGCAAGTGTCATAGTAAGTAAGCTCGTCATGGGGAATATGGTGTAGTATACAACAGTTTGCAGATCGAGTGCTGTTGACGTACCATCAATAATACACCGTGCGGAGTTAGACTATTGCATTAGCGAGCAAATTTACAAATTGTTATTAAGTCCTCACAATACACCATGTAGAGTTAGACTTTTTAATGGGGGTCGTTCTAACACACGTGCTAAGTGTGCGAGTTACATGGGGAATATGGTGTAGTATACGCTATAAATTGCAAACATGCAGACCTATCATCATCAATTGATCATGGGGAATATGGCGTGTTATAAGCACGACTGGGTCAGTCCTTGCAATAGCCCTCTGACAAGCATAGCCCCCTTAGGGGGGAGGGAATACGGCGTGTTATACTACCAATATTAAGATCTGCAATGGTCATAGCATACAAGCACGTGATGGGGAATCTGGTGTAGTATACTCACGTGTTTGCAGACATACATGTGTTGACCAACCATCAATAATACACCGGCTGAAGTTAGACTGCTGCATTAGCTAGCAATTTTACAATTTGTTATTAAGTCCTCACAATACACCATGGGGAGTTAGACCTTTTTAATGGGGTCCTGTTCTAACTAGATAGCTAAGTATGCAAGTGACATGGGGAATATGGTGTATTATACGCAATAGTTTGCAGACTTGCGCACGTGTCGTCATAAAATAGTGATGGGGAATATGGTGTAGTATACATGTGTTTGCAGACATACTGCTGTCTAGCTGTCATCAATTATACGCCTGTCCCCCCTTGCCCTTAGTGGTGGGGGTGCTGAAGTTAGGCTGTCGCATGTTGGTTTAAACGGCTAAGTGTGCTATTTGCATGGGGAATATGGTGTGTTATACTGCTATGTGCTGCAAAGCTAGCAAATTTACAAATTGTTGCATATGCATCGCTAATACACCTGCTGAAGTTATACTGCTGCACAGTATTGCAAGCTAGCTGCTATTTATTGCAAACTGCTATGCTAGCTGCGATGCTAACTTAAGCTGGTGTAGTATTGCATGTGCTAGTTGCATTGCAATGCTGTTGCACCGCGTGCGGCCTGCTTAAATTTTGCTAAGTCCTAGCATTTCTAGCACGTATCTTATACGGACATTTACGCTATACGATGCTATGCATGCTATGCTAGCTATGCTGTTAACAAGCTAACTTCAGCAGGTGTATAACAAGCTATTATTGCTAATCTTGCAATTGTTGCAATTTGCATACTTAGCTAACTTCAGACGGTGTATTACAAGTGACTATTGCTATGCTAGTCATGCTAGTCATGCTGTTAACTAGCTAACTCCACACGGTGTATTACAAGTGACTATTGCTATACATGCTATGCTAGTCATGCTGTTAACTAGCTAACTTCACGCGGTGTGTTACAAGCGACTATTGCTAATCTAGCATCTGTTGCTAGCTGCAGCCTTAGCTAACTTAATACGGTGTATAATGACTAGCTATTTGCATAACATGCATAACTAGCAAATCGTCACTAGCTAACAGCATGCGGTGTATTATGACTAGCTATTTGCATTACTAGCATTACTAGCATGACTAGCTATGTGTAACTGTCTAACATAATATGGTGTATTGCAGCTAGCTATTTGCATTACAGGCATCTATAGCATATTGTCAGTCATTGCAACATAATACGGTGTATTGCAGCTAGCTAATTGCATTACAGGCATCTATAGCTTATTGTCAGTCATTACAACATAATACAGGCTATGATCAGTAGCTAATTGCATAACAAGCATCACTTGCAATCATATAACATAATACAAGCTAATATAGCTAGTTATTAGCATGACAGGCATTACTTGCAATCTTGCAATCATATAACATAATACAAGCTAATGTAGCTAGTTATTAGTATGACAGGCATGACGTGCTATCTTGTAATCATATAACATAATACGGTGTAATACAGCTAGTTATTAGCATGACAGGCACCACTTGCAATCTTGTAATCATATAACATAATACGGTGTAATGTAGCTAGTTATGCGCATTACCTGCATCACTTGCAATCTTGTAATCACATAACAGAATACGGTGTAATATAGCTAACACAGCTCCCACAACGAGTTCGGTGCCACGTGTACATGCTAACACAGCATAACAGCTAACATAACAGTATATGAGCTAGTATAGCTAGTAGATTGCAAGTATAGCTGCTAACAGCTGCCGCCCCATGTGTGTACTTGCTAACTGTATATGAGCTAGTATTGCAAGTGTTTGCTTGCGATGACAACTAGCTACCACATGTGTACTTGCTAATTGTATATGAGCTAGTATAGCTAGTGTTTGCAAATATGACAACTAGCTGTCTGTGTGTGTACTAGCTAACTGTATATGAGCTAATATAGCAACTACATAGCTAGTCTTACAACTGACTACATGTGTGCACTTGCTAACTGTATATGAGCTAGTATTGCAAGTGTTTGCAAGTATGACAACTAGCTGCCATATGTGTACTAGCTAACTGTATATGAGCTTGTATAGCTAGTGTTTGCTTGCGATGACAACAAGCTGTCTGTGTGTGTACTTGCTTACTGTATATGAGCTAGTATTGCAAGTGTTTGCAAGTATAGCTGCCACATGTGTACTAGCTAACTGTATATGAGGTAATATAGTAACTACATAGCTAGTATTACAACTGACTGCATGTCTGTACTTGCTAACTGTATATGAGCTAAGATAGCAAGTACATAGCTAGTATGGCAGCTAACAGCATGTCTGCACGTGCTAACTGTATATGAGGTAGTACAGCTACTACATAGCAAGTATAGCAGCTAACAGCATGTCTGCATATGCTAACTGTATATGAGCTAGTATAGCAAGTATGACAAGTAGCTGCTGCATGTGTGCATGTGTGTACTTGCTAACTGTATATGAGGTAGTATAGCAAGTACATAGCAAGTATAGCAGCTAACTGCATGCTAACTGTATATGAGGTAGTATAGCAAGTACATAGCAAGTATAGCAGCTTATTGCATGCTAACTGTATATGAGCTAATATAGCAAGTACATAGCTAGTCACGGCAGCTGACTGCATGCTAACTGTATATGAGGTAGTATAACAGCTAGATCGTTAGTATAGCAATTTACTGCATGTCTGCATATGCTAACTGTATAGGAGCTAATATAGCTACTACATAGCTAGTATTACAGCTTGTTGCATGTTTGCATGTGTTAACTGTATATGAGGTAGTATTACAGCTAGATCGCTAATATAGCAACTGACTGCATGCTAACTGTATATGAGCTAATAACAGCTAATAGCTAGTCTAGCTGCTAATAGCACACCTATGCATATGCTAACTGTATATGAGCTAATCTAGCACGGATAGCATAGCATAGCATAGCGTCACTATAACCTAATCTACTAACTGTATAGCAGCTAACAACAGCATGCTAGCTTATTACGACTGCAGAACAGCTACTATTAGCAATTTGCTTCCCGGGACCAACTGTCTAACAGAATACGGTGTATTACAGATAGCAATTTGCATGACTAGCATTTATAGCTTGTTATTGCTGTATAACAGAATACGAGGTATAGTGACTAGCAATTTGCATTATTAGCCACCACCCATCTAAGCCTGTTGTAACGATATAACATAATACGAGCTAGTATAGCTAACTGTTAGCAACATAACAACTGTATGACAGCTAGTTAGCAACAGCATGACCGCTAGTAACAGCATAACAGCTAGTATTGCATTGCCTAGCAACAACATAGCTACTAGCAACAGTATAACATAATACGAGGTATAGTAGGTAGGTATTAGCATGACAAGCCTATGTAGCATATTGTCACTAGCTAACAGTATACAAGCTAGTATTGCATACACATAGCATTGCAGCTAGCATGACAAGTAGCAACAGTATAACAGAATACGGTGTATTACAGATAGCAATTTGCATTACTAGGGCCCCAGCAGTATAGCCTGTTGTCACTGTATAACAGAATACGAGGTATAGTAGATAGCAATTTGCATGTATAGCATCACTAACAGACTGTATGACAGCTAGCAACAGTATAACAGCTAGTATTGCCGTACTAGCAACAGCATAGCTACTTGCTTCCCCAGTATAACATAATACGGTGTATTACAGATAGCAATTTGCATTAGTCGCATCTATAGCATGTTGTTACTGTCTAACATAATACGAGGTAGTGCAGATAGCAATTTGCATTAGTCACATCTATAGCATCTCGTAAGTGTCTAACATAATACGAGGTATCGCCACTAGCAATTTGCATTAATAGCTATAGCTTATCGCTTGTCAAGTGTCTAACAGAATACGGTGTAGTACAGATAGCTATTCGCATAACGTGCATTATTAGCATATTGCAAGTGTCTAACAGAATACAGGCTATGATAGCTAGCAATTTGCATTAATAGCTATAGCTTATCGTCAAGTGTCTAACATAGCATGGTGTATTACGACTAGCTATTTGCATTACATACATCTTAGCAGATTGCAAGTGTCTAACATAATACAGTGTATTACGACTAGCAATTTGCATTGCAAGCACGTATAGCCTATCATAAGGTTATAACGTAGGACGGTGTATGATAGCTAGCAAGGCTTGCACGTGAGTGCTACCGGCATTAATAGCATCTATAGCATCTAGTTGCAAGTGTCTAACAGAATACGGTGTGTTATAGCTAACGATTTGCATAACTAGCATTACTAGCTTATCGCAGCTAGCTAACATAATACGGTGTATCACAGCTAGCTATTTGCATTGCAAGCATCACTAGCTTATCGCAGCTAGCTAACATAATATGGTGTAACACAGCTAGTTATTTGCATTGCAAGCAGCACTAGCTTATCACAGCTATCTAACATAACACGGTGTATTGTAGGCAGTTATTAGCTTTAATTGCATTTAATAGCTTATGGCAGCTGTCTAACATAATACGAGGTATTGTAGCTAGCAATTACTACATAGATGACACCTGTGTCTGTGTACATGCTTAATGCACTAAGTCTGTAACAGCATAACATAATACGGTGTATAGCAGCTAGTATTGCATATTAGCTAGCATTGCATATTAGCTTGTCTAGCATTGCATAGTGACCCCTAGTATTGCATAGCTACCCCCCCTAGCATTGCATAGCTGTAGTGCTAGTAGTAGTAGTAGTAGTAGTAGTACCTTATAGGTTAGCAATACTTAGCAAATTTGCAAACAGCTGTATTGCACAGCAGCATATCAACAGCTGACGAGCTATAGTGACTAGCAATTTGCATGTCTAGCATTACTAGCTATTGCAACTAGCTAACTTAATACGGTGTATTGCAACTAGCAATTTGCATGACAAGCATCTGTTGTCTATGTAGTCAGTGTATAACAGAATACGGTGTATTATAGCGACCTATTCGCATCACAAGCATGACTAGCATACTGCAATTGTATAACAGAATACAAGGTATTGCAACTAGCAATTAGCATGACTTGCATCAGTTGCCTGTGTAGTCCGTGTCTAACAGAATACGGTGTATTATAGCGACCTATTCGCATAACAAGCATGACTAGCATACTTCAATAGTATGACAGAATACGGTGTATTATAGCTAACAATTAGCAATAACAGTCCTTACAAGCAATATGCAATTGTATAACAGAATACGGTGTATTATAGCGATAAATAAGCATAACATGCATTACTAGCAATTTGCTACCCAGGTAGTCAATTGTCTAACAGAATACGGTGTAGTATAGCTAACAATTTGCATCACAGCCATCACTAACATACTGCAACAACCTAACAGAATACAGGCTATGATCCTAGCAATTAGCATAACAGGCAGCATGACTAGCATACCACCACTGTATAACATAATACGGTGTATGACAGCTAACAATTTGCATAACAGCTATCGCACGTAGCAGACTGCAACAGTATAACAGAATACAGGCTATGACAGCTAGCTATTTGCATAACAAGCATTGCACCACAACCGGAGGTGGTGGCCTAGCAGATTGCAAGTGTCTAACATAATACAAGCTAAATTGCTGACTAGTTACATCACTAGCATAGCTTGCAGATTGCAACTGTCTAACATAATACAGGCTATGACACCTAATGATTAGCACAACAAGCATTGCTAGCATACTGCAATACATGTAACAGAATACAGGCTATGACAGCTAACGATTTGCACAACAAGCATTGCTAGCATACTGCAACTACCTAACAGAATACAAGCTAATATGGCTAAGTAGTAACATAACAAGTATTGCAAGCATGCTATAACTACCTAACAGAATACAGGCTATGATAACTAGCAATTTGCATGCTTAGCGTCAGTAGCTTATTGCAAGCTTGTTGCAACTGTCTAACAGAATACAGGCTATGACACCTAGCAATTTGCATACTTAGCGTTAGTAGCATGTTGTAGCTCATGCAACAGAATACGGTGTATTATAGCTTGCTATTCGCATGCATAGCATCTAGCAAACTTGTAACATAATAGCAGCTAATGCAAGTTAAAATATGCATGTGTTCAATCTTGCAAACTTGTAACGGAATACGGTGTAGTATAGCTAGCTAATCGCATTAGTTAAATCTTGCAAACTTGTAACATAATATGGTGTATTATAGCTAGCTAATCGCATATGTTCAATCTTGCAAACTTGTTGCCCCGCCCCTAACAGAATACGGTGTAGTATAGCTAGTAATTCGCATAGGGAGCATCATGCAAGCTTGTAACAGAATACGGTGTATTATAGCTAGCTAATCACATTAGTTAAGTCTTGCAAACTTGTTGCCCACCTCTAACAGAATATGGTGTATTATAGCTAGTAAATTGCATGTATAGCATCATGCAAACTTGTTGCCCCACCTAACAGAATACGGTGTATTATAGCTAGTTAATTGCATTAGTTAAGTCTTGCAAACTTGTAGCCTAGCCCACAACTTGATCACCACCGTGGTGATGAAGTTAGGGGAATATGAGGTAATATAGCTAGTTAATTGCATGTAAAGGATCATGCAAACTTGTAACATAGCCCACAACTTGTTAGGGGAATATGGTGTATTATAGCTAGTAAATTGCATGTAAAGCATCATGCAAACTTGTAACAGAATAGGAGCCTATGCTAGTTAAAATTTGCATGTGTTCAATCATGCAAGCTTGTAAGGGGAATATGAGGTAATATAGCTAGTAAATTGCATGTAAAGCATCATGCAAACTTGTAAGAGAATAGGAGCCAATGCAAGTTAAAATATGCATGTGTTAAATCATGCAAGCTTGATAGGGGAATATGAGGGAATAGAGTAGGGTAGTGGGTATGGGGGCCATTTTTTTTTTCCGACCCCATAAAGTCCTTAATAAGGTAAGCCTTGGACCCCCTTTGGGGGAGCGGGGTCGGGATCGCTATACACTGGGTTTTGTTTTTTGTGATTTAAAGAACGCTATTATATTGACAAAATTGTATATAAAAACTTTGCAAACTTGTCAATAGAATATGAGGTATTAGAGTAGGGTAGTGGGTAGGACCTGATTTTTTTTTGCCGACCCCATAAAGTCCTTAATTAGGAGAGCCTGCGAGAGGGGTCGGACCGCTACCAACTGGGTTTTGTTTTTTGTGATTTAAAGAACGCTATTATATTGATTAAAATTGATTAAGTACTTAAAAAATTGTTGCAAGCTTGTAAGGGGAATATGAGGTAATAGAGTTGGGTAGTGGGTATGGGGGCCATTTTTCGCCGCGCGAACACGGCTTCTCTTAATGCTTCGCATCAAATCGAAGCCGTGTTCGCGCTTGTCATTGACTATGGGGAATATAGTGTAATATACGCTATTAATTGCAAAGGTACGGACCAACTGTAATTAATTGATGATGGGGAATATGGCGTGTTATAAGCACGACTTGGGTTGTTATTGCAATACACAACATACAAGCGTCTCCCCCCTTTGGGGGCGGGAATACGGTGTACTATACTACCTAGATTAACATATGCAATAGTCATAGCATACAAGCTCATGATGGGGAATATGGTGTAGTATATAGCAGTTTACATAAACATGCAATTGTTATTGTTAATGCTTACTAGTTTATCATGGGGAATATGGCGTGTTATAAGCACGACTGGGTCAGTTATTGCAATCGACTACTGACAGGCATAGCCCCCTTAGGGGGGAGGGAATACGGTGTAATACACACACTTCACCAACCCTAGCATATATTGCACACAGCGAGTATTGTGTGTGGGGAATATGGTGTATTATGCGCCATAAGCACAGCAATTGTTGTTGTTAATGCTTACTAGTTTATCATGGGGAATATGGCGTGTTATAAGCACGACTGGGGTTGTCATTGTTATCTACTACTTACATGCATCAATGGGGAATATGGTGTATAATGCGATCTGTTGCTGTTGCACGGTAGACGTGTTGTCATAAACAACTAGTTGTGTGACTGATGGGGGATAGGGTGTAGTATACAAGTGTTTGCAGACCTACTGCTGTCTAGCTACCTTAAATTATACACCTACTGGAGTTATACGGCTACGTTAGCTAGCAATTAACAAACTGTTATTAATGCATCACAATACACCATGTAGAGTTAGACTGTGGAACCTCGCAAGTGCTAGCAAGTTAGCTATGTGTGCAAGTGGCATGGGGAATACGGTGTGTTATACTGCTGCTAAACAACAACATAGACAGTAGTCACACCCTTAATACTACGCCATGTGAAGTTATACTGCTGCATTAGCTAGCAAATTAACAAACTGTTATTAATGCATCACAATACACCATGGGGAGTTATACTGCTACATAGCTAGGGTCAAGTGTTAGCAAAGAGGCTATGTGTGCAAGTGACATGGGGAATATGGCGTGTTATACAGCTACTTGCATCACCTGAGGTAAGTACTGTGACTACCATCAAATATACGCCTGGCCCCTGGGCAGTAGAGTTATACTGCTGCATTAGCTAGCAAATTTGCAATTTGTTGTAAATGCATGATTTATAGACCGTGTGAAGTGAGGTGTTAACAACTTGCATAGCAGTTTGCATAAATTGCTAACTAGCTATTTATACGCCTTGTAGAGTTAGCTTAGTTAACAGCTTGCAGCTCATGACTAGCGTGTTTGCAAAATTTTGCTAAGTCCTAGCATTTCTAGGATGTACCTTATACGGGTAAGTACGTCATTACTAGCTATGTCTGCAAGACTGCTATACATGCTGCTGTACTGTTGATAGCGTAGACCTGCATGACCTAACATAATACGGTGTATTGCGACAGCTAGATCAGCAAACTAGCAATTATAGCAATTGGTTAACGACCTAACTCCATACGGTGTACTATAACAGCTAAGTCAGCAAATATGCAATTATAGCAATTATAGCAATCGGTTAACGACCTAACTGTACACGGTGTACTATGACAGCTTTGTCAGCAAATATGCAATTATAGCAATGTTAGCAATGTGCTAACGACCTAACTCCATACGGTGTACTATAACAGCTAAGTCAGCAAATATGCAATTATAGCAATTATAGCTATTTGCTAAGTAGCTAACTCTACACGGTGTATTATGACAGCTAGATCAGCAAATATGCAATAATAGCAATATGCTAAGTACCTAACTGTACACGGTGTGTTATAACAGCTAAGTCATCAAATATGCAATGATAGCAATATGCTAACTGCCTAACTCTACCCCCCAACACGTTGGGGGACACGGTGTGTTATTACTGCTAAGTCAGCAAATATGCAATTATAGCAATTATAGCAATCTGCTAACTGCCTAACTCTACCCCCCAACACGTTGGGGGACACGGTGTGTTATAACAGCTTTGTCATCAATTTTGCTATGATAGCAATCTGCTAACTGCCTAACTCTACCCCCCAACACGTTGGGGGACACGGTGTGTTATAACAGCTTTGTCATAAAATAGGCAACTATAGCAATATGCTAACTGCCTAACTCTACCCCCCAACACGTTGGGGGACACGGTGTGTTATAACAGCTTTGTCATCAAATTTGCTATGTTAGCTGCTGTTCAATAGCGTGGTATTGGGTAGGCATGATTCGAACATGCGACAGCTATGCTAGTTTATTTACAGTAAACCTCCTTAACCAACTAGGAAAACTACCCACACAATGCAGCAATCGCACAGCTTGCTAACTTCACATCAGCCTTTCAGCAGCTTATTTACTGTTTATTAGGGCCATGGGTAGCAATAGGCTACTAGTTGCTATAGCCTGCAGCATGCTAACTCCACATAAGCCTTTTAGCTGCTTATTTACAGCTTATTAGCACCATGGGTAGCAATATGCAACTTGATGCTATAGCCTACAGCTTGCTAACTTCACATGAGCCTATTAGCAGCTACTTGCAACTTGCAACAACAATAGCTACTGCTTACTGCATGCTAACTACACACGAGCTTAATGACAGCTAACTTGCTATGTTAACAACATGCAACAGCCTGCTTTTCGTCCCCAGGATGGGGACGAAACAAGCATGCTAACTTCACAGCAGCTAACTGACAGCTTATTTGCTAATGCTAACAACATGCAACTACTTACAGCATGCTAACTCTACATGAGCTTACTAGCAGCTAATTAACAGCTTATTAGCACCATGGGTAGCTAGATCTGACTAGCTGCAACAGCTGACTGCATGCTAACTTCACATAAGCCTACTAGCAGCTAACTTACAGCTTACTTGCTATGTTAAGTGATGACAGCATGCTAACTTCACATAAGCCAACTAGCAGCTTATTTAACAGCTTATTAGCACCATGGGTAGCAAGATGCGACTAGCTGCAACAACTGACAGCATGCTAACTCTACATGAGCCTACTAGCTGCTTATTAGCAAATGTTAACAGCTTTGCAATTGCTGACAGCATGCTAACTCTACTCCCCCTGCACCTAGGTGGGTGGGGAACATGAGCTTACTAGCTGCTTAATTAACAGCTGATTAGAGCCATGGGTAGCAAGATGCGACTAGCTGCAACAACTGACAGCATGCTAACTTCACAGCAGCTAATAGCTAACAGTTTGCTTTTCGTCCCACCCGGCCCCCGTAGGGGGCCTGGTGGGACGAAACAACAGCTGACAGCATGCTAACTTAACAGCAGGGTTGCCTTGGAAGAGAATCGAACTCTAACTGCCTAGAACTTCAGTCCAGTGCATTACCACTATGCTACCAAGGCTTAGTTATAATATGGGTTTTCGTCCCCCCAGGGGACGAAACGCAGCAAAATGACGCTAAACTGCATATTGCAATTAACTGCTGTCATCATGCTTATAACGTCAGACGGTGCAATACAAGCTATTTGCAACACTGATGCATCATTACTTGCTAAGCTTGCAGCACGGCAATAGAATACGGTGCTTATTTTAACGTTATGACGATTGCAGTAAATTTGCTAAATTGCTAACCTTGCAAAATTTAGCAATAGAATACGGTGCAAATTTTAACGTTATGACGATTGCTGTAAATTTGCTAAATTGCTAACATTGCAAATTTTAGCAACATAATACGGTGCAAATTTTAACGTTATGACAATTGCAATAAAATTGCAAATTTGTGCTAAGTGTGCTGTAATACACCTGTCCCCCCCTGGGGGAGCTGAAGTCTAGCATGTGACCGCGTGTGGTTTTAAAACTGCATGAGCTAGCATAAACTAGCATGGGGCCTGACGTGCACCGCCGCCGTAGGCGGCGGCTAGCTGGATGTGCCTGGAATCGAACCAGGGTCGCAATGATGCAAACACTGCATAATGCCAGGGGGATGGGGTGTTCAGTCTTGAAGACAGGCTATATTGCAGTCTTAGTTAAGTCAACTGCACGTCACTAGCATAACATAATACGGTGTATTCAGCTACAAGTTTGCATGATGTGACATAGGTCAGCCCTATAACGTCACACGGTCTATAAATTAGCATGTTTGCATTGGGTGCTACAGGTCAATAGCATAACATTACACGGTGTATACAGCAACAAGCTTGCACGATACGTCATCTATCAGTCACATAACGTCACACGGTCTATAAATAGACTAGCTTGCACAGACCACCACCTGTCACTAGCATAACATAATACGGTGTATACAGCAGCAAGTTTGCATGATGCGTCCTCTGTCTATTCTATAACGTCACACGGCCTATAAATCAGCTATCTAGCACTGACTACCACCAGTCACTAGCATAACATAATACGGTGTTTTCAGCTGCAAGTTTGCATGACGTGTCACCAATCAGTACTATAACGCTACACGGTCTATAAATTAGCTAGCTTGCATTGACCACCACCTGTCAATAGCATAACGTCACACGGTCACCCGGCGGGCCGGGTGTGCGTATAAATTAGCATGTTTGCATGTTTGCATTAGCGGTATCACCAGTCAATAGCATAACCTAGGACGGCCTATAAACTAGCAAGTTTGCATGATGTGCTAGCAATCTATAGCATAACATAATACGGTGTATTGTAGTACATTGTAACACATTTGCAAGACAGCGCTGTTATCTATCAATAGCATAACCTAGGACGGTCTATAAATTAGCAGGTTTGCATGATGAGCTAGCAGTCTATCGCATAACATAATACGGTGTATTGTAGTACGTTGTAACACAATTGCATGACCTGTTATCCCTCAATAGCATAACATAATATGGTGTATTGTAGTACGTTCTAACACATTAGCATGACCTGTTATATCTCAACAGCATAACGTCACACGGTCTATAAATTAGCATATTTGCATTACGTGCAACCTGTTAGCAACATAACGTCACACGGTCACCCGGCGGGCCGGGTGTGCGTATAAATTAGCGTATTTGCATGTTTGCATTAACGGTGCCACCGGTTAGCAACATAACGTCACACGGTCACCCGGCGGGCCGGGTGTGCGTATAAATTAGCATGTTTGCATTACGTGCTAGCGGTTAGCAGCATAACGTCACACGGTCTATAAATTAGCTATTTGCAGCTAATTGCGATTTAAGCAGCATGCAGCAACATAACTTCACACGGTGTATTACAAGCACAAATTTGCAGTAAGGCCCCTATTTATTATAAGTGACTGTGACCCAGCAGTTGCAGCTTGTCAATGCTGTAGCGTTCTTATTTGTAGGACTTGCAATGTTAGTATTAACGTTATTGACTTTGTTAATTGCGACACCGCTTTATTCATCTAACGTCAGCGCATTGCAGCAAGTGCGGTTGACAGCTGTTGCATTGATGTTTGCAGCTTATCTAGCATTGAACTGCTACTACCCTGCTACGTTAAGTGGCGGCGTAAGCCTATACAGTGGCCTGTTCATAGCAGATGCTGTGACGCCTATTGCAGACGCCTTCATTTGTTTAAGTGCTAGCTTAGCATTGATGCCGTGACCTGTTATTTTCAATGCTGTGAAGTCACCTATCATCGTTACGGGACCCGGTATGAAAATAAAACGTACCGGGTACACAACTAGCATGTCACATAATGTACATAGCAATTCTATTACAGAGTATGCGATGCTTGCGTTGTTTAGCGCTACAGGGTCACTACTGTTGTTATCTGCGTCTAATGTAGTCAGCCTTTATTTGTCAATTGAACTGCAAAGCTTTGCTGTTTACGTGTTAGCTTCTAGCTATCGTAACAATGAAGCTGCAACAGCTGCTGGGCTTAAGTACTTTTTACTAGGTGCGCTGTCATCAGCTCTCATCTTGATGGGGACGGCGCTGCTTTACAAGCACACAGGTTTAACAGATTTGCAAGCAATTGCAAATTTGCTTGCAGTTAGCTCGCCTGAAGACAGCATTTTTAACAATGTTATGCTAAGCTTCGTGCTTATGGGGGTAGGTATGCTGTTTAAGCTGGGGGCAGCGCCTTTTCATCACTGGGCCCCCGATGTTTACAACAGCGTCCCCACCATCGTCACAACGTGGCTGGCTGTGATGCCTAAGCTTGCTGTTTTTATGATGTTGTTGAGCTTGTGTCTTATTTTAGCTGGTATTACTACAGGGTCCGACCTAGCAAACATGCAAGCTGCTATCAATGCATGACAGCTGCTGTTATTGCTAAGTGCTGTCATGTCGCTAGTAGTGGGGACGGTGCTAGGCTTAGCACAGCGTTACGTTAAACGCTTGCTAGCATACAGCACTGTGTCGCATGTAGGCTTCATGCTAGTAGCCTTAGCATGCGTATGCTATAGCAACACAGGTGTCGACGCTGTTAATGCTATGCTGTTCTATCTAGCACAGTATACGTTGACAGCTATTGCATCGTTCTTTGTGTTGCTAGGCTTGGGTTACGTGCTTAAAGGTCAACCTAGCACGGTGCAATACGCACAGCGTGGTGATGCTAGCGACATCACGTTAATTAGCATGCTAGCAGGTCATGCAAATACGCAGCCTATGCTAGCATTAAGCATGCTAGTTTGCTTGTTTTCTATGGCAGGCGTACCCCCTATGGTAGGCTTTTTTGCTAAGTACAACGTGCTATACGTTGCAATGCTTAACGGACATCACGCTATTGCACTGCTGGGAGTGGTGACAAGCGTGATCAGTGCAGCATACTACTTACGTATCGTACGTGTGCTGTACTTTGACCATATTATTACTAGCGACGACAGTTCGGTACCCGGTAGCGAAAATTTTTCATACCCACTACCCAACTCAACTAGCCTCACTTCACACGGCGTAGAATCGACAGCTGTTGCAAACAGCAACGTAAGCTTGTCAATTAGCAGCTTACATAGCTATTCTATTGCGTGCTTAACGATGTTTATGCTGCTGTTCATGCTGCAGCCTGCAATAATGTTAAATAGCACACAGTTACTTGCTATGACGCTATACACCGGCTAATGACTGTGCTTGTCTTGTTTTTGCTAGTACCTGTGCTTGTAGCTGTTTTGCTGTTGCTTAACGTATTGCTTGCAGTACACCGTCCAGATACAGAGAAGGTGTCAGCATACGAATGCGGGTTCAACGTCTTATCACATCAGGTACGTGCGCCGTTCGCTGTACAGTACTATCTAGTAGGCATCCTGTTCTTAATCTTCGACTTAGAAATCGCTGTCCTGTACCCACTTGCTGTCACTCTATACGAGGTAACTGCGTATGGTTTTTACGTTGCTATGCTATTTGTTGTCATGTTAACGATCGGCTTCGTCTATGAATACGGTAAAGGCGCGCTTAAGTTTACAGACCACCGGTCATCAATTAACCGCACAATGCTATCAACAATGCAATAACCCCTTGCATTGCACCGTGTGAAGTTAGGTCCTGTACTTCGGTAGTGGGTATGTTAAATTAGCTATATAGGTGTGTCTGCAGCATTGCTTAATAAAAAGGCTGCTGTAAAGACTAGCAATGTTAGCTTAATGACATAGTTATGCTGTAATACCGGGTACACTGCTATGCAAGCTAACACTACAGGAGCGTATAAGAGGCGTTTACAGGCTAACTAGCATGCTGATGACATGCTAACAACACGCCTTCTAAAGACTAGTAAGCTGCAATTAAGCTGCTAATGACTTGCAATGCACTACTAGGTTAATGGTAGACTTCCTTACTTCGGATAAGGCTGTGGGGGTTCGAATCCTTCGTAGTGTAGTGCCTTATTCCCCATAGGCTTTGCAAGCTTAGCTAACAAGCTTGCAAATTTGCATATGCGTGTTTATACGCCGTATACAGTTACAAGCTTAGCTAGCGATCACAATGTTGCAATAGCAGACAATTGACGTGTATTGCACCGTATACAGTTACATGCTTAGCTAGCGATCACAATGTTGCAATAACAGACAAGTGATGTCTATTGCACCGTATACAGTTACATACTTAGCTAGCGATCGCAATGTTGCAATAGCAGACAATAGATGCGTATTGCACCGTCTACAGTTACGTTGTTAGCTAGTGATTGCAATAGCACTGATGACAGCTTATTGACGTGTATTACACCGTATACAGTTATGTAGTTAGCTAGTGATTGCAAATGTTGTAATGCAAACATGTGAGCTATAACACACCGTATACAGTTATGTTGTTAACTAGCGACAGCATGTCTTGCTATGCTAGCTTGTTAGCTATAACACGCCGTATACAGTTATGTTGTTAGCTAGTGATCACAATAGCTATGATAACATACTATTGACGTGTATTACACCGTATACAGTTATGTTGTTAGCTAGTGATTGTAAGTGTTGTTATGTTGCTATATGCACGATTACACGCCGTATACAGTTACAAGCATTGCATGTGTTTGTATGTGTTACTATGCAGCAATATGACGCGTAACACGCCGTATACAGTTATGTTCTTAGCTAGTGTTTGCATGTGTTGCAATGCAATAACATGTACGATAACACGCCGTATACAGTTACAGGTATTGCAAGTGTTTGCATATGTAGCTATACAGCAATATGACGTGTAACACGCCGTATACAGTTACAAGCATTGCAAGTGTTTGCTTGTGTAGCTATGCAATAACATGCACGATTACACGCCGTATACAGTTACAAGCATTGCTAATGATGAACTAAGGTGGCAGTAAGGTACTGTCCACGGACTGCAAATCTGTTGTATATGGGTTCGACTCCCACTTAGTTCTGCTAGTCATAGACCTAACTCTACGTGGTCTATAATTGCAAGTGTTGTCTATACTTGCTATTTTTTGCAAATTTGCATGCTAGTCATCGGCCTAACTCTACGTGGTCTATAATTGCTAGTTTTGTCTTAAATCACAATTTGCTATTGCTAGTCAACAACCTAACTCCACGTGGCGTATAATTGCTAGTATTGCAGCTAATAGCTAGCTTGTACAAACAGCTAGCAAGTCAACATAATACGGTGTATAACAGCTAGCCTTGCAATTTGTTGCTAGCATGTACTAGTGTTTAACTAGTCAACGTAAGACGGTGTATTATAGCGTACATTTGCAATTAGTAGCTAATTTGAACTGTCGTTAGCAAGTCAACATAATACGGTGTATAATAGCTAGCATTGCAATTTGTTACTAGCATGTCCTAGTGTCTAGCTAGTCAACGTAATACGGTGTATTATAGCTAGTATTTGCAATTAGTTGCATTTGTTGCATATGTCGCTGTAACACGCCTTCTAGTGTTGCAAGCTTGATGGCTATGTCGCATTGTTGCATTGCACACAATGCATCGCTAACACGCCTTGTAGAGTTGACAGTTTGCAAGTTTGCAACAAAATAGCTAATTTGTTAAAACGTGTTATAATACGCCGTGTAGAGTTGACAGTTTGCAAGTTTGCAACTATTGTAATTTGTTAAAAGCTAGTTGTTACACGCCTTGTAGAGTTGACAGTTTGTATGTTTGCAACAAAACAGCTAATTTGTTAAACCGTGTTATAATACGCCGTGTAGAGTTGACAGTTTGCAAGTTTGTAATAATTGTAATTTGTTAAAAAGCTAGCTGTTACACGCCTTGTAGAGTTGACAGCTTGCATGTTTGCAACCATTGCAACAAATAGCAAAAGCTAGCTATTACACGCCTTGTAGAGTTGACAGTTTGCATATTTGTAAAAATTGCTAATTTGCAAAATGCTAGCTATTACACGCCTTCTAGTATTGCGATTATAAGTATGTTGGCTATATATGAACAGCATTGGCTGTTTGCTTGTGTGATTAGCTGTGATTTACAATTGCAGCTAGCATCAGCGTTTATGACAAATTGACCGCATAACACCGTATTCTATTGACACGCGTGTGCGTTAGACACACTGTGCTATCATAGCACACAGCATCGCATGCTAGCAGCCTGCTAGTAAGCTTTAGCTGGTACCGTGCTTATAAATGCGACTGCTTAAAACACACCCTATTCTAGGCTTAGTTAACAGCTACATGGTTGACAGCCCGCAACCTGCTAGCATCACGTATATGTGGAACTTCGGTTCATTGTTAGGCCTGTGCCTAGTCATCCAAATTGTGACAGGTATCACGTTAGCTATGCACTACACGCCATCTATTGACTTAGCTTTTGCTAGCGTCGAGCATAACACACCGTATTCCCCATGGGAGGTGCACTAGCATTATCATGCAACACAATTGCAATTTGCTGTCGTAATACACCACTTTCCCCACCAGAGGTGGGGACGAGTTAGCATGTTGCACAATGTTTGCAATCTGCTGTTAGCAAATTTGCAGCTATAATACACCGCTTTCCCCACCAGAGGTGGGGACGAGTTAGCATATTGCACAGTGTTTGCAGTTAGCTGTTAACAAATTTGCTGCTGTACTACACCATGTAGAGTTAGCAAGTTGCACAGTGTTTGCAGTTTGCTATTAACAAATATGCAGCTATACTACACCACGTAGAGTTAGCATGTTGCACTGTGTTTGCAATCTGCAGTTAACAAATATGCAGCTATACTACACCATGTAGAGTTAGCATATTGCACTGTGTTTGCAATCTGCAGTTAACAAATATGCTGCCATACTACACCATGTAGAGTTAGCATATTGCATAGTGTTTGCAGTTTGCTGTTAACAAATATGCTGCTATACTACACCATGTAAAGTTAGCTTACTACGCTTAAGTTGCAATTTGACAGCAATGCAATATGTTGCGATTATACACCGTGTAGAGTTAGCTTACTACGCTTAAGTTGCAATTTGACAGCAATGCAATATGTTGCAATTATACACCGTGTAGAGTTAGCTTACTACGCTTAAGCTGCAATTGGCAGCTGTGCAATATATTGCAATTATAGACCACGTGGAGTTAGGTTGCTGACAGCAATTTATGCAAATTTGTGCAATTGCAATGCAAAGTGTCACTTCACACGGTGTTCTATACATCAATATGCTTATTTTTATCATATGCTAACAAAGCTATTAAGCTCGCTGCCTCCATGGCTATAACGCAGTAGTGACTAGCAGTTTAGCAAGGCTATACACCCCCATAGACTAGACATAAGACTGTACGCAAGCTTAATTTTGCTTTTCGCCCCCAACACACTTCGTGTGTTGGGGGCGAAACAACAGATGACATAGTACAGCGTAACAACTACGCGATTATGCGTGACGTACACTATGGTTGGCTTATCCGTTACCTGCATGCTAACGTTGCATCGTTCTTCTTCATTTGCGTGTACTTGCATATCGGTCGTGGGCTATATTACGGCTCATACCGATCACCACGTACGCTTGTATGAGCTATCGGTGTCATCATCTTAGTGCTTATGATGGCCACGGCCTTTCTAGGTAAGCATATTGCCTAACATGTAATTGACGTGCTGTAAAGGCTTGTATTCCCCTATGAGTGGGAGCTATAGTGGACTTGCATGACAACAGCGTACATGCTGCATTAGCTCGTATTCTATTGACTTGCATGACAGCAGTGTACTTGTGATTTGCATGCTGCATTAGCTTGTATTCTATTGGCTTGCATAACAGTGGTGTACTTGCGATTTGCATGCTGCATTAGCTTGTATTCTATTGACTTGCATAACAGTGGTCTACATGCGATTTGCATGCTGCATTAGCTTGTATTCTATTGACTAGCTTGTGCTTGCTAAGTACTACAGGATAGCATTTGCATGCTGCATTAGCTTGTATTCTATTGACTAGCTTAGGCTTGTTAACAGCAATATGATCACATTTGCATGCTGCATTAGCTTGTATTCTATTGACTTACATGCTGCTAGCTAGCATTTGCATGCAACAGCACGTCTTACATAGTCCTGCATTATAGGGGGCTACACTAGTGTTAACGGTCAAAGTCTGCTAAACTTGCAACTCTACGCAAGCCTTTACAGCATATTTGTCTTCAAATGTGTATTTGCTAGATTGCAAATTAATACAACTCCACGCAAGCCTTTGCAACAACATATTTGCAATTTTGCATTTGCGTGTTTTGCGATTAGCTGTAAATTTTGCAACTCTACGCAAGCCTTTGCGACGACATGTTTGCAATTTTGCATTTGCTTGTTTTTGCGATTTGTTGTAAATTTTGTAACTCTACGCAAGCCTTTGCAACGACAAGTTTGCAATTTTGCATATTTGGGCCCCACCTCTGGTGGGGCAGCAATTTGCTGTAAATTGCGCTTAATTAGACCGTCGGCTGTTAGCGTTTAAGCTGCAGTCGCTACAGACTGCATCACTTGTGGGTAGCTGTTATAGCTGCTTAATGTACAGTCGTGTTGCTAAGCATTAGCTTCTAAGGTCAGCAACAGCAATGCTATGCTGATACAGTGCCTGCTAGTGTCTGCTAGCATGCAAGCAACAGTACGTGTTACCATACGGTCAGATGTCATTGTGGGGTGTATGCCTTACATGCACGCTTTAATAAGGCTATGTTAGCTTAAATTGTTAAAGCTGCATAGTGTTCGTTGCAATCACGCAATAGAATGCAATGCTTATGTTAACGGTCAATGTTGCAAACATACCTGTAATAAGACCGTCGGATGTTATACTGTATGCAATGATGCTAAATGCAAATTGTTAGCTATAATACACCGTATTATGTTAGGATATTAGGTCCCTGGGTAGCAAAATGCTAATTGTGCAAATTATGCAAATCGTTAGCTATAATGCACCGTATTATGTTAGGCTCTTGCAACGACTTGACAATGCTAATTAAGCAATTTGTTAGCTGCAATACACCGTATTATGTTAGACAATTAGACCCCTGGGTACTTAATAGCTAAAAATGCAAATAATGCAATTTGTTAGCTGCAATACACCGTGTTCCCCTACTAAGTTGAGGACTGCAGTTAGCATAATGCATACAGTACCATTCGCTACAGACTAGTCCATAAGCAGGCGCCTGTAGGCGTTCAATGTATAGTCGAAGCTTGCCTAACTGTACAAGGTTTAAGACTTAACGATTGCAATTTTTGCAATTTTTGCAATTTTTTGCATCGTAAGCACAGCATCGAACGCTATTCTTCGATGAAAGCTAGGCCACTGTTATTACGAACTTGTTGTCAGCCATCCCATGGATCGGTACTGACTTCGTTCAATTTGTCTAAAAGGCTGGTGTGAAGACAGCATCGTCCCGGACAATTAGCTTTTAAATGCAAAAAATTGACAATAGGCTGTACCTACATAGGGGAAAGTCAGCCTTTAAATGCAATTATTTGCAAGTTGTACTTCAATGAACACACAAAGCATTAACCTTGTTCGCCCCCACCAGGGTGCGAATGCATGGTTAGAAGACATGTTCTGACTTGCTTATGCTAAACAAGCAATTTTACGCTGCTATTCTATTGACAGGTTTAAGTCAGGGGGTGCGTATTTGCTATAAAGCTAGCAAATTAAGCTGCTATTATGTTAGGCTTGTTATAGCTAGCTTACTGCATGCATGCAATTTAGTAGCTCTGTGTCAATAAAAGGCTGCTATTCTATTGGACAGCTTGTCTACAAATATGCAACAACTGTCAATAAAAGGCTGCTATTCTATTGGACAGCTAAGCACAGCATAACTAGCAAACAACCTACAATGCACCGTATTATGTTATAGCATAAGCTAGATTGGGGGTGGGTTCAGCGTTAACAACGCTACGTTAAATCGGTTCTTCTCACTGCATTACCTGCTACCGTTCATCTTAGCAGCACTTGCAGCTATGCACTTGCTAGCATTACATGAACACGGCAGCAGCAACCCTAACAGCCTAGGGGGTGTAAGACACACAATTTGCTGAAAACGTGTAATTAAGCGATCCCATATGCGTCTGCATTTGCTTGTATTATTACTATAATAGTTGTCGGGTAGTGGGTATGACATAAAACACATACCCATGGCCCTGCAATAAATTATACGCCTGCTGAAGTGACAATTTAGCATGCGTTTGTAATAAATTGCATAGCAAATTAACTAACACCATGGGTACATTAAGCTCATATACAATCAGCAGCTACATGCTTAACGACTGCTAGTAACGTAGATCACGCACACACGTGCTCTAATGACACAGTCTACAATTTGACGTATTTGCACAAATTGCAAATTTTAACAATTTGCTAGGTATCAGTGGTAACACAGACCGACTGCCGTTCCACCCATACTTCACGTTTAAGGACCTAGTAACAGTGTTCTTGTTTATGCTGGTGTTAGCGGTGATGGTGTTCTATGCGCCTAACTACCTGGGTCACAGTGACAACTACATCCCAGCTAACCCCATGCAAACACCCGCCTCGATCAGCGCAGGGTCGCATGTGATAGCACATGAAAATGAAGCCTATTGCAAGGACAGTCATCACATGGTTAACTTGCAGCGTTTTATAGTACCAGCTGAAGTCTAGCACAGCAAAAACATGTACCCACTACCCTATTCAATTAACACTAATTACGATGGGGAAAATGGCGTATTATAATACCTATTTGCAAATTTGTAATTTTTGCAAACACATGCTAACAGCATAACTGTAGACGAGCTAATAACAGCGATGCAAGCTAATTTGCAATTTTGCAAACACATGCTAACAGCATAACTGTATACGAGCTAATAACAGCGATGCTAGCTAATTTGCAATTTTGCAAACACGTGCTAATAGCATAACTGTATACAAGCTAATAACAGCGATGCTAGCTAATTTGCAATTTTGCAAACACGTGCTAATAGCATAACTGTATACGAGCTTAAGCAGCGATGTAAGCTAATTTGCAATTACGTCAGCAAATGCTAACAACAAGACTTCACTGCCCATGGGCCGAGGTAATATAAGGCGTTCAACGACTGCTAAGCATCTTAGCACGAACGCTTCACAGCTAGCTAGCTATGCTATGCTGAAGACGTAGTCTAGTCACAGCTACAAGGCTGTGTGATTAGCATAACGCTAGTCTTCAATGCAACGCGTGCCTGAGTGATAAGGTGTCACAAAATTTGCAAAATGCATGAAGACGTACAAACTGCACGCAATACACCGTCTACAGTTGCAGTCATACACGTCAATATGCAGCATAAGCACAGCGACTTACAGCATAATGCTGTGCTAATACAAGCATAGTAAACACAAAGTCCATACAGCTGATTTGCTTGCTACTAGTCAACATCAGGCAAGCCTTTGCATCGCAATTTGCTGTTTGTTAGCATTTTTACAAACTTGCAATTTGCTGTAAGCTAGTCAACATCAGGCAAGCCTTTGCATAGCATTAAGCTGCTAATTGCTGTTTGCAACGATTTGCAAGCTTGCAGCTATAATACGCCATGTACAGTTACTACCATTAGCAAAAATTTGCTAGTGATGTGCAAACACTTAGCTAACATCAGGCAAGCCTTTGCATTGCATTTAACTGCAACCGGTCCCTACATGGGTTGCAAGTTGCATTAATTAGCAATTTGCAAATTTGCTGCGATTACACGCCGTATACAGTTACAAGCTTTAGCAAAAATAGGTGAACCAGTCAGTGTTTGCTGTTAACTAGTCAACATCAGGCAAGCCTTTGCATAGCAATTTGCTGTTTACTAGCATTTGCAAGCTAGCTAATCTGCTGTTAGCTAGTCAACATCAGGCAAGCCTTTGCATAGCATTTAACTGCAATCGCTTCCTACATGGGTTGCAAGTTGCATTAATTAGCAATTTGCAAATTTGCTGTAATTATATACCGTGTAGAGTTACAAGCTAGCTGCAAAATTAGCTGCAAGACCTGCTACCATTCTATGCTATTCTACGATCGATCCCCAACAAGCTTCTCGGCGTTGTCGCTATGTTTGCATCGCTGCTAATCTTACTAGCTATGCCTATCGTCGACACGTCACGTGTACGTGGTTCGCAGTTCCGACCTCTAATGCGGTGAGCCTTTTGACTGTTCGCAGCTAACTTCTTCGTTCTAATGTACATTGGTAGTCAGCACGTTGAAGAGCCGTTCGTGACAGTAGGGATGGTCAGCACTAGCCTATATTTTAGCTGGTTCTTAATCATCGTGCCTGTCATCGGACTAGTCGAAAACACACTATTGGACTTAGCATGCGAGTCTAAATAACCCCCTTGCAACTCCACACGAGCTTTAACAAGGCATGCTGTTTGCTAGATTTGCAACGTATACCCACTACCCTACTTAAATCGCTAATAGCAGACAGTGTTAAATTAGCTACAATTGCAATTAGCTAACAATTGCTGTTTGTCATACCCACTACCCTACTTAAGTTGCTAATAGCAGGTGGTTCAATAAGCAGTAAGTTTAGCTAAGCTTATGCAACCACGTACTTCAATGTCAATAGCAGGCGGTGTTAAATTAGCAGCAATTGCAAATAAGCTAACAATTGTTGTTAGTCATACCCACTACCCTACTTAAATTGCTAATAGCAGGCGGTGTTAAATTAGCTGCTATTTGCAAATAAGTGAATAATAGCTGTTTGTCATACCCACTACCCTACTTAGATAGCCAATAGCAGGTGGTTCAACAAGCAGTAAATTTAGCTAAGCTTACACAACCACGTACTTCAATGTCAATAGCAGGCGGTGTTAAATTAGCTGCTATTTGCAAATAAGTGAATAACAGCTATTTGTCATACCCACTACCCTACTTAAATAGCCAATAGCAGACGGTTCAAATAAGCAGCATATTTGCTAATCACTAATTTAACTAGTTAGCAACAGGTCAATATAAAACGGTACGATTAGCATGCAATTAGCTAATAACAGCAATTTAACAAGCTTGCAATGCTATACCTGCTGTTATGTTATAATAGATGGTGTTATTGCAAGTATGCTGGAATGGTAGACAGGTGGTTCTTAAGCAACCATGACGCTACGTCATATGGGTTCAAGTCCCATTACTTGCAATGCTAGCAGGTGTATTATAGCTAGCTATGCTGTTGACGATGCTAAGCTATGCTATGCTATGCATTAGCTTGTATTCTGTTGCAATGCTGACTACATGCAATCGCAATTTTGCAATTTTTGGGCCCCACCTCCGGTGGGGCAGCAATTTGTTGTCAATTATAGACCGTGCTGGGTGAATGACAGAGTGGTCGATTGTGCTTTACTTGAAATAAAGTGTGCTAATAAGCACCATGGGTTCGAATCCCATTTCGCCCGCATCCCCCTATCAGCTATTAGCTTGTTAAACATAGGGGGGCTACAGCATTGCACTAGCTGCTATTGCTAATGACTGACAACGGTCTTGTGACTTGATCACAGCAACGTACTGCTTACGCTCGTTTTATTAGACGATTAACAGCCTTAAATAACATAAATTTGCAATTTTGCTAAATTAGCTGCTGCTTTGCACCGTTTTATTAGAGGGTTGAGGGTAGCAAGCGACATTTGTTAGCAAATTTGCAGTTGCATACGCTCGTCTTATTAGACAGTGTTTGCTGACAAATTGCAAATTTAGCTAACATAGCTGTTGCTTTGAACCGTCTTATTAGAAGGTCTATGATAGCAATTTTGCTGTTTTAGCGCATTTAGCAAATTTAGTTGCTGCTTTGAACCGTCTGATTAGAGGGTTGATGGTCGCAAGTGACATTTGTTAACAAATTTGCAGTTGCATACGCTCGTCTTATTAGACAGTGTTTGCTGACAAATTGCAAATTTAGCTAACATTGCTGCTGCTTTGAACCGTCTAATTAGAGGCTTGATGATAGCAGTTTTGCTGATTTAACGCATTTAGCAAATTTAGCTGCTGCTTTGCACCGTCTGATTAGAGGGTAGAGGGTCGCAAATGACAATGTTTAGCAAATTTGCAGTTGCTTACGCTCGTCTTATTAGACAGTGTTTGCTGACAAAATAGCTAATTTAGCTAATTTAGCTAACATTGCTGCTGCTTTGAACCGTCTAATTAGAGGCTTGATGATAGCAATTTTGCTGTTTTAGCGCATTTAGCAAATTTGTTTGCTGCTTTGCACCGTCTGATTAGACAGTTGTGATAGCAAATATGTGTTATTTTGGCCCCACCGAAGGTGGGGCAGCAGTGTCTAACTCCACAAGGCGTATAAAATGCTTCAACGTGTCACACGTGCACAATTTCAAGCACACCCCTACCACCTAGTAACGCCGTCACCATGGCCTCTGCTTACGTCGTTTTCGCTGCTAATCTTAACTGTAGCTGCTGCTATGTACTTCAATGGTTACGCTAACGGTGGCCTGCTTGTTAGCATCGGCTTCATCACTGTGCTAGCATCGATGTCATTGTGGTTCCGTGACGTAATTGCAGAAGGTGCTTTGCTAGGCAACCACACGTTTGCTGTACAGAAGGGGCTTAACCTAGGGGTGGCCTTGTTCATTGTCAGCGAGGTCTTCTTCTTCATTTCAATCTTCTGAGCCTAGCTATGGGGAATATGGGCTTTAATTAACTGTTTGCTTTAAAAATTGCAATGCTAATGCTAACGCAAGCCACAACATTAGACGGCGTTTAACAGCAGCTAAATAGCTTAAAGACTGTACGTTGCAGTGACTAGTTCACAAGCAGCAGTCTTTATACGAGGTGTTACACAGCGTTTTTATGCTTAAATTGCAAATTATGCAAATTTGCTAGTCTTTAGACGAGCTAATACAACAGCATTTGTTGACACGGCACGTATCGTTAACTGCAAGCAAGCTAACGTAGGACGGCGTATAAAACAGCATAAGCTAACCGTTAGCTAATGTTGGCTGTTGTGTAATACACTACCCTAGTCCCAACCCATAGGGGAATGACGGCGTATAAAACAGCATATGCTAACTGTTAGCTAACGTAGGCTATTTTGCAATACACTACCCTAGTCACAACACGTAGGGGAATGACGGCCTATAAAACAGCATATGCAAATAGCTATAGCCACTTAGCTGCAAATTGCATAACGTAGGACGGCGTATAAAACAGCATATGCTAACTGTTAGCTAATGTAGGCTGTTCTACAACACACTACCCTAGTCCCAACACGTAGGGGAATAACGGCGTATAAAAACAGCAAATGCAATAGCTATAGCCACTTAGCTGCTAATAGCATAACGTAGGACGGCGTATAAAACAGCATATGCTAACTGTTAGCTAATATAGGCTGTTTTGCAATACACTACCCTAGTCCCAACCCATAGGGGAAAGACAGCGTATAAAACATGCAAACACACATCGTATAGATTTCCACTCAGCGCTAGCACCTACTGTAGAGTTAGGCAACGCGTGACCACCTGCAGGTATCCAAGCATTGGACCCCTATGAAGTGCCGTTGTTAAACACAGTGATTTTACTAGGGTCAGGCGCTAGCGTTACGTATGCACACCACTCGCTAATTCAAGGCAGCCGTGCAGGTACTATTGCAGGCTTAATCGTCACAATTGCATTAGCTGCTGTGTTCACTATGCTGCAAGGCCTAGAGTACCACGAAGCAAGCTTTACAATTGCAGACGGTGCATACGGATCGACGTTTTACTTTGCAACAGGCTTCCATGGGTTAACGTGCAGCCCCAGTACATACTGTTAAGTTGACTAATTGCAAAGACAATTTGTCAGGGGGGGGTATTAAGCATTAATAAAAGGCTGCTATTCTATTGCAACATAACTAGTTAAGCTAATTTGCAAAACACGTTTGCATTGCACCATATTAAGTGATGATAAGCTAAGCTTGACGTCAAAAACAGCATTTGCAAAACACGTCTGCATTGCACCGTCTTAAGTTATGACAGCCAAGCATTTGCGTTATTAGCTATGCTTGCATAACACGTCTGCATTGCACCGTCTTAAGTTATGACAAGCTAGCACTGACATTAATAGCATGTTAGCATAACACGTCTGCATTGCACCGTCTTAAGTTATGACAAGCTAGTATTGACTATGATAGTATGTTAGCATAACACGTCTGCATTGCACCGTATTTAGCGATGACATGCTAGTGTTGACGATGATAGCACATTTGCATAACACGTCTGCATTACACCGTATTTAGTGATGACATGCTAGTGTTGACGATGATAGCACATTTGCACAACACGTCTGCATTGCACCGTCTTAAGTGATGACAAGCTTGCATATACGTCAATAGCAATATTTGCATAACACGTCAGCATTGCACCGTTTTAAGTTATGACTAGCAAGCAAGGCCCTGGGGTCGACAAATTGCAAAATTGGCGATGCTAGCAATTTGCATTTGCTTTCAATAGCGCCAAGTCTAGCTAATGACTAGCTACCCCCCCTTGCTAAGCAAATTTGCAGCTATTTGCATTTCGTCCCCCGGGGGACGAAACATGATAGCAGGTAGTTCAACGACTAGAAGGCTGTAGCCTTCAATTAACATCAAGCATTGCAGCATGTCGCTTTACGCCGTCTGCAATTGAAGACATAGTCTAAGCTTAATTGCAAAATTAAGAAAACGCGCATAAAAAGGCTGCTATTCTATTGTCATATTTGTGCACGTCATCATTGGGACCCTGTTCATTGCTGTAGCTTTTGTACGGCTGTTAAGCTACCAGCTAACAGACCACCACCACCTAGGCTTCGAAGCAGCTATCCTATACTGGCGTAGCGCCGACTAGCTATGCAAATAGCTAGACATGACATAACACTATGCTGGGAACAGCTTGCTAGCAGTTGGTGACGTAACACCTGTAAAACAGCTAGCAATAAGCTTATCAGCAGGCTTTAACGTCACAGAGGCTAAACGTTAAGCACCTGTAAGCTAATACGCAGGTTGAAGTTATAGCCCCAAACATAGCACTATTGCATGCTAACCCATGGGGAATACAAGCTTAATATACAAAATTGCTAAATTTGTTGTTCACAGGTAACTACATGCCCTTGCTATGGGGAATATGAGGTTATACAGCATACTAAACCTAGCTAAGTACATAGCACGCACGGAGCATTGCTATGGGGAATATGGGCTTAATATACAAGCAAATAGGACCTGTGCAGAAGGTCTGTTCATAACAGGCTATGGGGAATATGAGCTAAGACAGCTAGTAAACACTAGCTAAGCACATAAGACGTACGTAGCCTAGCTATGGGGAATATGAGCTTAATTAGCATGTTTGTACGACACATGCAGACCCTTCACCCTATATAACTATGGGGAATATGAGCTTAATTTGCAAACAATTACGACACTTGCAAAGAACCTGTCCTTATTAGCTATGGGGAATATGAGCTGCAAAATAGGCATATTTGTATATACCTTACGGGGTACCTGTTTATAACAGCCATGGGAAAAATGAGCTTAATAAATAGCAAATTTCTAGCATTTATAGCAAGCTCACACATTTATGCAATAGAATATGGGCTATGTTTTGACTTTGTTGATGTAGTGTGGCTTTTCTTGTATGTATCGGTGTACTGATGGGGTGCTTAGCCTGTCTTAATACGGTGCTTTACAAACCATTATTAGCAAAACACTGTTCATGCTAACGTTACGTCGCCGTTAAACAGCCTGTATGCTGACGAGGTTAATAGACGCAAACCCCCTGCAAACGCGTTTTAGCAACCCAGCTTGCATTAGCTTGTGTGACGTTATGGACTTGCAAGCTTAGCTTATTGCTAGCATTAGCTTGCATTAGCTCATCTAATGTTATAGACTTGCAAATTTAGCTTATTGCAAATATTAGCTTGCATTAGCTCGTGTAGTGTTGACTTGCATAGCATGCGAGCTATAAGCAAGGCTTAGCTACGTGTATACAATAGCTCGTCTAAAGAAGGGCATAGTTCAATTGGCAGAACCGCGAACTTCAAATTCGCTAGTGTGTGTTCAAATCACGCTGTCCTTGCATAACTTCACTGCCCCCGGGGGGCCAGGTCTATAATTAGCTGTTTGTGCTAGCATTGTCAAATTTGCATATTGTTAACAACGTCAACTCCAGGTGGCGTATAATTTGCAATGTATGCAAGCTTGCAAATTGCAATTTGTAAACCTTGCGTCAACTTCACGTGGTGTATAATGACAGCATATTTGCTAGCATAAGGCTGTGTCTTTAGCATAATTTGTCTAATAGCACGGCGTGTAACAGCTAGCTAAGGGACATGGTGTCAATGGTAGCATACAGACCTCCAAAGTCTTGTGGTGTCTGTTCGAATCAGACTGTTCCTGTTTAAAACACATAGCAACTTGTCAACATAATACGGTACATTATAGCTAGCTATTCGCATTATTTGCATTTTTAGCAATTTACTACCCATGGACCTAATAGCCTAACATAATACGGTGCATTCTTGCTAAGTGTTTGCATGATCTATATGACTAGCTTATTGCAATTGCGTAACAGAATACGGTTCACTAATTAGCATTTATTGACAATAAGTAGCCACTGACTGCAATTAGGTCACAATAAGTGGGTGATGCATGGGGAATATGGTTCACTATAAAGCACTATTGCAACAAATTGCATTAAATAGCTATTGCCTACCCACCACCCTATTAGTTGTGTGCATGGTGTTGTTCAAGTTGTATGGGGAATATGGTTCATTAGCAAGCCATCATGCAAACTAACGGCCCCACCTGACAAGCTAGCATGGGGAATATGGTTCACTATAAAGCGCTATTACAACAGATTGCATTTAATAGCTATAGCCTACCCATGGTGTTGTTCAAGTTGTATGGGGAATACGGTTCATTAGCAAGCCATCATGCAAACTAGCAACCCCCCACCTAACAAGCTACCATGGGGAATATGGTTCATTATAAAGCGCTATTGCAACAAATTGCATTAAATAGCTATTGTATACCCATGGTGTTGTTCATGTTGTATGGGGAATACGGTTCATTAGCAAGCCTTTAGCAACCTCTCTTGCTTAAATTAGCTGCAAGTAGCATGGGGAAAATGGTTCAATACCACATCATATTACAACAAATTGCAAGCTAATAGTGACAGCTATACTATAGCTTAGTTACCACGGCTGCTTGCTGTGTTGTTTGACAGCGCCATCATCATTGTTTACGTGCTTGTTGTTGACCCGTTGGCTGTTTAGCACGAACGCTAAAGACATCGGTACCCTGTACCTAATCTTTGCTGTGTTTAGTGGTATGCTAGGTACTGCATTCAGTGTGCTTATCCGTATGGAGCTAGCAGCACCGGGTGTACAGTATTTACAAGGCAACCACCAACTGTACAACGTCGTAATTACAGCACATGCACTGCTAATGATCTTCTTCATGGTTATGCCTGCACTGGTCGGGGGATATGGCAATTATTTAGTGCCTGTTCAAATTGGGGCGCCTGATCGTACCGTATTATGTGATGAGGTGTTGCTATGTTTGCAGCAAATTGCTTGCTAATGACAACTAGCTAGACAGCTGACGAGCCTTTCAGGTCAGCAAATATACAAATTTGCAATTTTTGCAATTTTTGCTATATAGCTAGCTATTTAAGCTCATGTAGAGTTAGCATGATTTGCAATGCACGACTTAGCAAATTTGCAAGCATACTAGCTATTTAAGCTCGTGTATTGTTAGCAAGATTTGCAATGTTGCATTTTGCATATTTGCAAGCTAGTTAGCAATTGTGCACCGTGTACAATTAGCTGTTTTTGCAATTTGCTAATATTAGCTATTTGCAACATAACTAGCTGTAATACACCGTGTACAGTTAGCAAGATTTGCAATGTTGCATTTTGCATATTTGCAAGCTAGTTAGCAATTGTGCACCGTGTACAATTAGCTGTTTTTGCAATTAGCGATTTTAGCGATTTGCAACATAACTAGCTGTAATACACCGTGTACAGTTAGCAAGATTTGCAATATTGCATTTTTGCATATTTGCAAACTAGTTAGCAATTGTACACCGTTTTCCCCACCGGAGGTGGGGACAAGTTAGCTGTTTTGCAATTAGCGATTTTAGCGATTTGCAACATAACTAGCTATAATACACCGTTTTCCCCACCGGTCATACAACTAGTTGTATGTGAGGTGGGGACAAGTTAGCTGTTTAGCAAATTTGCTGTCTTAGCAATTTGCAACACAATTAGCTGTCATACACCGTATGCAGTTAGCGACTTGCAGTTTGCTGTATTTAGCTATTTGTAACGCTACTAGCGATAATACACCGTGTACAGTTAGCAATATTTGCAATGTTTAACACATATACAGTATTACGGTCCACGTCATATAACCATATTATTAGACGTGCTTTGGATTAATTGCTAGGACGTTTTTAACAAAAGACAATTAGCAGCTGACTTTGCACCGTATAGTGTTGTCAGTTCAACGACTAGTAGGCATTTGTCTATCACGAACGTCCAAGCAGCTAAAGTCAGATAGCATTACGACTTAAAACCAATGGGGAATACGGGCGTTATAAACAGCATTTTGCAATTTAGCTTGCTGTTTACCACGACCTATTACCAATGGGGAATACAGGCGTAATAAAACAGCATTTTGCAACTTAGCTAATTTGCATCTATGATTAGGACTGTGGGGAATACAGGCGTAATAAACAGCAAATTTGCATTTTACTAAGCTGCACACTATGACTAAACTTATGGGGAATACAAGCGTAATATACAGCTTTTTGCTATTTGCTAAGCTGTGTACTGCGATGAGCTATCTATGGGGAATACGGGCTTAGTTTGCAGCTATAGGTATTTTTGCTAGCTGTGTACTGCGACTGTCTACCAATGGGGAATACGAGCTTAGTTTGCACATGTTTGTAAAATTGCTAACTGTGTACTGCGATGCGTTGTCTATGGGGAATATGGGCGTAATATACAGCTATTTGCAATTTAGCTAAGCTGTGTCCTACGACGTATAGCCTATGGGGAATACAAGCGTAATATACAGCATTTTGCAATTAGCTTAACTGTGTACTTCTATGTATTGTCTATGGGGAATACAGGCGTAATATGCAGCGTTTTACATCGCTGTCGTCTTTAGCTGCATGATGTAGTCTAAGCTTGCATGCAATTGCAAGGCTACTAGCTTAAACACTAGGTAGGCAATAACACTGATGGCCTTCCCACGGCTTAATAACATCAGCTTTTGACTGCTACCGCCGTCATTAGTGCTGTTATTAGCTAGCGCATTGGTTGAACAGGGGGCTGGGACGGGCTGGACCATCTACCCCCCCCTATCAGGCATCCAAAGCCATTCAGGTGGGTCTGTAGACCTAGCTATCTTTAGCCTTCACCTGTCAGGTATCAGCAGTATGCTAGGTCAGTTGTGCCTAGCGTAAAGCACTATGCTAAGAGGCGATGTCACGTATGCTTACATCAGCTGATGTAATAACAGCATAACAGCTAATCAGCAGCTTAATAGCCTAGTGACTGTAGCTTTAGCAAGCAAACGCTTGTAATATGCAGTCCTGCTGTTAGCATATTTTACGTGTGCTTATTGTTAAAAACGCTGTATAACACACCATATACAGTTACATGCAATCACATTGCATAAAATAGACATTTAGCAAATTTATGCAATTTATACGCACACCCGGCCCGCCGGGTGACCGTGTGACGTTACAAGCTTAGTGCGTGTATCAGCTTAGCAACATTGCTAGCTAGTCTTAATAATACGGTGTAATAGCCGTGCTAAATCGACAAACTTGCAATTTGCTAACTTACTAATTTACGCTAGCAGTGAACCGTTATATGTGATGCTAAATAGCAGGGTAGTGGGTATGCAATTGCACGTAATGAGCTAACCTGCAAATTTATGCTAGCAGTGTACCGTAATATGTTATGCAAAGTTAGTAGGTAGTGGCTATGCTATTGCATATAATGAGCTAATTTGCAAATTTGTGCTAGCAGTGAACCACCTGATGTGATGCAAAGTTAGTCAGTAGTGGGTATGCTACTGCATAAATTTTGCTAAATTGCAACTTTATGCTTGCAATGAACCACCTGATGTTATGCAAAGTAGTTCAGTAGTGGGTATGTTATTGCATATAATTAGCTAACATGCAAATTTTAGCTTGCAGTGAACCACCTGATGTTATGCAAAGTAGTTCAGTAGTGGGTATGTGACTGCATATGTTATGCACGACTGCAGCATAATACACCGCGTAGAGTTGCAAATAGTAGGCAATGAACTTCATTACAACAATTTTAAATATGCGAGCTCCGGGTATGTCTATGCATAAATTGCCTCTATTCTGTTGGGCTATTTTCATCACAGCAATTTTGCTGTTGTTGTCATTGCCTGTACTAGCAGGGGGCATTACAATGTTGTTAACAGACCGTAACTTCAATACATCGTTTTACGACCCTGCAGGAGGAGGTGACCCTATCCTATTCCAGCATCTGTTCTGGTTCTTTGGACATCCCGAGGTCCCGTCCTATAGGCCTCTAATAATAAGGCAGTATTTTTTGCTAGTTTGCAACAAAGGCCACTTTGCAAAAAATTGCAATACATAACTTCACACGGCGTGTAACAAGGCCTGTTTGCATATTGTCACAATTTTGCTAATTGCAAGCAGCCTAACTCTACGCGGCGTGTAACAAGGCCTGTTTGCATTTTGTCACAGTTTTGCAAATAGCGAGCAGCCTAACTCTATACGGCGTGTAATACTGCATATTTGCAATATAGGCACAACGTCGTTAATAGTTAGCAACCTAACTCTACACGGCGTACAATACTGCATATTTGCAACTTTGTCATCGTATAGCTAATGGTTAGCAACCTAACTTAGCAAGGCGTACAACACAGCAAACTTGCAATTACGTCATTGCATAGCTAAGGCTAAGCAGCCTAACTCTACACGGCGTGCAATACAGCATGTTTGCAATTTTGTTATCGCGTTGCTAATGCTTAGCAGCCTAACTCTACACGGCGTGTAATACAGCACTTTGCAATATTGACAACACGTTGCTAATGGTTAGCAACCTAACTTGGCAAGGCGTATAATAAGACATGTTTGCAATTTAGCTAGTTGTTAGCTAGTAACACTTGCCCTCAACTCCATGGGGAACACGGTGCACAATACTGCAATTTTGCAATGTTGTCACAACGTAGCTATGTGTTGCGACCTAACTTCACACGGCGTGTAATAGGGCCTATTTGCATTTGCATTGCTTGTTGCATAAGCTTGTAGGCTATTGCAAGCTTAGCTAGCTAATTAACGTACTGTCATAAGCTTAATGCTGTAATCGCTTAATAACAGCAGGCACTGTACAGTCACAGTCTGTTGTTAGCAAAACAGCAACCCCGGTAGGTCCAGTGACTTCACGCTATTGAATAGCAGCTACATTTGCTATTTAACATAAAGTCCTTCTTGCATAATTCCCATGGGGAATACGGTGTAAGACAAGCTATATTTTGATCATTCCTGCATTTGGTATCGTATCGCATGTTGTTGCAACCTTTGCTGGTAAGCCTGTCTTTGGTTACCTGGGTATGGTCTATGCTATGTTTAGCATCGGTATCCTAGGCTTCATTGTATGGTCTTAAGTGGGACCCTTACAGCATATGTTATGCTAGGACGTTGTAGCTAGCAGCACAGTCACCTGTAGCAGCATAGGCAGCAAAACAGCGATCAGCAAGCTTTTAGCTTCAATGACTTCATTATGACACACGGTGCTGCATACTACACCATATTCCCCATGCAATTTAACAGTTGTGTTTGCAATTGCAGTTTTGCAAGCTAGCGGCATTGTACCAGATCCCCCATGCTAATTAACAGCTTTGCGTCAAATTACAATAATGCAAATTGTTGATAGCATTGCACCATATTCCCCATGTGAATTTAGCAGCTAGCCATCAAAAATTGTCATGTTTGGACTTAGCAAAATTTAGGCGAGTCAGCATCTGCAATATTGCTAGTCTATGCTAAGGCTAACGTAAGACGGTGCATTGCAGCTAACAATTGCAATATTGCTAATTAAGCTAATTAATGCTAACGCTAACGCTAGTCATGGGGAAGACAGTGCATTACAGCTAGCTTTTGCAATATTGTTAACTATGCAAAGCTGTGCTAATGCTAACATAAGACGGTGCATTGTAGCTAGTATTTGCAAAACTGTTAACTATGCTAACCTGTGTTAATGCTAACGTTAGACGGTGCATTGCAGCTAGCATTTTCAAAACTGTTAACTATGATAGCTAATGCTAATGCTAACGTTAGACGGTGTATTAGCAAGACTGCTAGCATATGCAATATAGCAGATTTTGCAAGTAAATGCTAACGTAAGACGGTGTATTAGCAAGCTTTTTAACACAATTTGCAATAAACGGCTTGTTAACACACACTACCTTACTTGACTTAGCATGGGGAATACGGTGCATTGCAACTCGTATTTGCTATGCTGTTCACTATGCAAAGCCCTGCTAATGTCAACGTAAGACGGTGCATTGCAGCTAGCATTTGCAATTTTGATAACTATGCAATCTAGCTAACTTTGCAAATCGACGCTAACACTAGACGGTGTATTAGCAAGCATTTGCAAGACAATTTGCAATAAACGACTTGTTAACACCCACTACCTTACTTAACTAGTCATGGGGAATACGATGTAATATACAGCAATTGTGATTGTAAAGTCTTTAACATCAGACGCAAATTATAGACCGTCTGGAGTTAGCACCACATGTTTGCTGTAGGCCTTGACGTCGACACGCGTGCTTACTTCACAGCAGCTACAATGATCATTGCTGTTAATTTTTTGGGAACAGCGTTAAAAACTGCATGCTGTAAAGCGAGGCTAATTGCATAGGCCTGTAAACGGCTACACAATGCAATGCAATGCTAGCTAGCAGCAGGCATACATGCCTCAGCGACTACACGTATTTGCTTTGCAGCTTGCAGCAATATATAGTCCTCACTGTCCTTATTGCACGTCTGCCGTTATGGGTGTTGGTGGTGGTGGTGCTGATGCTAACACTACATCACCACACTGGGTTACTGGGTTCTGCGATCGTGCTGCAGAACGGCGTTATCATGGGGCTTCGTACTATGAACACCCATCGACATCAACAAACATGTGACCTAAGCTGTTTAGCTTAGTTAAGCAGCTTAACGCCTTACAGAAAAGCAGCTAAAGCAGGTAGACGAGCGTAAAGGCTTCAGTCCCACCGGTATTAAGATCTTCTCATGGCTAGCCACTTGCTACGGCGGTGTATTACGCTACACAGCCCCCATGGTGTTTGCATTAGGCTTCATTGCCTTGTTTACAATTGGAGGCTTGACAGGTGTTGTACTTGCTAACGCAAGCCTTGATGTAGCGATCCACGACACATACTACGTCGTAAGCTAGCGGCGGTGTCACTAATATGCAAGCATGACGTATTGTTAGCAAACACACAGTGTGACATTGCTAACGTAACTACTTGCAAATACGTTTAAGAGACCAATCAATGACAACAGCCAACTCCAGCAGGCGTATTATTTGCAATTTTGTTAAATATGCAATTTGTGCTATTTTGCTATCTTGCTAACTCCAGTCCCCACCCTGGTGGGGAAACAAGGCGTATAATTTACAATTATTGTTAAATATACAATTTGTGCAATTTTGCTATCCTGCTAACTCCACAAGGCGTATAATTTGCAATATTTGTTAAAGATGCAATTTTGCAATTTGCTATGATGCTAACTCTACGTGGTCTACAATTTGCAAACTTGCTAAGTATGCATTTTGTGTCGTCTAGCAACCTTGCTAACTCTAGCAGGCGTATAATTTGCAATTTTTGTTAAATGTGCAATTTGTGCTATTTGCTATGATGCTAACTCTACGTGGTCTATAATATGCAAATTTGCTAAATCTGCATTTTGTGTCACTTAGCAACCGTGCTAACTCTAGCCGGCGTATTTTTTACAAGATTTGTTAAAATGCAACAATTGCTAATTAGCATAACTTGCTAGTTATAGACCGTGTGAAGTTAGCAGCAGCCGTTTGCAAAATTTAGCAAATTTGTGTTTTGCTGCTTAACGTGTCATTATACACCTGGCCCCCTGGGGCAGTGAAGTTAGCTACAATGCCTGCAAAATGCAAAATGCTGTCAAGTCATGGTCCTACTAGCTTACGTGAAGTTAGGCTAGTTGTGCACACTTCCACTATGTGCTATCTATGGGTGCTGTGTTCGGTATGTTTGCAGGCTACTACTTCTGAAGCCCTAAGCTAATTGGCAAGACATACAACGAACAGCTAGCACATGTACACTTCTGGGTTATGTTTGTGGGCGTTGCAACGTTAGCCTTGCTGTTACTGTATACTAGCATGCTTACTGCTAATGAACAATGCACCGTATTCCCCATTGTGCTGCAGACTAGCGCCATGTATTAGCTATGCAAGATCATATAGGTGGCCCTGCTGTGCATTGCTATGGGGGAAACGGTACTTATTTAAACATCGTATTCCCCATCGTGCTGCAGACTAGCGCCATGTATTAGCTGTGCAAGATCATATAGGTGGCCCTGCTGTGCATTGCTATGGGGGAAACGGTGCTTATTTAAGCGTACCTATCAATTAACATCGATATGGGTACCGTGCTTGTTCATGCTGTAGTAGGACGGTTCTTTAGCAGCAAATATGACGACTAGTTAGCGCCTTAATTTACATAAACAGGGACTTGCAAACATCTTGCTAACACTACACGGTAGTAAAAATTAGCAAATTTGCAATCTGTTGATTTCGATCGCAACGACTATACGATTTATACTGCCTGCTAAAGACAGCATGTTACATAGTCTTCAACTAGTGACACCTAGTTTAGTAACGTTACGTTCTTCCCACAGCACTTCTTAGGCTTAGCAGGTATGCCTCGTCGTATCCCTGACTACCCTGATGCGTTTGCAGGGTGAAACCTAGTGTCTAGCTACGGTTCGCTAGTGTCTGTTGTCGCTACTGTCATCTTCCTATACGTGGTGTGGGATCAGTTCGTACACGGTAAAGCTGTTGTACACAACCCATGGGCAGTACCGCAGTACTTCACTAGCGATAGCTTGTTTGCATTAGCACCGCAAACAGCGAGCTCGTTAGAATGGACGCTAGCAAGCCCTGTACCGTTCCACTCATACAACACACTACCAGTGCAATCATAGGTAGCAGGCTAGACTTCACACGGCGTGTAATTAGCATGTTTTTGCAAATTTGCAATTTTTGTTAAATGCATGCACGTAGCTGTATTAGCTCAAATCCCCCTGTCGACCTAGTCTTGATTGCTAGCTTAGTAACACATCACTTCCTAGCAGCCTTTGCGTGATAAAAACATGCAAAGCTAGACATGCTTAATTAACAGGTCGCCAATAGAATACAAGCCTTTTGCAAGCAACATGTGCATCATTACACAAGTTAAGGTAGGGTACCTACTAGCAACCCTCCAATAGAATACAAGCCTTTTGCAAACGTTTGTTGCATATATGCTTAGGTGCTGCCCTGCAATACGTCAATAGAATACAAGCCTTTGCATGTGTCAATTGCAATTTGAGGGGTATGTACCTTCTTGCTAATCTTGTAATAGAATACAAGACTTTGCAAGTGTCTATTGTAGTTAGGGGGTGGGTACCTCCTTGCAAACGGTTCAACTCTACGCGGTCTACAAGCTTAGCTAATGCTAATTATGCCTCAACTGCTACCCTTCTATTTTGTCAACCAGCTGTCATTTGCTGTACTAGTGTTAGGTACATTAGTTTATGTGTTCGGGACGTACGTACTGCCTGTCTTTGTACAGCTGTTCGTTACACGTATGTACGTAACTAAGCTATAACCCCCTTGTCTTTTCGTCCCCTGCCCTGACACGTTGTGTGTCAGGGGCAGGGGACGAAACAACGTAGGACGGCGTATAAATGATACATTGCTAGTCAGTTAGCTTTTGTTGCAGCTGTGCTAGCTTGTCAACGTAGCAAGGCGTATAAATGACAATGTTGCAAATTTGCAAGCTTATGCAAGTCCCGCTAGCAAGTCAACGTAGGAAGGCGTATAAATGCTGCATTGCTAGTCAGTTAGCTTTGTTGCAGCTGTGCTAGCTTGTCAACGTAGGACGGTGTATAAATGACCCTATTGCGACTTAGCAAACATATGCAAGCTTACGTCAGCTTGTCAACGTAGGAAGGCGTATAAATGACCCTGTTGCAAATTTGCAAGCTTATGCAAGTCCTGCTAGCAAGTCAACGTAGGAAGGCGTATAAATCGCAAATAGCAGCTTAACTAGCTTTTGCAATTTTACGTTAACTAGTCAACGTAGGACGGCGTATAAATGACAATATTGCAAATTTGCAAGCTTATGCAAGTCCCGCTAGTAAGTCAACGTAGGACGGCGTATAAATTGCAATTATGCTACTAAGCTAGCTTTTGCAAACCCCAATAGCAGACAAGCTTAAACTATTAGAGAGCACACAAATGACAGCAAATGCAATAACGTGTGTCATTACCTCGTATTCCCCATCAGTGTAGGGACCATAGCTCAACGGTAGAGCGCTCAGCCGATAATTGATTGATAGTGGTTCAATTCCACTTGGTCCTATATTAATGACACTAGTGATTTGCAACGCATGTAGTCCAATATAATACGGTGCAATGCAAGTCAGTGCTATGAACAGCTAGCTTATTATGTTAGCCTTGTATTACACTATGTGGAGTTAGGTTGCTGTTGTGTTTGCAATGCACGTTGCAATCGCTATCAGCCTTGCATTACACCATGTGGAGTTAGGTTGCTGTTGTGTTTGCAATGCACGCTGCAATTGCTATTAGCCTTACATTACACCATGTAGAGTTAGGTTGCTGTTGTGTTTGCTAATGCGCGTTGCAATAGCTATTAGCCTTACATTACACCATGGGGAGTTAGGTTGCTGTTGTGTTTGCAATGCTGCTTGTAACAGCTATTAGCCTTACATTACACCATGTGGAGTTAGGTTGCTGTAGTGTTTGCAGTGTTGTTGTGTTTGCAATGTTGTTGCAATCACAATTTGCTTTGCATTACACCGTGTGAAGTTAGGCTGCTGTGTGCTAATCGTTAGTTTAACAGGTGTTTATTAGATACAGCCAAGAAATAGCAGGACTTAGCAAAATTTTGCAAATGCTAGTTTCGTCCCCAGGCCCCTACGGGGCCTGAGGACGAAAAGCAAATTGTTAGCAAATTGCTGATAAGCTTGCAATAGCTGTTATACAAGCTCATGTAGAGTTAGCAGATCGCATAGCAATAGGCTACATATGCAACAAATGCTAATTGCTAGCTATAATACACCGTATTCTGTTATAGAATTGCGAATAGCGATGCTGTTGTTAAGTGTTTGCAGTTTGCTATATTAGCTGCTATACAGTGATTAGACTACCCGGTACTGTTTTGTAGCTGTGATAGCTAAATACCCACTACCTAGCTTAATACCTCATATTATATTAGGGTTGGATAGCGATTTTGCTATTTGTGCAATAACTGCATGTAAACTACAGTAAGCAGCCTAACTCTACCTCCCAACTCGTTGGGAGACATGGTGTATTATAGCGACTGTTTAGCTAAATTTGCATTTTGTTGCAGCCTTGCAGCTATAATTAACAGGCTTAATAGCGTACAGTGAGTATAGTTTAACAGGCAAAACGCTTCAGTGTCATTGAAGTAGATGCGGGTTCGAGTCCCGTTGCTCTCGTAATTGCAATAGCAGATGGTGTTAATTTTTATGTCGCTACAAGCTATGTTTATTACATTGTCATGGGGAATATGAGGTTGTATCACACCTCTATGACAACCCACACGCAATGATGTAACATGGCCCCCAAGGTAGCAATGCAATGGGGAATATGGCGTATTTTTAACACAACAGCGATTTGCAGGACTGCTTGCAGTCATAGACGTTTAACACAATTTAAGCTTACGTAGCTTTAGCACTGTCTTCTGTTTATAGCGATAGCACACATACGGCTATGCTGATCATAGCACGTAAAACTACACCGTATTCCCCATCGACTAGCATGTCATGTAGCATTGCATTTATAGCGTTTTGTCAGCAAGTTGCTAACTCTACACGGTCTATAATTGCAGTGTTGCAGTATGTGACTTAAATTGCATGCTAAGTCAATGCTAGCTATGTGCTAACTGTACACGAGCTTGTATAGCAGCTTATGCTAATGTCTGCATGCTAAGTACATGCTAGCAATATGCTAACTCTACATGAGCTTGTATAGCAGCTTATGCTAATGTTTGCATGCTAAGTACATGCTAGCAATATGCTAACTGTACACGAGCTTGTATAGCAGTTAATGTTAATGTTTGCATGCTAAGTACATGCTAGCAATATGCTAACTGTATACGAGCTTGTATAGCAACTTATGCTAATGTTTGCATGCTAAGTACATGCTAGCAATATGCTAACTGTATACGAGCTTGTATAGCAGCTTATGCTGATGTTTGCATGCTAAGTACATGCTAACAATATGCTAACTGTACACGAGCTTGTATAGCAATTTATGCTAATGTTTGCAAATTTGCAATATGTTCGCTATTAGCTCATGCCAAGTGAGGTCTTAGCTAAGCTTTAGGTCACATAATAACAAACTTGCGATCGTCAAGCCAATAGAATACGGTGCTTTCAGCTATAAACACTAGGGCCATGGGTCCATAAAAATTTGCAAACAGACCCGCAGGTACATCATAACATAATATGGCGCTTTCTATCGTGCTATTTGTCTTAGCAATGCTAGGCTTTGTGCTTAACCGTAAGAACCTAATTTTAATGCTTATTAGCATTGAAGTCATGCTGCTTGCAGTCACATTGCTAGTCATCCTATCGTCATATCAGTTCAATGATGTCATCGGTCAGACATATGCTGTCTTCATCATTGCAATTGCAGGTGCTGAATCAGCTATCGGACTAGGCATCCTAGTAGCGTTTTATCGCACACGTGGGTCTATTACACTGTACTAAATGTACTTATTGCTAATTGCTATGCCATTACTAGGCGCTACGTTAGCAGGTTTACTGGGTCGCAAGCTAGGTGCGCATGGTACCCAGGTAGTTACTTGCATTTGCATGGCTACGACAGCCTTGCTGTCAGCTATTGCGTTCTATGAGGTCGCGCTATGCAATAGCAGCGTCACTGTGCAGCTGCCTAGCTGATTAGACACAGGCTTGCTAGCTGTCGACTGAAGCCTTGCGTTCGATGCGTTAAGCGTGTCAATGCTGTTAGCTGTCACGTTCGTATCTAGCATGGTTCACGTCTATTCATGCAGCTATATGGCTGCAGATCCCCATCAGCAGCGCTTCATGTCGTACCTGTCTATGTTTACGTTTTTTATGCTTGTATTGATTGCAGGTAACAATTACATTGTGTTGTTTTTAGGTCAACTTCACAGCCTATATAAATTAGCAAAATGCTTAAAAACGTAATTTTTTGATGTAAACGCTAATATGCGACAGCTTTACCTCACGTCATTAGCAGGTTGTGACCTTAGCGACTGAACGCGTTTAATTGGCTTGCGTAGTATTGCAATGCTGCTGCATGTGTACTAGGGTACCTATTGCAATTTGCTGTCTGCATTACCTCGTATTATGTTATAACAATTTGCTATAGCACAGACTTAACGATTGCAAAGAACGATCTGCATTAGCTCGTATTATGTTACAGCGATTTGCAATAAGGCACACAGCTTGCAATTGCAATATGCTGTCAGCATTAGCTTGTGTGGTGTTGCAGTGGTTTACAATAGCATATTGTTAACGATTGCTATTTGCTGTCTGCATTACCTCGTATTATGTTATAACAATTTGCTATAGCATCGACTTGACGATTGCAAAGACGGTGTGCATTACCTCGTATTATGTTACAGTAATTAGCGAGGGCATATAGCTAGCGATTGCAATTTGCTGCCTGCATTAGCTCGTATTATGTTGCAGCAGTTTGTGGTAGCACAGACTTAGCGAATGCAAACACTTGCTTGTCTTAGCTTGTGTGATATTGCAATGATTAGCAATGTCTGCAAGTTAGCAAATTGCAAATTGTTGTCTGTATTAGCTCGTATTATGTTACAATGATTAACAACGTTTGCAAATTAGCAAATTACAAATTGTTGTCTGTATTAGCTCGTATTATGTTGCAATTATTAGCAATGTTTGCAAATTAGCAAATTGTAAATTGTTGTCTGCATTAGCTCCTATTATGTTGCAATAGTTAGCAAAGTTTGCAAATTAGCAAATTGCAAATTGTTGTCAGCATAAGCTCGTATTATGTTACAATAATTAGCAAAGCTTGCAAATTAGCAAATTGTAAATTGTTGTCTGCATTAGCTCGTCTTATGTCGCAATAATTAGCAAAGTTTGCAAATTAGCAAATTGCAAATTGTTGTCTGCATTAGCTCGTCTGCTATTGTAATCGTTAGCAAATTGCAAAAAACAGCCAATTAACAAACAGTCCTTACTTTACACCGCGTGATGTTGTCTAGTTAGCAGCAGTCAGCATGTTAAAGTACAGTGGGAAGGGATCGGTGTGTCTTCATATTTGCTTATCAATTTTTGGTTTACACGTGTGCAGGCTAATAAGGCTGCTATTCAAGCTATGACTGTTAACCGGGTGGGTGACATGTTTTTAAGCATCGCCTTCTTCGTGTTGTTCTGAACCACAGGCAGTCTAGACTATGCAAGCGTGTTTGCTGTAGCACCGTTCATTAACGAAGCAGCGTTGACTGCAATTTGTCTGCTGTTTTTAATGGCTGCTATGGGGAAATCGGCACAATTAGGATTGCATACGTGATTACCATCAGCTATGGAAGGCTATTACGCTTCAAAATCATCACTTTAGACGGTACAATAGGCTACTGCAAGTAGCACCATGGGTATTACAAGTAGCACCATGGGTATTACAATGCATAATTGACTTATGTAAATGCTGCAAACACGTAACTTTACACGGTGTAATAGGCAACTAACAGTACCCCCGCCCTTAGGGGAGGGTACTACAATGCATCATCGACTTATGTAAATGTTGCAAGCACGTAACTTTACACGGTGTAATAGGCAACTAACAGTACCCCCATGGGTATTACAACACAAGATCGACACATGTAAATGCTGCAAACACGTAACTTTAGGTGGTGTAATAGGCAACTTGTAGTACCCCCATGGGTATTATAACACTAGATTGACACATGTAAATGCTGCAAACACTTAACTTCAGGTGGTGTAATAGGCAACTTGTAGTACCCCCATGGGTATTTATAACACTAGGTCGACACATGTAAATGCTACAAACACGTAACTTCTGCCCCAGGGGGCCGTGGTGTAATAGGCAACTACAAGTGACACCATGGGTATTAAACATTAGCAATATATGCAAAATGCTAACAGCCTAATACTACATGAGCTAATATACATGATGGGTACCTAATTTGCAATTATACTATGCTAAGTCATCTAAGTTACAGCAATGCCTTGTAACACGCCGTATTATGTTATGCTAGTGAACAGCAAGTAAACACATGTTTGCTGCTAAGTTGCAACAAGGCCTTATTGTACACCGTCTGACGTTATGCTATTAAAATTTGAAGTGGGACCTTTAAACGCATTTATGCTGGAAAAAGGACGGTATTCTGTTATACAGTTCAACAGCTGTAACAGCTAACAGACAGCAGTCATCAACCAGCAGGCTAACGTCACAGCGACTGAAGACGTACTGCAAAGCTATGCAAAATGCAGCTAATGCAAATTTGCGGCTTTTCGTCCCCCGGGTCTACGACCCGGGGGACGAAACCTCGTAGGAAGTGACAGTCCATGAAGCTGTTGTGAACACAGCTTTATAGCCAACACCTGTGTCAGCCCTTATCCACGCTGCGACGCTAGTAACAGCAGGTGTTTACTTGCTATTGCGATCCAGCCCTATGCTAGAATACGCTCCTACAGCATTGCTAGCTGTTACATGGGTGGGTGCTATCACAGCGTTTTTTGCTGCAACAACAGGCCTGCTGCAAAATGACGTTAAGCGTGTCATTGCATACAGTACCTGTTCACAGATGGGGTACCTGTTCATGGCTGTAGGCTTATCACAGTACTCTGTAGCACTGTTCCACCTTGTAAATCACGCCTAATTAGAGGGCGCTTTCTAACTTAATTTTAAGCTAAAATGACTTTTTAGTAATTTGCTACCCACTACCGACTAGAACGTACCGTGTGAAGTTAGGGTTACAAGCAATAATTGCAAACAGTTTGATTAGCTGGTCATCGACTTCAACGACCATACATTAATAGCACACAGTGTAATGCAAGCTATGCTATGCAAACAGCTAATTGACGACCTTAGTGCGGTATTAGCTCGTCTACAGTTAGCTAATTGCAAATTGCTAGCATGCACAGCAATGCACATAACAAGCTATAATACACCGTATACAGTTAGCAGATTGCAAATTGCTAGCATACACAGCAATGTACATAACAAGCTATAATACACCGTATACAGTTAGCAGATTGCAAATTATTAGCATGCACAGTAATACACATAGCTAGCTATAATACACCGTATACAGTTAGCTAATTGCTGGTTGCTAGTAAGCGATGTTATGCAAATAATAAGCTGTATTACACCGTATACAGTTAGCATATAGCTAATTGCTAGTAAGCGATGTTATGCAAATAATTAGCTGTACTACACCGTATACAGTTAGGTTACAGTGAACAGTTAGCATGATATGTCATACAAATAACTAGCTAGAATACACCGTATACAGTTAGCTTATGCTGAAGATGTCAACTATGCAAACTATGCTAGCTGTTAGCAAATTGCAGACCGTATGAAGTCATGCTAGTTGTGACTTGTAACCAACATGGCAATACGACCCCATGGCCCTAGTTAACGCTAATTATAGACCGTGTGAAGTCATGCTAGTTGCAATTTGTCAAATACTTGCAAACGCAATATATGCAAATTGTAGACCGCGTGGAGTTATGCTAATTATACTAGTCATGACTTGTAGCAAACATAGCAATGCTAACTTATGCAAACTTGTGCAAATTGTAGACCACGTAAAGTTATACTAGTTATAAATTGTAAAATTAGTTGTAATGCTAATTTATGCAAATTGTAGACCTGGCCCCCGGGGGCAGTGAAGTTATGCTTGTTAAGTTTGGGGGTGTATTGCAATTTGTAAAATAGGCTGCAAATGCTAATTTATGCAAATTGTAGACCGTGTGAAGTCATGCTAGTTATGCTAGTTCTGCTAATTAAAATGAGGGTGTATTATAAAAATGCAAAAATTGCTATTAAGCTAATTTAAGCAAATTGTAGACCGTGTGAAGTTATGCTTGTTAAAATGGGGGTGTATAATATGGTCTAGTCGTGATGTAACGACTGTCTTTAAAGCTGTGCTATTCTTAGCGGCTGGGGGTGTATTGCATTCGATGTCAGATCAGCAAGACATGCGACGCTTAGGCGGCCTAGTTAACGTGCTGCCGTTCACTTACGTTGTCATGCTAGCAGGGTCGTTAAGCTTGATGGCTGTGCCTTATCTGACAGGCTTCTACAGTAAGGACCTCATCCTAGAGTCAGGCTATGCTGCGTTTAGCTTCAGCGGTCACGTAGTATACTGACTAGGTACTGTGACAGCTATGTTAACAAGCTTCTATTCGTTCCGCCTTATCAGCATGACGTTTTTAACGACAGCAAACGCTGCTAAGACGCAATATGAGAAGGCGCATGAACAGGACCTGTTAACGATGCTGCCGTTGCTGTTGCTAGCTATGTTGTCAATTGTATACGGTTATATTGCTAAAGACGCGTTTGTGGGGGTGGGTAGTGACATGCTAGCTAGCAGCTTGTTTATGCTGCCTAGTAACGTGACGCTAGTAGAGGCTGAGTTTGCATTGTCAACAGCTATTAAGCTACTACCTGCTATCGGTACTGTCTTCGCAGCAGCCTTTGCGTTGCTGCTGTACCACCAACAAGCTAGCTTCACAGTGCTAATGTCACAGCATTGACTGGGACAGCGTATGTACGCGTTTTTAAACAGCAAGTGGTATATTGACGCCGTCTACAATAAGCTTATTATTAGCAAATCGTTGCAGCTAGGCTTAGTGACTGCTAACGTCTTAGACCGCGGTGTAATTGAACTGCTAGGCCCTGCAGGTGTCACACACAGCTTGCATAACGCTAGCAATAGCTTAGCTAAGCTAGACACCGGTGTAGTCACACACTATGCACTGTATATGACGATTAGCTTAGCATTGCTAGTGCTGCTGCTGTTCTTGCCTGTATTTAGCGGTGTAGCTATGCATGACAGCACATGGCTGTTTTACGTGCCTGCAGGCTTAATTGCAGTCGTATACTGTCACAGTGTTAACACAGCACAGCTGTAAACTGTCTAACTCTACACGGTCTATAATTGTCGATTAGCAGCAAAAAGTAGGTACCTGGGTAGCAAATTTGCAAATGGTTGCAAAACGCTAAGTACCTCACTCTACACGGTGTATAATTGACAGTATACAGGCTAACCCCTTTCTTAGCAATTTGCAAAAAACGCTAACTCCACAAGGCGTATTATCAGCAAATTTGCACGCATCGCTAATTTGACATTTGATGGTGCATGCTAACTTCACACGGTGTATTATAGGCATGTTTGCATAGTTTGCTAAATACTGCTGTTTACGATGCATGCTAACTTCACACGGCGTATAAATTGCAATATTGTACATGAAGTCAACATGAGCTGTCACTAGCTATGCTAACTTCACACGGTGTATTATAGGCACGTTTGCATCGTTTGCTAAAAAGGCTATTTACGATGCATGCTAACTTCACGCGAGGTATAAATTGCATGTTTGCATCAGTAGTCAAGCTCGTCCGTTGCTAACCCTGCTAACTTCACACGGCGTATTATAGACACGTTTGCATAGTTTGCTAAAATGTGTTGTTTACGATGCATGCTAACTTCAGCAGGCGTATAAATTGCAATATTGTATATGAAGTCAACATCAGCTGTTACTAGCTATGCTAACTCCAGTCCCACCCTGGTGGGGAAACAAGGCGTATAAATTACTGCTGAGGTACAATGTTGTGTTTTGCAATTTTTGCAAATAACAGCTCGCATTGAACGGTGTGAAGTTAGGCTGCTGATTATAAGTAACCACTTGCCCACTATGTTTAATAGGCTTGCACACGATTAGTTTAACGGCTAGAACACTGTTCTTACACAACAGTAGCGTTGGTTCGACTCCAGCATTGTGTAACTGCAGCACCCCCAGGGGGGGACCGGTTCAATGCGAACAGCTAATGACAATTGCTAGCATTACTAAGCCCTGTAACTGTACACGGCGTATAAATTGCAATATTGCATTTTTGTTGCATTAGCATGTAATTGCAACACTTGCAACTGTACACGGCGTATAAATCGCAAGTTTACAACACATAGCATTTGCATGTCATTGCAATGTTTGCAACTGTACACGGCGTATAAATCGCAATATGACTACAAATAGCATTTGCAATGTTTGCAACTGTACACGGCGTATAAATCGCTATATGACTACAAATTGCATTTGCATGCTATGTGACAAGCTTGTAACTGTACACGGCGTATAAATTGCTATATGACTACAAATTGCATTTGCATGCATTTTGCAATGTTTGTAACTGTACACGGCGTATAAATCGCTATGCAACTACAAATTGCACTTGTATGCATTTTGCAATGTTTGTAACTGTACACGGTGTATAAATCGCTATGCAACTACAAATTGCACTTGTATGCATTTTGCAATGTTTGCAACTGTACACGGTGTATTATCACGTATTTATGCGATACGACTAGCTTGCTATTGCTTGTGGGTTAGTTAAACGGTATAATGACTGACTCATGATCGGTCGTTCTAGGTTCAATTCCTGGACCCGCGTGTACTGGTCATCTAGTGGTAGGATAGCAGTTCTTCACGCTGCGCACGCAGGTTCGATTCCTGTCCAGTATAACCATTTTCCCCATAGCCATTTGACTTGGGGGGTGTATATGCAAATATTTGTATACCGGGGTACCTAGTCATAGCTATTAGCTTGTATATGAGCTTGTATCAGCTAGCTGTCTTGTTTTTTTTTAATGTATTAAAAAAAAAATAGCATTGCAGCCAGATTAGTTTAGTGGTAGAACGCTGTCCTTGTAAGACGGTAGCCTGTGTTCGATTCACAGCTTTGGCAGCCTATGTTGCAAATTTGCCTTGTATTATGTTGACATGCTGTCATATAGTGACTAGTGTTTGCAATTTGCTAAGCTGTGCTAGTTGCACCGTATTCTATTGCAGTATGCCTAGTGTTTGCAATTTGCTAAGCTGTGCTAATTGCACCGTATTCTATTGCAGTATGCCTAGTGTTTGCAATCTGCTAAGTTGTGCTAATAGCACCGTATTCTATTGCAGTATGCTTAGTGTTTGCAATCTGCTAAGTTGTGTTAATTGCACCGTATTCTATTGCGGTCTGCCTAGTGTTTGCTATCTGCTAAGTCGTGCTAATAGCACCGTATTCTATTGACTGGGTTATGGTCTAATGGCATGACGGGGTTTTTTGGAAGCCCATGGTACTTGTTCGATTCAAGTTAACCCAGTACCTGCAATAGCAGACGAGGCAATGCTAGTGTCTTAGCGATCGCTTAGTGCTGCATAGCTATCGATTATACACCGTGTACAGTTGCAAGCTTGTCACATAGCAATTAACAGCTAAGTGCTGCAATGCATGCTATAATACACCGTGTACAGTTACAAGCTTGTCACATAGCAATTAACAGCTAAGTGTTGCAATGCATGCTATAATACACCGTATACAGTTGCAAGCTTGTCATATAGCAATTAACAGCTAAGTGTTGCAATGCATGCAGTAATACACCGTATACAGTTGCAAGCTTGTGATGTGTTAGCGAATAGCTGTTAACAACATCTTAAGCTATAACACGCCTTGTACAGTTGCAAGCTTGCGATATGTTAGCAAATAGCATTTAGCTGCATATTAGGCTATAACACGCCTTGTACAGTTATAGGCTAGTCTGACAGTGACTTGTTGTCATTTGCATCATTGCATGCTATAACACGCCTTGTACAGTTATAAACTTGTGATGTGTTAGCAAATAGCTGTTAATTGCATGTTAAGCTATTATACGCCTTGTACAGTTGCATGCTTGTGAGGTCTTAGCTAATCGCACTTAGCTGCACATTAGGCTATAACACGCCTTGTACAGTTATACGCTTGTGATGTGTTAGCAAATAGCTGTTAACAGCATGTTAAGCTATTACACGCCTTGTACAGTTGCAAGCTTGTGATATGTTAGCAAGTTGCACTTAGCTGTCTATTAAGCTATAACACGCCTTGTACAGTTATAAGCTTGTAAGATAGCAACTTGTTGTCATTTGCATCATTGCATGCTATAACACGCCTTGTACAGTTGCAAGCTTGTTACATAGCGACTTGTTGTCATTAACATCATTGCATGCTATAATACGCCTTGTACAGTTGCAAGCTTGTCACATAGCACGTAGACGCACATAATTGCAATATGCTGTATAATACACCATGTACAGTTGCAAGCGTTGTTAACGACACTAGGGTGTTTAGCTCAGTGGTAGAGCGCCTAGCTTTTAACTAGGTGGTCGACAGTTCGAACCTGTCAATACCCGGTCTAATTTGCTATGGGGAATACGAGCTTAATTAACACACTTGGGTTACAAATTAGCAATAATTGCAATTAACAATACATGTAGCTAGCACAAGGTGCACCTGCTATGGGGAATACAAGCCTAATAAACACTAATTATAGCAAATTAGCAATATTTGCAATCTACAATACACTACCAATGTAATTAGCTATGGGGAATACAAGCTTAATTAATGCTAATTTAGCAAACTTACAATCATAATGAGCTAAATTGCAGCTCCTGTAGTGTTGATAAGTAGTTAGCATGGTGATGTTTGCAGGACAAGTTGCCTATAGGAAAGGGTGAGCTGATTGCTATTCGGTGTGCAAGCTTATTGCACTGCAGGTTCGACTCCTGTCTTGTCTAACGTGACACGAGCTTAATATTAGCAAATTGCAATATTGCTAGCCTACGTGGGTGGGGGTGTGTAGTATAATGGCATTATGCAGTGTTTGCATCATTGCGACCCTGGTTCGATTCCAGGCACATCCAGCTAGCCGCCGCCTACGGCGGCGGTGCACGTCAGGCCCCATGCTAGTTTATGCTAGCTCATGCAGTTTTAAAACCACACGCGGTCACATGCTAGACTTCAGCTCCCCCAGGGGGGGACAGGTGTATTACAGCACACTTAGCACAAATTTGCAATTTTATTGCAATTGTCATAACGTTAAAATTTGCACCGTATTATGTTGCTAAAATTTGCAATGTTAGCAATTTAGCAAATTTACAGCAATCGTCATAACGTTAAAATTTGCACCGTATTCTATTGCTAAATTTTGCAAGGTTAGCAATTTAGCAAATTTACTGCAATCGTCATAACGTTAAAATAAGCACCGTATTCTATTGCCGTGCTGCAAGCTTAGCAAGTAATGATGCATCAGTGTTGCAAATAGCTTGTATTGCACCGTCTGACGTTATAAGCATGATGACAGCAGTTAATTGCAATATGCAGTTTAGCGTCATTTTGCTGCGTTTCGTCCCCTGGGGGGACGAAAACCCATATTATAACTAAGCCTTGGTAGCATAGTGGTAATGCACTGGACTGAAGTTCTAGGCAGTTAGAGTTCGATTCTCTTCCAAGGCAACCCTGCTGTTAAGTTAGCATGCTGTCAGCTGTTGTTTCGTCCCACCAGGCCCCCTACGGGGGCCGGGTGGGACGAAAAGCAAACTGTTAGCTATTAGCTGCTGTGAAGTTAGCATGCTGTCAGTTGTTGCAGCTAGTCGCATCTTGCTACCCATGGCTCTAATCAGCTGTTAATTAAGCAGCTAGTAAGCTCATGTTCCCCACCCACCTAGGTGCAGGGGGAGTAGAGTTAGCATGCTGTCAGCAATTGCAAAGCTGTTAACATTTGCTAATAAGCAGCTAGTAGGCTCATGTAGAGTTAGCATGCTGTCAGTTGTTGCAGCTAGTCGCATCTTGCTACCCATGGTGCTAATAAGCTGTTAAATAAGCTGCTAGTTGGCTTATGTGAAGTTAGCATGCTGTCATCACTTAACATAGCAAGTAAGCTGTAAGTTAGCTGCTAGTAGGCTTATGTGAAGTTAGCATGCAGTCAGCTGTTGCAGCTAGTCAGATCTAGCTACCCATGGTGCTAATAAGCTGTTAATTAGCTGCTAGTAAGCTCATGTAGAGTTAGCATGCTGTAAGTAGTTGCATGTTGTTAGCATTAGCAAATAAGCTGTCAGTTAGCTGCTGTGAAGTTAGCATGCTTGTTTCGTCCCCATCCTGGGGACGAAAAGCAGGCTGTTGCATGTTGTTAACATAGCAAGTTAGCTGTCATTAAGCTCGTGTGTAGTTAGCATGCAGTAAGCAGTAGCTATTGTTGTTGCAAGTTGCAAGTAGCTGCTAATAGGCTCATGTGAAGTTAGCAAGCTGTAGGCTATAGCATCAAGTTGCATATTGCTACCCATGGTGCTAATAAGCTGTAAATAAGCAGCTAAAAGGCTTATGTGGAGTTAGCATGCTGCAGGCTATAGCAACTAGTAGCCTATTGCTACCCATGGCCCTAATAAACAGTAAATAAGCTGCTGAAAGGCTGATGTGAAGTTAGCAAGCTGTGCGATTGCTGCATTGTGTGGGTAGTTTTCCTAGTTGGTTAAGGAGGTTTACTGTAAATAAACTAGCATAGCTGTCGCATGTTCGAATCATGCCTACCCAATACCACGCTATTGAACAGCAGCTAACATAGCAAATTTGATGACAAAGCTGTTATAACACACCGTGTCCCCCAACGTGTTGGGGGGTAGAGTTAGGCAGTTAGCATATTGCTATAGTTGCCTATTTTATGACAAAGCTGTTATAACACACCGTGTCCCCCAACGTGTTGGGGGGTAGAGTTAGGCAGTTAGCAGATTGCTATCATAGCAAAATTGATGACAAAGCTGTTATAACACACCGTGTCCCCCAACGTGTTGGGGGGTAGAGTTAGGCAGTTAGCAGATTGCTATAATTGCTATAATTGCATATTTGCTGACTTAGCAGTAATAACACACCGTGTCCCCCAACGTGTTGGGGGGTAGAGTTAGGCAGTTAGCATATTGCTATCATTGCATATTTGATGACTTAGCTGTTATAACACACCGTGTACAGTTAGGTACTTAGCATATTGCTATTATTGCATATTTGCTGATCTAGCTGTCATAATACACCGTGTAGAGTTAGCTACTTAGCAAATAGCTATAATTGCTATAATTGCATATTTGCTGACTTAGCTGTTATAGTACACCGTATGGAGTTAGGTCGTTAGCACATTGCTAACATTGCTATAATTGCATATTTGCTGACAAAGCTGTCATAGTACACCGTGTACAGTTAGGTCGTTAACCGATTGCTATAATTGCTATAATTGCATATTTGCTGACTTAGCTGTTATAGTACACCGTATGGAGTTAGGTCGTTAACCAATTGCTATAATTGCTAGTTTGCTGATCTAGCTGTCGCAATACACCGTATTATGTTAGGTCATGCAGGTCTACGCTATCAACAGTACAGCAGCATGTATAGCAGTCTTGCAGACATAGCTAGTAATGACGTACTTACCCGTATAAGGTACATCCTAGAAATGCTAGGACTTAGCAAAATTTTGCAAACACGCTAGTCATGAGCTGCAAGCTGTTAACTAAGCTAACTCTACAAGGCGTATAAATAGCTAGTTAGCAATTTATGCAAACTGCTATGCAAGTTGTTAACACCTCACTTCACACGGTCTATAAATCATGCATTTACAACAAATTGCAAATTTGCTAGCTAATGCAGCAGTATAACTCTACTGCCCAGGGGCCAGGCGTATATTTGATGGTAGTCACAGTACTTACCTCAGGTGATGCAAGTAGCTGTATAACACGCCATATTCCCCATGTCACTTGCACACATAGCCTCTTTGCTAACACTTGACCCTAGCTATGTAGCAGTATAACTCCCCATGGTGTATTGTGATGCATTAATAACAGTTTGTTAATTTGCTAGCTAATGCAGCAGTATAACTTCACATGGCGTAGTATTAAGGGTGTGACTACTGTCTATGTTGTTGTTTAGCAGCAGTATAACACACCGTATTCCCCATGCCACTTGCACACATAGCTAACTTGCTAGCACTTGCGAGGTTCCACAGTCTAACTCTACATGGTGTATTGTGATGCATTAATAACAGTTTGTTAATTGCTAGCTAACGTAGCCGTATAACTCCAGTAGGTGTATAATTTAAGGTAGCTAGACAGCAGTAGGTCTGCAAACACTTGTATACTACACCCTATCCCCCATCAGTCACACAACTAGTTGTTTATGACAACACGTCTACCGTGCAACAGCAACAGATCGCATTATACACCATATTCCCCATTGATGCATGTAAGTAGTAGATAACAATGACAACCCCAGTCGTGCTTATAACACGCCATATTCCCCATGATAAACTAGTAAGCATTAACAACAACAATTGCTGTGCTTATGGCGCATAATACACCATATTCCCCACACACAATACTCGCTGTGTGCAATATATGCTAGGGTTGGTGAAGTGTGTGTATTACACCGTATTCCCTCCCCCCTAAGGGGGCTATGCCTGTCAGTAGTCGATTGCAATAACTGACCCAGTCGTGCTTATAACACGCCATATTCCCCATGATAAACTAGTAAGCATTAACAATAACAATTGCATGTTTATGTAAACTGCTATATACTACACCATATTCCCCATCATGAGCTTGTATGCTATGACTATTGCATATGTTAATCTAGGTAGTATAGTACACCGTATTCCCGCCCCCAAAGGGGGGAGACGCTTGTATGTTGTGTATTGCAATAACAACCCAAGTCGTGCTTATAACACGCCATATTCCCCATCATCAATTAATTACAGTTGGTCCGTACCTTTGCAATTAATAGCGTATATTACACTATATTCCCCATAGTCAATGACAAGCGCGAACACGGCTTCGATTTGATGCGAAGCATTAAGAGAAGCCGTGTTCGCGCGGCGAAAAATGGCCCCCATACCCACTACCCAACTCTATTACCTCATATTCCCCTTACAAGCTTGCAACAATTTTTTAAGTACTTAATCAATTTTAATCAATATAATAGCGTTCTTTAAATCACAAAAAACAAAACCCAGTTGGTAGCGGTCCGACCCCTCTCGCAGGCTCTCCTAATTAAGGACTTTATGGGGTCGGCAAAAAAAAATCAGGTCCTACCCACTACCCTACTCTAATACCTCATATTCTATTGACAAGTTTGCAAAGTTTTTATATACAATTTTGTCAATATAATAGCGTTCTTTAAATCACAAAAAACAAAACCCAGTGTATAGCGATCCCGACCCCGCTCCCCCAAAGGGGGTCCAAGGCTTACCTTATTAAGGACTTTATGGGGTCGGAAAAAAAAAATGGCCCCCATACCCACTACCCTACTCTATTCCCTCATATTCCCCTATCAAGCTTGCATGATTTAACACATGCATATTTTAACTTGCATTGGCTCCTATTCTCTTACAAGTTTGCATGATGCTTTACATGCAATTTACTAGCTATATTACCTCATATTCCCCTTACAAGCTTGCATGATTGAACACATGCAAATTTTAACTAGCATAGGCTCCTATTCTGTTACAAGTTTGCATGATGCTTTACATGCAATTTACTAGCTATAATACACCATATTCCCCTAACAAGTTGTGGGCTATGTTACAAGTTTGCATGATCCTTTACATGCAATTAACTAGCTATATTACCTCATATTCCCCTAACTTCATCACCACGGTGGTGATCAAGTTGTGGGCTAGGCTACAAGTTTGCAAGACTTAACTAATGCAATTAACTAGCTATAATACACCGTATTCTGTTAGGTGGGGCAACAAGTTTGCATGATGCTATACATGCAATTTACTAGCTATAATACACCATATTCTGTTAGAGGTGGGCAACAAGTTTGCAAGACTTAACTAATGTGATTAGCTAGCTATAATACACCGTATTCTGTTACAAGCTTGCATGATGCTCCCTATGCGAATTACTAGCTATACTACACCGTATTCTGTTAGGGGCGGGGCAACAAGTTTGCAAGATTGAACATATGCGATTAGCTAGCTATAATACACCATATTATGTTACAAGTTTGCAAGATTTAACTAATGCGATTAGCTAGCTATACTACACCGTATTCCGTTACAAGTTTGCAAGATTGAACACATGCATATTTTAACTTGCATTAGCTGCTATTATGTTACAAGTTTGCTAGATGCTATGCATGCGAATAGCAAGCTATAATACACCGTATTCTGTTGCATGAGCTACAACATGCTACTAACGCTAAGTATGCAAATTGCTAGGTGTCATAGCCTGTATTCTGTTAGACAGTTGCAACAAGCTTGCAATAAGCTACTGACGCTAAGCATGCAAATTGCTAGTTATCATAGCCTGTATTCTGTTAGGTAGTTATAGCATGCTTGCAATACTTGTTATGTTACTACTTAGCCATATTAGCTTGTATTCTGTTAGGTAGTTGCAGTATGCTAGCAATGCTTGTTGTGCAAATCGTTAGCTGTCATAGCCTGTATTCTGTTACATGTATTGCAGTATGCTAGCAATGCTTGTTGTGCTAATCATTAGGTGTCATAGCCTGTATTATGTTAGACAGTTGCAATCTGCAAGCTATGCTAGTGATGTAACTAGTCAGCAATTTAGCTTGTATTATGTTAGACACTTGCAATCTGCTAGGCCACCACCTCCGGTTGTGGTGCAATGCTTGTTATGCAAATAGCTAGCTGTCATAGCCTGTATTCTGTTATACTGTTGCAGTCTGCTACGTGCGATAGCTGTTATGCAAATTGTTAGCTGTCATACACCGTATTATGTTATACAGTGGTGGTATGCTAGTCATGCTGCCTGTTATGCTAATTGCTAGGATCATAGCCTGTATTCTGTTAGGTTGTTGCAGTATGTTAGTGATGGCTGTGATGCAAATTGTTAGCTATACTACACCGTATTCTGTTAGACAATTGACTACCTGGGTAGCAAATTGCTAGTAATGCATGTTATGCTTATTTATCGCTATAATACACCGTATTCTGTTATACAATTGCATATTGCTTGTAAGGACTGTTATTGCTAATTGTTAGCTATAATACACCGTATTCTGTCATACTATTGAAGTATGCTAGTCATGCTTGTTATGCGAATAGGTCGCTATAATACACCGTATTCTGTTAGACACGGACTACACAGGCAACTGATGCAAGTCATGCTAATTGCTAGTTGCAATACCTTGTATTCTGTTATACAATTGCAGTATGCTAGTCATGCTTGTGATGCGAATAGGTCGCTATAATACACCGTATTCTGTTATACACTGACTACATAGACAACAGATGCTTGTCATGCAAATTGCTAGTTGCAATACACCGTATTAAGTTAGCTAGTTGCAATAGCTAGTAATGCTAGACATGCAAATTGCTAGTCACTATAGCTCGTCAGCTGTTGATATGCTGCTGTGCAATACAGCTGTTTGCAAATTTGCTAAGTATTGCTAACCTATAAGGTACTACTACTACTACTACTACTACTAGCACTACAGCTATGCAATGCTAGGGGGGGTAGCTATGCAATACTAGGGGTCACTATGCAATGCTAGACAAGCTAATATGCAATGCTAGCTAATATGCAATACTAGCTGCTATACACCGTATTATGTTATGCTGTTACAGACTTAGTGCATTAAGCATGTACACAGACACAGGTGTCATCTATGTAGTAATTGCTAGCTACAATACCTCGTATTATGTTAGACAGCTGCCATAAGCTATTAAATGCAATTAAAGCTAATAACTGCCTACAATACACCGTGTTATGTTAGATAGCTGTGATAAGCTAGTGCTGCTTGCAATGCAAATAACTAGCTGTGTTACACCATATTATGTTAGCTAGCTGCGATAAGCTAGTGATGCTTGCAATGCAAATAGCTAGCTGTGATACACCGTATTATGTTAGCTAGCTGCGATAAGCTAGTAATGCTAGTTATGCAAATCGTTAGCTATAACACACCGTATTCTGTTAGACACTTGCAACTAGATGCTATAGATGCTATTAATGCCGGTAGCACTCACGTGCAAGCCTTGCTAGCTATCATACACCGTCCTACGTTATAACCTTATGATAGGCTATACGTGCTTGCAATGCAAATTGCTAGTCGTAATACACTGTATTATGTTAGACACTTGCAATCTGCTAAGATGTATGTAATGCAAATAGCTAGTCGTAATACACCATGCTATGTTAGACACTTGACGATAAGCTATAGCTATTAATGCAAATTGCTAGCTATCATAGCCTGTATTCTGTTAGACACTTGCAATATGCTAATAATGCACGTTATGCGAATAGCTATCTGTACTACACCGTATTCTGTTAGACACTTGACAAGCGATAAGCTATAGCTATTAATGCAAATTGCTAGTGGCGATACCTCGTATTATGTTAGACACTTACGAGATGCTATAGATGTGACTAATGCAAATTGCTATCTGCACTACCTCGTATTATGTTAGACAGTAACAACATGCTATAGATGCGACTAATGCAAATTGCTATCTGTAATACACCGTATTATGTTATACTGGGGAAGCAAGTAGCTATGCTGTTGCTAGTACGGCAATACTAGCTGTTATACTGTTGCTAGCTGTCATACAGTCTGTTAGTGATGCTATACATGCAAATTGCTATCTACTATACCTCGTATTCTGTTATACAGTGACAACAGGCTATACTGCTGGGGCCCTAGTAATGCAAATTGCTATCTGTAATACACCGTATTCTGTTATACTGTTGCTACTTGTCATGCTAGCTGCAATGCTATGTGTATGCAATACTAGCTTGTATACTGTTAGCTAGTGACAATATGCTACATAGGCTTGTCATGCTAATACCTACCTACTATACCTCGTATTATGTTATACTGTTGCTAGTAGCTATGTTGTTGCTAGGCAATGCAATACTAGCTGTTATGCTGTTACTAGCGGTCATGCTGTTGCTAACTAGCTGTCATACAGTTGTTATGTTGCTAACAGTTAGCTATACTAGCTCGTATTATGTTATATCGTTACAACAGGCTTAGATGGGTGGTGGCTAATAATGCAAATTGCTAGTCACTATACCTCGTATTCTGTTATACAGCAATAACAAGCTATAAATGCTAGTCATGCAAATTGCTATCTGTAATACACCGTATTCTGTTAGACAGTTGGTCCCGGGAAGCAAATTGCTAATAGTAGCTGTTCTGCAGTCGTAATAAGCTAGCATGCTGTTGTTAGCTGCTATACAGTTAGTAGATTAGGTTATAGTGACGCTATGCTATGCTATGCTATCCGTGCTAGATTAGCTCATATACAGTTAGCATATGCATAGGTGTGCTATTAGCAGCTAGACTAGCTATTAGCTGTTATTAGCTCATATACAGTTAGCATGCAGTCAGTTGCTATATTAGCGATCTAGCTGTAATACTACCTCATATACAGTTAACACATGCAAACATGCAACAAGCTGTAATACTAGCTATGTAGTAGCTATATTAGCTCCTATACAGTTAGCATATGCAGACATGCAGTAAATTGCTATACTAACGATCTAGCTGTTATACTACCTCATATACAGTTAGCATGCAGTCAGCTGCCGTGACTAGCTATGTACTTGCTATATTAGCTCATATACAGTTAGCATGCAATAAGCTGCTATACTTGCTATGTACTTGCTATACTACCTCATATACAGTTAGCATGCAGTTAGCTGCTATACTTGCTATGTACTTGCTATACTACCTCATATACAGTTAGCAAGTACACACATGCACACATGCAGCAGCTACTTGTCATACTTGCTATACTAGCTCATATACAGTTAGCATATGCAGACATGCTGTTAGCTGCTATACTTGCTATGTAGTAGCTGTACTACCTCATATACAGTTAGCACGTGCAGACATGCTGTTAGCTGCCATACTAGCTATGTACTTGCTATCTTAGCTCATATACAGTTAGCAAGTACAGACATGCAGTCAGTTGTAATACTAGCTATGTAGTTACTATATTACCTCATATACAGTTAGCTAGTACACATGTGGCAGCTATACTTGCAAACACTTGCAATACTAGCTCATATACAGTAAGCAAGTACACACACAGACAGCTTGTTGTCATCGCAAGCAAACACTAGCTATACAAGCTCATATACAGTTAGCTAGTACACATATGGCAGCTAGTTGTCATACTTGCAAACACTTGCAATACTAGCTCATATACAGTTAGCAAGTGCACACATGTAGTCAGTTGTAAGACTAGCTATGTAGTTGCTATATTAGCTCATATACAGTTAGCTAGTACACACACAGACAGCTAGTTGTCATATTTGCAAACACTAGCTATACTAGCTCATATACAATTAGCAAGTACACATGTGGTAGCTAGTTGTCATCGCAAGCAAACACTTGCAATACTAGCTCATATACAGTTAGCAAGTACACACATGGGGCGGCAGCTGTTAGCAGCTATACTTGCAATCTACTAGCTATACTAGCTCATATACTGTTATGTTAGCTGTTATGCTGTGTTAGCATGTACACGTGGCACCGAACTCGTTGTGGGAGCTGTGTTAGCTATATTACACCGTATTCTGTTATGTGATTACAAGATTGCAAGTGATGCAGGTAATGCGCATAACTAGCTACATTACACCGTATTATGTTATATGATTACAAGATTGCAAGTGGTGCCTGTCATGCTAATAACTAGCTGTATTACACCGTATTATGTTATATGATTACAAGATAGCACGTCATGCCTGTCATACTAATAACTAGCTACATTAGCTTGTATTATGTTATATGATTGCAAGATTGCAAGTAATGCCTGTCATGCTAATAACTAGCTATATTAGCTTGTATTATGTTATATGATTGCAAGTGATGCTTGTTATGCAATTAGCTACTGATCATAGCCTGTATTATGTTGTAATGACTGACAATAAGCTATAGATGCCTGTAATGCAATTAGCTAGCTGCAATACACCGTATTATGTTGCAATGACTGACAATATGCTATAGATGCCTGTAATGCAAATAGCTAGCTGCAATACACCATATTATGTTAGACAGTTACACATAGCTAGTCATGCTAGTAATGCTAGTAATGCAAATAGCTAGTCATAATACACCGCATGCTGTTAGCTAGTGACGATTTGCTAGTTATGCATGTTATGCAAATAGCTAGTCATTATACACCGTATTAAGTTAGCTAAGGCTGCAGCTAGCAACAGATGCTAGATTAGCAATAGTCGCTTGTAACACACCGCGTGAAGTTAGCTAGTTAACAGCATGACTAGCATAGCATGTATAGCAATAGTCACTTGTAATACACCGTGTGGAGTTAGCTAGTTAACAGCATGACTAGCATGACTAGCATAGCAATAGTCACTTGTAATACACCGTCTGAAGTTAGCTAAGTATGCAAATTGCAACAATTGCAAGATTAGCAATAATAGCTTGTTATACACCTGCTGAAGTTAGCTTGTTAACAGCATAGCTAGCATAGCATGCATAGCATCGTATAGCGTAAATGTCCGTATAAGATACGTGCTAGAAATGCTAGGACTTAGCAAAATTTAAGCAGGCCGCACGCGGTGCAACAGCATTGCAATGCAACTAGCACATGCAATACTACACCAGCTTAAGTTAGCATCGCAGCTAGCATAGCAGTTTGCAATAAATAGCAGCTAGCTTGCAATACTGTGCAGCAGTATAACTTCAGCAGGTGTATTAGCGATGCATATGCAACAATTTGTAAATTTGCTAGCTTTGCAGCACATAGCAGTATAACACACCATATTCCCCATGCAAATAGCACACTTAGCCGTTTAAACCAACATGCGACAGCCTAACTTCAGCACCCCCACCACTAAGGGCAAGGGGGGACAGGCGTATAATTGATGACAGCTAGACAGCAGTATGTCTGCAAACACATGTATACTACACCATATTCCCCATCACTATTTTATGACGACACGTGCGCAAGTCTGCAAACTATTGCGTATAATACACCATATTCCCCATGTCACTTGCATACTTAGCTATCTAGTTAGAACAGGACCCCATTAAAAAGGTCTAACTCCCCATGGTGTATTGTGAGGACTTAATAACAAATTGTAAAATTGCTAGCTAATGCAGCAGTCTAACTTCAGCCGGTGTATTATTGATGGTTGGTCAACACATGTATGTCTGCAAACACGTGAGTATACTACACCAGATTCCCCATCACGTGCTTGTATGCTATGACCATTGCAGATCTTAATATTGGTAGTATAACACGCCGTATTCCCTCCCCCCTAAGGGGGCTATGCTTGTCAGAGGGCTATTGCAAGGACTGACCCAGTCGTGCTTATAACACGCCATATTCCCCATGATCAATTGATGATGATAGGTCTGCATGTTTGCAATTTATAGCGTATACTACACCATATTCCCCATGTAACTCGCACACTTAGCACGTGTGTTAGAACGACCCCCATTAAAAAGTCTAACTCTACATGGTGTATTGTGAGGACTTAATAACAATTTGTAAATTTGCTCGCTAATGCAATAGTCTAACTCCGCACGGTGTATTATTGATGGTACGTCAACAGCACTCGATCTGCAAACTGTTGTATACTACACCATATTCCCCATGACGAGCTTACTTACTATGACACTTGCAGATGTTAATCTATGTAGTATAACACGCCGTATTCCCCATCGAGGCTTGTATGTTGTGTATAACAGTTACAACCCAGTCGTGTTTATAACACGCCATATTCCCCATCATCAATTAATTACGATATGTCTGCATTTTGCAATTTATAGCGTATACTACACCAGATTTCCCATCACGTGCTTACTTACTATGACCATTGCAGACGTTAATATAGGTAGTATAACACGCCGTATTCCCTCCCCCCTAAGGGGGCTATGCTTGTATGTTGTGTATTACAGTTACAACCCAGTCGTGCTTATAACACGCCATATTCCCCATCATCAATTTATTACAGTTGGTCTGCAATTTGCAATTTATAGTGTCTCTTACACCATATTCCCCATAGTCAATGACAAGCGCGAAAAATGGCCCCCATACCCACTACCCTACTCTATTACCTCCTATTCTATTGACAAGCTTGCAACAAAATTTTTAAGTCATTAATAAAATTTTATCAATATAATAGCGGCCTTTAAATCACAAAAAACAAAAACCCAGTGTTAAGCGATCCGACCCCTCTCGCAGGCTCACCTTATTAAGGACTTTATGGGGTCGGTAAAAAAAAATAGCTCCATACCCACTACCCTACTCTAATACCTCATATTCTATTACAAGTTTGCATAGATGTTTATTAACTATTTTGATCAATAGAATAGCAGCCTATAAATCACAAAATTAGAAAACCCAGTGTATAGCGTTCCGACCCCGCTCCCCCAAAGGGGGTCCAAGGCTCTCCTTATTAAGCACTTTATGGGGTCGGTAAAAAAAAATATCCCCCGAAACATATAAGATACTGCTTAAATACCATGTCTTATATTACACCATATTCCCCTCCACCAACTTGTTGGTGGCAATGTATATTTACATACTAAGTGTTTGCACGACTTCTCTGTCTTACCTCATATTCCCCATCACTTTATATACAAGGTGTTTGTTTTTAAACCACCCCCCCTGCAAGGGGGGGTGGTTTAAAAATGCACGACTTCTCTGTCTTACCTCATTTTCCCCATGTAACTAGCAGACAGCACGAGCTACATTGCATACAAGTTTGCAGCCTATTACCTCCTATTCCCCATGACTAGCTAGACTCCTTAAGCCTTGCAGATCATACATCTTACACATCTTGCTGTACAATACACCATATTCCCCATTACCTAATCTACTAGCACAGGCTTGCTACATGCTGCTTAATGCACACTGTTAGCTGCAATACACCCTATTCTATTGACTACTTGCTAGTGTTTGCATCATTGCTGTTATACGTATAATTACTTGCAATACACCGTATTATGTTAGAAGTGTTGCTAGTGTTTGCAATGTTGCTTAATTGCAATAGTGACTTGCAATACACCATCTGCTATTGGCTACTTGCTAGTGTTTGCATCACTGCTGTTATACGTATAATGACTTGCAATACACCGTATTATATTGACGACATGCGTGTTTGCAGAACGGCTGTGTTGTACATAACGACTTGCAATACACCCTATTCTATTGACGTGTTACAAGCACAGCTAAATCACAAATTTGCTAAACGGCATTGCAATACACCGTATTCTATTGACGACATGCGTGTTTGCCGTGCTTGCTTAATTGCTAATCGTGACTCGCAATACACCGTATTCTATTGGCTACTTGCGTGTTTGCAGAACTGCTGTATTGTACATGATGACTTGCAATACACCGTATTATGTTAGACGTGTTGCCGGCCCATGGGCCTAGCTAATTAGCATCTTAGCAAATATTGCATTGCAATACACCGTATTCTATTGACCACTTGCATCGTTGCTAAATGACTGCACCGCTGCGGCCTAGTGACTTGCAATACACCCTATTATATTGACGTGTTACAAGCACAGCAGTATGACAAGCTAGCCTATATTGCTGTATTATACACCGTATTCGGCCCCATAGGGGGGAGACTTGTTGCAAGCACAGCTAAATTGCTAATTTGCTAAACAGCATTGCAATACACCGTATTAGGTTAGATGACTTGCGTGTTTGCATCACTGCATGCTGTAATGCGTATAATTACTTGCAATACACCGTATTAGGTTAGACGACTAGCAAGTGTTTGCAAGACTACTGTATTGCACATAATGACTAGCAATACACTGTATTCTATTGCCTAGTTGCATGTAAGGCTTAATAGCTTTATTGCTAATAGTGACTTGCAATACACCGTATTATATTGACTACTTGCTAGATGATGCTAGATTGCTGTATTGCACATTATGACTAGCAATACACCGTATTCTATTGAAGTGATGTAAGATTGCACAATTGCTAATAACGACTTGCAATACACCGTATTATATTGAAGTGTTGCAAGTATAGCTGTTTGACAAGCTAGTTAATATGGCAGTGTATTACACCGTATCCTATTGACTACTAGCAAGAGGATGTAAGATTGCAGTATTGCTAATAACGACTTGCAATACACTGTATTCTATTGAAGTGATGCAAGATTGCATAATTGCTAATCATTACTTGCAATACACCGTATTCGGCCCCTAGGGGGGAGACAACTAGCAAGCAAGTATAGCTGTTTGACAAGCTAGTTAATATAGGTAGCAGTGTATTACACCGTTCCCCCCATAGACTAGTATGACTGGGGGACTACTAGTGACTAATAGTGACTTGTAATACACCGTATTCGGCCCCTAGGGGGGAGACAACTAGCATCACTGACAGCTAATTTGCAGCGTCCCTAAGGGGATAGAAACGCTATGCTATGCTATGCTATGCTATGCTATATCGGCTAACTACTAGCTATTGACTGCTAACAGGCTTGCAAGCTTGCACGTTAACTAGCTGCTTACTAGCTGTTAACTGCTATAGCGTGTTGCATAAGACTGCTAACTGCTAGCTGTTGACTGCTGTTACTAGCTGTTACTAGCTTATTAGCTTACTAGCTGCTTGCTGACTGCTAACTAGCTGCTTGCTGACTGCTAACAGGCTTGCTTCCCCCACGTGTTAACTAGCTTAGTGACTAGTAGCTTACTGATGACTTGCTGCTATGGGGAATCCGGTGTATTGTACATCATTAGTTGCATTGCATAGCTAACTAGCTTACTAGGGTGCTGTTAACTGCTTACTAGCTTGCATCACCACGTGTTAACTAGCTGCTTATTGACTACTAGCTGCTTACTGACTACTAGCTACTTAGCGATAACTTGCATGGGGAATCCGGTGTATTGTACACCCTAATTGCAATCTGCTGTGATGTACTGCTATCTATCATGCATGGGGAATACGGTGTATTGTACACCATTAGTTGCATAGCCTAGCTTACTAGCTTACTGCGGTGCTGTTAACTGCTTACTAGCTTGCAAGCTTGTACGTGTTAACTAGCTGCTTATTGACTACTAGCTTACTGATGACTAGCTGCTATGGGGAATACGGTGTATTGTACACCATTAATTGCAATCTGCTGTCTTGTACTGTTATCGGTAATGCATGGGGAACCCGGTGTATTGTACACCACTTGTTGCAAGATGTTGTTATTTACTACTATGGGTCATCGCTAGGGGGAATACGGTGTATTGTACATCATTAATTGCAACATGCAGTTCTGTACTGCTGTCAGTCGTGCATGGGGAACCCGGTGTATTGTACACCATTAGTTGCAATATGCTGTTATGTACTGCTGTATATCTACGCCCCCAGAGGGGGAGGGGAATACGGCGTGTAATAAGCTATTAGTTGCCTTGCATCGCTTAATTGCCTTGCGTAGCTTACGTGAGGCGTGCTGTTAACTGCTTACTAGCTTACAAGCTTGCATGTCTTAACTAGCTACTTAGTGACAACTAGCTACTTAGTGACAACTAGGCACCCAACTTGTAAGGGGAATGGGGAATATGGTGTAATACACGCTATTAATTGCATAGCTTAGCTTAATTGCCTTGTATAGCTTACTAGCTGTTAACTGCTTACTAGCTTGCAAGCTTGTACGTGTTAACAAGCTACTTAGTGACAACGAGTTGGTGGTGCATGGGGAATACGGTGTACAATACGCTATTAGTTGCATTGTATAGCATCTGCTAACTAGCTTGCATTGCATCTGCTAACTAGCTGCTAACTAGCTGCTAACAAGCTATTGCTAAGTCACGTGTTATACGTTATGATGTTGTATGCTAGTGATCTACTGTTGTATACTGTACGCCCCCAGAGGGGGAGGGGAATATGAGGTAGTATATGCTATACATTGTTGTTATGCTGTCATACAGTACTAGTGATCATGCTGCCCTAAGGGGATGGGGAATATGAGGTAGTATATGCTATACAGTGTTGTTATGCTGTTATAGACTGTTAGTGATCATGCATGGGGAATATGAGGTGTTATTTGCTATACATTGTAGTTATGCCGTTATGTACTGCTGTGTATCCTCACTAGGGGAATCTGGTGTATAATACGCTATTAATTGCATTGCATAGCTTAATTGCATAGCTTATGCTATTAGCTGCTATTCTGTTATACTAGCTAGTGATGATGTAGTCTGCATGCTATGTTGTATTAGCTGCTGTGAAGTGATGCTGTGCTAGGGGAGTGGTAGTCAGTTAACACAGTGGGGCCAATGCTATGCTGTATTAGCTGCTATACAGTCATTAGCTGCTATACAGTTGCAATGCTGTCATTAGCTGCTATACAGTTGCAATGCAATCACTAGCTATACAGTTGCAATGCAGTAACTATGCTAATGATGCAAGCTACTAGCTGTAATACACCGTCTTCCCCATGTACAGTTAGACAGTTGTGATAAGCAGTGATGCTATACATGCAATTTGCTAGCTATCATACACCGTGTTCCCCATGTACAGTTAGACAGTTACGATATGCTAGTGATGTCACTACTGCTAATCTGTCGCTGTCATACACCGTATTATGTTGACATGTTGCAAATAAGCTAGTTATGCTAGTTATGCTAGTTATGCAAATTGCTAGTCATCATAGCTCATCTGCAGTTGACTACTGCTATATGCTAGTGATGGCTGTGATGCAAATAGCTAGCTATAGTACACCGTATACAGTTAGACACTTGCGATAAGCTAGTAAGACTTGCTAATGCACATTGCTAGTCACCATACACCGTCTACAGTTGACACCTTGCAATAAGCTTGCAAAGACTTGCAAATGCAAATAGCTAGTCGTAATACACCGTATTATGTTAAAGGCTTGCAAATAAGCTAGTAAGACTTGCAAATGCAAATTGCTAGTCATCATAGCTCGTCTGCAGTTGACTGCTTGTCCCGAAGCAATAAGCTTGCAAAGACTTGTAAATGCAAATAGCTAGTAGTAATGCACCGTATTCTGTTATACACTTGCAAATAAGCTAGTAAGGCTTGCAAATGCAAATAGCTAGTCATCATACACCGTATACAGTTAGACACTTACAGCAATAAGCTATCGATGCCTGTAATGCAAATTGCTAGTCGTAATACACCGTATTATGTTGCATAACTGACCATAAGCTAGTAAGGCTTGCAAATGCAAATAGCTAGTAATTATAGCTCATCTGCAGTTGGGAGCAGCTATGCTAGTTGTAACAAGCTAGTCATGCAGATTGACAATAGTGACGCTATGCTTGCTAGCTAGCTAGTAACAGTATGCAAGCTAATGTACATTGCAATAGCGACAGCTACAATAGCTGTGTATTACACCGTATTATGTTGACGACTAGCTAACAGATCAGACAGTGCTGTCGATGCAAACATGCTGCAAGATTGAACCGTATTCTATTGACAACTAACTAAGTGATCACGCAATGCTGTCAATGCAAATTAGCTGCAATATTGAACCGTATTCAGTTGACAACTACATGCTGCTGCCAATACGCATTAAGCTGCTGTACAAGCTTGTGTGAAGTCAGCATGTGTCTAGCAAACAAGCATGTGTGTGTTTTGTAAACACTTGCTTATTAAGCTCGTATAGAGTTAGCATGTGTCTAGCATGTACTAAGCATGCTGTTAGCATAAAATTGCTATAGAAGCTCGTGTAGAGTTAGCATGTGTCTAGCATGTACTTAGCATGCTGTTAGCATAAAACTGCTGTACAAGCTCGTGCAGAGTTAGCAAGCGGACTGATGATTAGCAGGTATGCGTTTTGCAAACACTTGCTTATTAAGCCTGTGTGGAGTTAGCAGCTAACTGATGATTAGCTAGCATGCATAAGCTTGCAAACTTGCTAATTAAGCTCGTTTTCCCCAGTAAGCAACAGACTGATGATTAGCATGCATAATTTGCATTTAGCTGTTATACAAGCTCTGGCCCCCCGGGGGCAGTAGAGTTAGGAGCTGACTGATGATCTGCATTTTGCAAACACTTGTTAATTAAGCTCGTGTAGAGTTAGCTGCAAATAGATGATTAGCTAGCATGCATAAGCTTGCAAACTTGCTAATTAAGCCTGTGTGGAGTTAGCAACAGATTGATGATAAGCATGCATGTGTTTTGCAAATACTAGCTTATTAAGCTCGTGTGGAGTTAACAACAAACTGATTAGCTAGCATGCATAAACTTGCATTAAGCTGCTATACAAGCTCGTGTGAAGTTAGGAGCAGACTGATGATTAGCATGCAAACACTTGTTAATTAAGCTCGTGTTGTCTGCAAGTAACATGGGGAATATGAGGTAAGACATTGAAGTCGTGCATTTTTAAACCACCCCCCCTTGCAGGGGGGGTGGTTTAAAAACAAACACCTAGTATCTAAAGTGATAGGGGAATATGGTGTACAAAACTGCTAAGCACTTGCAAACATGTATGTAATATAGCATGGGGAATATGAGGTAGTATAAGACAGGGTTTCTAGACAGTATCTTATAGGTTTGGGGGGGGGGGATATTTTTTTTTACCGACCCCATAAAGTGATTAATAAGGTCAGCCTTGGACCCCCTTTGGGGGAGCGGGGTCGGAACGCTTAAAACTGGGTTTTTGTTGTTTTGTTTTTAAAGAACGCTATTCTATTGATCAGCTAATTAATTAACATATATGTTAACTTGATAGGGGAATATGAGGTAATAGAGTAGGGTAGTGGGTAGGTCCGTATTTTTTTTTACCGACCCCATAAAGTGCTTAATAAGGAGAGCCTGCGAGAGGGGTCGGACCGCTCAAAACTGGGTTTTTGTTGTTTGTGATTTAAAGAACGCTATTCTATTGATCAAAATTGTATAGGGACATTTATAAATTTTTATAACAGAATACGAGGTAATAGAGTAGGGTAGTGGGTAGGACCTGATTTTTTTTTTTCCGACCCCATAAAGTGATTAATAAGGAGAGCCTTTGGGGGGTCGGACCGCTATACACTGGGTTTTTGTTGTTGTTATAAAAAATGCTGTTCTATCGATCATAGTACAACAGAATGGGGGGTTATTAACAGGACTGGGGGGCTCCGCGAGCACGGCCTCGCTTAATGCCTGTGCCTAGGGGGCACGTCATTAAATCGGAGCCGTGCTCTACCTCGTTGGTGGACCATGGGGAATATGGTGTAGTATACACAACTAATTGCCACATGCAGCAATAAATTTGTTGATGGGGAATATGGCGTGTTATAAGATCGACTGGGTCAGTTATTGCAACACACAACATACATGCATAGCCCCCTTAGGGGGGAGGGAATACGGCGTGTTATACGACATAAGTTAACATTAGGAGTTGACATAGTAAACAAGCTCGTCGCGGGGAATATGGTGTAGTATACAGCGAATTGCATCATCACATGCAATTTACTAATTGTTATTAAGTCCTCACAATACACCACGTAGAGTTATACTATTTAACGTTAGCCTGTTCTAACACAATGACTTTGTATGCAAGTGACATGGGGAATATGGTGTAGTATACACGTGCTTGCAGCATAACATGCAATTTACTAATTGTTATTAAGTCCTCACAATACACCTGGCCCCCCCTGGGGCAGTGAAGTTATATAATTTAACGTTAGCCGGTTCTTACTAAATAGCTATGTATGCAAGTGACATGGGGAATATGGTGTATTATACGCAACAAACTGCATTTTAAAATTTTTAAAACAAACATGCTGCAATAAATTTGTTGATGGGGAATATGGCGTGTTATAAGCTCGACTGGGTCAGTTATTGCAATCTACAACTGACAAGCATAGCCCCCTTAGGGGGGAGGGAATACGGCGTGTTATACTACCTAGATTAACATTAGTAGATGTCATAGTAAACAAGCTCGTCGCGGGGAATATGGTGTAGTATACAGCTATGTGCTGCATAAGCTAGCAAATTTGCAATTTGTTATTAAGTCCTCACAATACACCTGCTAGGGAAGTTATGCTATTTAACGTTAACCTGTTCTTACTAGATAGCTATGTATGCAAGTTGCATGGGGAATATGGTGTAGTATATAGCTATTTGCTGCATAACGTGCAATTTACACCACATGCGCCTAATTGTTGTCTATGCATCGCTAATACACCGTGGGAAGTTATGCTATTTAACGTTAGCCTGTTCTAACACAATGACAATGTATGCAAGTTGCATGGGGAATATGGTGTAGTCTACAGCTGTTTACATAAGCACGACAATTGAACAACCTTAAATTATACGCCATGTGAAGTTAGACTGCTGCATAAGCTAGCAAATTTGCAATTTGTTATTAAGTCCTCACAATACACCATGTGAAGTTATGCTATTTAACGTTAGCCTGTTCTAACACAATGACAATGTATGCAAGTTGCATGGGGAATATGGTGTAGTCTACAGCTATTTGTTGCATAACGTGCAATTTAACTAATTGTTGTATATGCATCGCTAATACACCGTGCTGAAGTTATAGATTTTAATGGTAGCCGGTTCTAACTATATGACTTTGTGTGCAAGTGGCATGGGGAATATGGTGTAGTATATAGCTATTTGCTACATAGCATGCAATTTACTAATTGTTGTATATGCATCGCTAATGCACCTGCTGAAGTTAGACTGCTACAGCTCGGGTCAAGTGTTATAAAATTAGCTAAGTATGCAAGTGGCATGGGGAATATGGTGTATTATACAGCTATTTGCAGCATAGCATGCAATTTTACAGCACGTGGCCTAATTGTTGTCGATGCATCGCTAATACACCGTGCTAAGTTATACAATTGCAGCTAAGTCAAGTGCGATCTAATATGCTTTGTCTGCAAGTCGCATGGGAAATATGGTGTAGTATACAGGTATTTGCTACATCAGATGCAATTTAACTAATTGTTGCTTATGCATCGCTAATACACCGCGTAGAGTTATACTATTGAAGGGGGGGCCGGTTCTTACTATATGACTTTGTATGCAAGTTGCATGGGGAATATGGTGTAGTATACAGCTATAGACAGCATAGCCGGCAATTCACTAATTGTTGTCAAAGCACCGCTAATGCACCATGTCCCCCTACGTGTTGGGGGGTAGAGTTATACTGCTGCAGCTCGGCTCAAGTGTTATAAAATTAGTGCTAAGTGTGCAAGTTACATGGGGAATATGGTGTATAATACAGCGATTTGCAGCATAGCGCGCTATTGACGAACTGTTGTCAATGCATCATTTATACGCCTTGTAGAGTTAGCATGCTGTATCGCAAGTCATTAAATGCAAATATAGCAAATTAACAAACTGTTGTTAATGCATCGCTAATACACCGCGTGAAGTGATGCTGCTGCAGCTCGGCTCAAGTGTTATAAAATGAGCTAAGTGTGCAAATTGCATGGGGAATACAAGGTAGTATACGACTATGTGTTGCTGTAAAACCTAAGTGACCGTTGTATACTGTTGATGGGGAATATGAGCTACATCATAGCTAACTTAGCTAATACTAGTTAAGTCAGTGAATAGCTGTTATGCAATTTATAGAACGCTATTCTATTGATCAGCAATTTTAATTGTCATTTATGCAAGCTTGTAATAGAATATGAGGTATTAAGGAAGAGGGGTGGGTATGTCTGCTATAATTGCAATTTTAGCTTGCAAACGTGTCGCAAAGGCTCGTCTAGTATTGCTATATTTGTTAGGGTGCCCTGCTTTAAGAATACAAGCTTATTAGTAAGCTAATTATTGCTGTTATGTTGTTATTGCAAGCTTGTCTGCAAGCCTGTGCAAGCCTGTATGCAAGCCTGTGCAAGCTTGTATGCTAGCCTGTATGGTAGCTGCATGACGTAGGGTGGTTTAAATGCTAGGGGGGGGGTAGCGTGTGTTGCGTGTGTGATGTAATGGTAGCATAGCTCACTTCCAATGAGCTCGTATCGGTTCGAGTCCGATCACACGTATGCTGATACTATTTTGTTTGGACAGGGGAAGACCATAAGGTTTGGTGCTTCATTTGGGTTGAAGATCGTTTGGGTTCGAGTCCCAATCCTCTGACAACATAACAGAATACGAGGTAATACAGTGTTTGCATCATATTTAACAAGCACCATGGGTAATGCGTTGTGGTGGGGATGTAATGCTATGCTGATGACAACATAATACGAGGTAATGACGTGTTTGCATGACTTTGCTAGTTCCCCCATGGGTAGTACTGTTGATGATCATAACAGAATACGAGGTAATACGAGGTAATGACGTGTTTGCATGACATCATGCTGCCTATAACCATTAGTCCCAACCCTATGACAGCATAACATAATACGAGGTAATACGGTGCTTACAACACATTTTGCTAGTACCAATGATCTGACAGCATAACATAATACGAGGTAATAGCGTGCTTGCATGACATTTTGCTAGTCCCCCATGGATAATGCAATGTTGATGAACACAACATAATACGAGGTAATGACGTGTCTGCAAGACATCATGCTGCCTAGGTCCCCTAGTTCCAATCCTATGACAGCATAACAGAATACGAGGTAATACCGTGCTAGCATCACACTTTGCTAGTCACAGTGATCTGACAGCATAACATAATACGAGGTAATACGGTGCTTGCAACACATTTAGCTAGTCAGCCATGGGTAGTACAGCGTCAGTAGTTGCAACATAATACGAGGTAATGGCGTGCTTGCATCACACATGTTTGCTAGTCAGCCATGGGTCATGCTACGTCCATGATCGCAACATAATACGAGGTAATGCCGTGCTTGCATCACACATGTTTGCTAGCCTGACATGCGTATGCTATAGCAATTGTTGCAACATAATACGAGGTAATGGCATGCTTGCAACAGACATCATGCTATCAGGTACCCTAAGACCCTATCCCTTAACTGCATAACAGAATACGAGGTAATACAGTGCTAGCACGCGTCATAGCACGTGAACACTGTAGTGATGACTACAACAGAATACGAGGTAATGACGTGTTTGCAACACACATCATAGCAAGTCAGCCATGTTATGCTATTGCAATAACTGCAACAAAATACAAGGTAATGCAGACACGTGTTTGCAACACAACAGCTAGTCCACTACAGGTGTGCTATAGCGACTACTGTAATATAATACGAGGTAGTAGCGTGCTTGCAACAGACATCGTTGCTAGTCAGCAAGGCTGTGCTATCTTGATGACTGTAACATAATACGAGGTAATGACGTGTTTGCAACATACATCGTGCAATATCGACTACTGTAACATAATACGAGGTAATGACGTGTCTGCAACAGACATAGTTGCTAGTAGGCAATGGGTGTGCTATCTTTATGACTGCAACATAATACGAGGCAATGCCGTATTTGCAGACACGTGTTAAGCTTTGTTAACACTTGTAACATAATACGAGGTAATGTAACATATTGCAAGCTTGTGTTGTGCTTTGTCAATGACTATAACATAATACGAGGTAATGCAGCACATTGCATAGCAGCGATGCTACATGAACTAGCTGTGCTAGAACCCAATAGAATACAGGCTAATGCAGCCAATGCAGCTCATTGCATAAACATGCCTATTAACAGCTATCCTTGTAACATAATACGAGGTAATGTAGCGTATTGCAAACACGTGTTATCTACGTCTATGTTTGCAATAGAATACAAGCTAATGCAAGGCATACGGCAAATAGTGTGCACATATGTACTAATGCTAGTGTTTGCAATAGAATACAGGCTAATACAAGCTAATGCAGCTAATTGCATAAACAGGCATACCTACGTCAACGCTTGTAACAGAATACGAGGTAATACAGCATATTACATGCAAGTCTGTCGCTAAGGCTATGCTTGCAATAGAATACGAGGTAATGCAGCTAACATAGCAGATTGCATAGACATGTGTCGCTAAATTAACCTTTGCAACATACTACTCGCGCTTATGCAGCTAACATAGGCCACAACGCTGCAAATTGCATGGGGAATACAAGGTAATGTAGCTAAGTGTTTGCTGTTTGTTACAAATGTGATGCTAAGTGTTGCAAACGGCTATAATTACACCGTATTCCCCATAACGATATAAGTAGCAATCAGCAAAGGCAGGTTGACAATATTATAGCAGCTTCTACGTTACAGTGCGATGTGTTGACCCATGGGTAGTGATGTTTTCACATACCCACCCTCAATCTATATAGCTATGGGGAATAGGGTACTGTAAACATGAGCTATTGAACGTAAGTTTTAAACAATGACGTTATTATGCACCATGTTCCCCATGTCAAATTTAAACTGTGACGTGCCGTACCCATGACAGATCGGCTTCCAGGACGGTGCAACGCCTACGTTTGAAGGCATTGTTGAGCTGCATGACACCATCTTCTTCTATCTTGTTGTCATCAGCTTTTTAGTCTTCTGGATGCTAGCTGTCATCATCGCTAAGTTTAGCAGTAGCAAGGTGGGTATCGTACACAAATACCACAACCATGGGGTGTTGATTGAGCTGGTGTGGACCATCACACCTGCACTTGTGTTAATCGCTATTGCCTTCCCTAGCTTTAAGCTGCTGTACTTAATGGATTGACAGCAATACGTTATTTGCAAAATTGATGCTGTAATACACCGTGTGAAGTTAGGCTTTGCATGCGTGATGCAACATTTGCAATTTTAGCATAGCAGGCTGTAATACACCGTGTGAAGTTAGGCTTTGCATGCGTGATGCAACATTTGCAATTTTAGCATAGCAGGCTGTATTGCACCATGTGAAGTTAGGCTTTGCATGCGTGATGCAACGTTAGCAATTTTAGCATAGCAGGCTGTAATACACCGTGTGAAGTTAGGCTTTGCATGCATGATGCTACGTTAGCAATTTTAACATAGCAGGCTGTATTGCACCATGTGAAGTTATATGTGCTTGCATGATGCTGTGTTTGCATAACTAGCAAATATTAGCTTGTATTACACCATGTTAAGTCATATGTGCTTGCATGATGTTGTGTTTGCATAACAAGCTGTATTGCACCGTGCTAAGTCATACGTGCTTACATGATGCTGTGTTTGCATAACAAGCTGTATTGCACCGTGTTAAGTCATACGTGCTTGCATGATGCTGTGTTTGCATAACAAGCTGTATTGCACCGTGTTAAGTCATATGTGCTTGCGTGATGCTGTGTTTGCATAACTAGCAAATATTAGCTTGTAGTACACCGTGCTAAGTTATGATATGATATGCTAGGCGATTTGCATTGTTTGCAAAATTAGCTTGTAGTACACCGTGCTAAGTTAGCAAATTTTAGCAATGCAGCATAATGCTAATATACGTTACAACACGCCTTGTCCATACAGGTAGCTAAATGCTGGAAGACAGACACATACAGTACAGCATTGCTGTAATAAACTGAGGTTAATCAGCAGGTGACCTCAACGACTGAACGCTAGTCAGCCTTGCAGTATTGAACCGTTTTCCCCTACGATGTTAGCTGTTAGCTACTATTTGCAATATTGCAATTTAACTTGCTGTTTAAGCTCACCTAGAGTTGACAACAGCTTAAGCAAGTCGCCGTTTGCAAATTAACAATTTGTTGTTAAGCTAGCTAATTAAGCTCGTGTAGAGTTAGCGTCGTTATTGGGGTAGTGGGTAGTTAACAGTTGTTTGCTATCGCAATACTGCAGCATCATAACTGTAGACGGTTTAAAATTACATGCTAGGCTATAACACAGTCTAATAAGTATGCGCTCTAAGCTCATATTCCCCATAGTGATTTTGCTATAACTAGCTTAATTAACATAGCATAGACACCCTGCTAGTACCGTAACGGGTTAAGGTAAATTTGCTAGTAATAACAGCAGCCTTTGCGATACAATTTGTCAATTAACTAGCACAAATATGAATTGCATACCGGGTTAGGTCCTACTAGCTAGTAATAACAGCAGCCTTTGCAACACAATTTGTCAATTGACTAGCACAAATTTGAATAGCATATCGGGTTAGGACCTACTTGCTAGTAATAATAGCAGCCTTTGCAGCTCAATTTGTCAATTAACTAGCACAAATATGAATTGCATACCGGGTTAGGTCCTACTTGCTAGTAATAATAGCAGCCTTTGCAGCACCATTTGTCAACTAGCTTGTACAAATTTGCATTGCATACCGGGTTAGGACCTACTTGCTAGTAATAATAGCAGCCTTTGCAGTTCAATTTGTAGATGTTTTAGGTCTTCAAGCATGTTAAGCTATGGGGAATTGCAGCCTTTTTTTAAGCTTACACGTCAAATTGTCTAATTTGATAAGCTATGGGGAATTGCAGCTTATTAGGAGGTGATTTCACCAACTATGACCGTTAAAGTAGCAGGTCATCAGTGATACTGGTCCTACGAATACAGTGACTTCATTACAGCAGATGGCGAGTCGATCGAATTTGACAGCTATATGGTACCCGAGTCTGACTTAGAACTAGGTCAGCTGCGACTGCTAGAGGTCGACAACCGGGTCGTCGTGCCTGTAGACACGCACATCCGCTTCATCGTTACAGGTCAGGACGTGATCCACGACTGGGCTGTGCCTGCATTAGGCTTGAAGATGGATGCTGTACCGGGTCGTTTAAACCAAACGTCAATCATCGTACAACGGCCTGGTGTCTATTACGGTCAGTGTAGTGAGATCTGTGGGGTTTACCACGCTTTCATGCCTATCGTTGTTGAAGCGGTGACCCTTGACAAATACCTCATGTGATTAGACAGCCAAGTCTAGCTAACCCCCTTGTCATAGCTCATATTCCCCTATGTTATTAACAGACAGCATTGCAATAGATGGCTGCAAGATTGAACCGTCTGAAGTTATGCAAATTGCTGCAACGGACACTTGCAATATGCTAACAAGTTCATAAACATCACTGTTTAAGCTCGCGTAGAGTTGACTTGTTTGTCAATTGTCAATTTTTGCAATTTTGCAAGCTTAGCAAAATTAAGCTCACATAGAGTTGACTTGCTTGTAAATTGTCAATATTTGCAAATTTGCTAACAAGTTCATAAGCATCGCTGTTTAAGCTCACGTAGAGTTGACTTGCTTGTTAATTGTCAATTGTTGCAATTTTGCAAGCTTAGCAAAATTAAGCTCACATAGAGTTGACTTGCATAACAATTGTCAATGTTTGCAAATTTGCAATCGTTGCAAAATTAAGCTCGTGTAGAGTTGACTTGCTTAACAGTTGTCAATGTTTGCATATTAGCTATAGTTGCAAAATTAAGCTCGTGTAGAGTTGACTTGCTTAACCGCTGTCAATATTTACATGTTTGCAATAGTTGCGATTATAGGCTCATGTACAGTTGACTAGCTTGTCAATTGTCAATGTTTGCAAATATGCAAGCTTAGCAAAATTAAGCTCGTGTAGAGTTAGCTTGCTTAACAGTTGTCAATGTTAACATATTGGCTATTGTTGCAATTTTAAGCTTGCATAGAGTTGACTTGCTTAACAGTTGTCAATGTTAGCATGTTTGCAATTGTTGCAATTTTAGGCTCATGTAGAGTTGACTAGCTTGTCAATTGTCTATATTAGCAGATTAGCTATAGTTGTAATATTAAGCTCGTGTAGAGTTGACAAGCTTGCAAGCGATCCATTTTTGCAAACTTGCAAACTTAGCAAAATTAAGCTCGCATAGAGTTGACTTGCTTAACAGTTGTCAATATTTACGTATTTGCAATAATTGCAATATTAAGCTCGCATAGAGTTGACTAGCTTGTCAGTTGTCTGTATTAGCTAATTAGCTGTAATTGCAATATTAAGCTCGTGTAGAGTTGACTAATATGTTAGATGTCGTTTTTTGCAAACATGTGAACTTAGCAAAATTAAGCTCGTATAGAGTTGGCTAGATTGCAAGCTGTCAATTTTTTGCAAATTTGCAAACTTAGCAAAATTAAGCTCATGTAGAGTTGACTAGCTTGTCAGTTGTCTATATTAGCATATTAGCTATACTTGCAATTTTAAGCTCGTGTAGAGTTGACTAGATTGCAAGCTGTCAATATTTGCAAAGATGTGAACTTAGCAAAATTAAGCTCGCGTAGAGTTGGCTTGCTTGTCAATTGTCAATTTTTGCAAATTTGCAAACTTAGCAAAATTAAGCTCGCGTAGAGTTAGCTTGTTAGCAAAAAGCTGTCATTGCGTGTAAATCGCATGTTGTCTGTAGAACAACGCTATTATGTTATGCTAGCTGTCGTTTTTAGTTTGCTTGAGGTGTTAATTGTGTTGGTGCCTGTGCTTCTATCTGTAGCGTTCATGACGATCATCGAACGTAAAGTGCTTGCTAGCATGCAACGACGTGTGGGTCCTAATACCGTAGGCTACTTTGGCGTGTTGCAGCCGTTTGCTGACGCCTTAAAGCTTGTTGTTAAAGAAACGGTGGTACCACAGCATGCTACACGCAGCCTGTTCTTCTTAGCGCCTGTTATCAGCCTTGTGTTTAGCTTACTAGGGTGGGCCGTCATCCCCTTTGCTAGCGGCCTAGCATTAAGCGACTTTAGCTTAGGGGTGCTGTACTCACTAGCCATCAGCAGCATTGGGGTTTACGGTGTATTGTTCGCAGGTTGATCTGCAAACAGCAAATATGCGTTTTTAGGGTCGCTACGTAGCACAGCACAGATGATTAGCTATGAGCTTATCCTAAGCACAGCAGTGCTTGCTGTCGTCTTATTAGCAGGTACGTTCAGCTATACTGCTATCATCGAACGACAACAAGCTGTGTATTACCTCGTCCCACTACTGCCGTTGTTCATCGTGTTCTTCATTGCAGTGTTAGCTGAAACGAACCGTACGCCGTTTGACCTGCCTGAAGCTGCTCGGCTTAATACAGCTTAATGCTAAAATTGCAATTGCTGCATTTTTTTTAACCACCGTAGGTGGTTAAAAAAAAAACAAGCACAGACAACGTAGTGACAGCTTGTTAGCGATCGTTTTTTGCAAAATTAGCAGCAAAACGCACAGAGATTAGCCGCTGTAGTGTTGTACTTCGACAGTAGGGTAGTGGGTATTAAACAACAACTAGTAACCCAGTACTGAACTAGTGATGGGGTTTACAAGCCTTTGCTAGCTGCAATTTGAACAATGTAGCAAACAATGTTTAAGCAGGCTATACAAGCTGTACTAGCGATGGGGTTTACAAGCCTTTACTAGCAGCAAATTTGCAATTTTGCCTATATTTGCTATACAAGTGATGGGGTTTACAAGCCTTTGCTAGCAGCAATTTTTACCATGGTAGCAAACAGTGTTTAAGCAGGCTATGCAAGCTGTACTAGTGATGGGGTTTACAAGCCTTTACTAGCAGCAAATTTGCAATTGTACCATATTTGCTATACTAGTTATGGGGTTTACAAGCCTTTACTAGCAGCAAGTTTGCAAACGTGTATTCAATTAACTACACTTGCTTGTAATAGCCATGGGGAATCCGAGCTTAATAAATATGTATTTGCAAACACTTGCTTGTAACAGGCATGGGGAATACGAGCTTAATATAGCTAATAGCTTGCAAATACTTACTTGTAACTAACATGGGGAATACAAGCTTAATATAGCTAACGGCTTGCAAATACTTACTTGTAGCAGGCATAGGGAATACAAGCTTAATATAGCTAATCGCTTGCAAACACTTGCTTGTAACTAGCATGGGAAATACAAGCTAAATCTATACAATAGCTTGTTTTTAAAACCACCTAGTGGTTTTAAAAATGCAAACACTTGCTTGTCACTAGCATGGGGAATACGAGCTTAATATAGCTAATAGCTTGCTATCACTAGCTTGTAACAGGTATGGGGAATACGAGCTTAATATAGCTTAATATAGCTAATAGCATGCAAACACTTACTTGTAACCTGTATGGGGAATACGAGCTTAATTAGCTTAATTGCTAGCATTAGCATATTGTAAGTTGTTGTTAAATAAGGCTGTCCTAGAGTTGAAGACGATGCAAGATGTAGTCCACGCTTATTAAAAAGCCTATACACCCCCCAAGTCAAACAGCTATGGGGAAAACGAGCCTTTAAGCAGGAGTCTGAACTAGTAGCTGGTTATTTTACAGAGCACTCAGGTATGATCTTCGTGTTCTTCTTCCTAGCTGAATACTGTAGTATTGTGTTGATGTCAGCATTGACGTCAATTTTTTTTGTAGGTGGCTATGTAATGCCACAGTGCATTGCAAACAACACGTTCATCAATGTACAAGCTGTTGTGCTAGCATTGAAGACTTGCTTGTTTTGCTTTGTGTTTGTGTGGTTCCGTGCTACGCTGCCTCGTCTACGTTACGATCAGCTTATGCAGTTTTGTTGAATGGCTATGCTGCCTGTTGCAATTGCTTGCTTTGTGCTTGTGCTGTGCTTGCTAGTTGCCTTCGACGTAACCCCTTGCTTCCCCCAACGAGTTGGGGGACTAGCTATTGTCATGGGGAATACGAGCTTAATATTGCACATTTAACAATTGTGTTTTAGACCCCACCTGTAGCTTATGCATGGGGAATATGAGCTTAATACAACACTAGTTATGACATGCGTTAAGCCGACCCACGTAAATTGCTATGGGGAATATGAGCTTAATACAGCACCTTTTACTACTGTTGTTAACCACTTACTAGTCATTGTTATGGGGAATATGAGCTTAATATTGCAAATATGACAAGCATGTCCTAGTCCCCTATTGTAGGCGGTGCATGGGGAATATGAGCTTAATACAACACAAATTATGACAGGTGTTAAGCCACCCTACGTAAACGGCTATGGGGAATATGAGCTTAATACAGCACATTTGTGACTGCTGTTAAACGCTTGCACACACACAGGCTAAGTAGCCTAACTGTATACGGCGTGTAACAAGGCATGTTTGCAATTTGCTAGCCTATGCAGCACTATGCAAGCTAACTGTATATGGCGTGTAATTGACAAGTGATGTTAGCATGACATGCACGTCAACACGCAATGCTAGCTAACTCTACAAGGCGTATAAATGCAGCTGTTGACACTTGCAATGCAAATGACAGCTTATGCTATCGCTCCCCGTAATAGAGACAGCTTCCTACCTGGGTTTAAAATTTAGCAAATTGCAATCGCAATACACGCTAACTGCCTTAGAATACGAGGTAATAGCTAGCAAGTGTGCCGAAATGGTAGCCGGGCAGTTCTTAGGCAACTGTGACACAGCGTCTTATGGGTTCAAGTCCCATCACTTGTAAACAATACACCGTCTCCCCCATCGAGCTAGCATGTTGTTAAAAATAGCTGTAACTAGCATTTATACGCCTTGTAGAGTTGACTAGCTTTGCAAGGTGTCACATTGCATGTAGATTGCATAACTAGCAATTATACGCCGTCTGGAGTTGACTAGCTTTGCAAGGTGTCACATAGCATGTAGATTGCATAACATGCATTTATACGCCTTGCTGCATTATAGCATTACAGTTCGGGGGTGGGTTAACAATTTGTCGTTAAGCTGCAATTTGCATATTAAGGCTTGTTACACACCATGTAGAATTACGACATTACAGCATTACAGTTCGGGGGTGGGTTAACAACTTGTCATTAAACTGCAATTTGCATATTAAGGCTTATTACACGCCTTGCTACGTTACAAGCTTGACTAGCTATGCATCATGACCGTGTTTGCAGACGTGCCTTGTTACACGCCTTGTAGAGTTATAGACATTGCTAATTGTGCTAAATTGCAATTTTAGCAAACAAGCCTTGTTACACGCCTTGCTACATTGCTGCATTTGCAATATAAGTAACTACTTGGTGAACACAGCTATGTGTTTACATTATACAATCGATGATAACCTGTGCACGTCTTTTAGCCTGCCTAATAGCCGCTAACTGCCTCACTGCTTTTTTTTTAATGCACGACTACGTCGTGCATTAAAAAAAACACAGTAACAACCTAGACTACTAGCTAGCCTGCATTAGCTTGCATGCTGTTAGCTGTTAGCTTGTTAGCTGTTAGCTTGCTGTTTGCTTGCTAGCTGTTAGCTTGTTAGCTGTTAGCTTGTTAGCTGTTAGCTTGCATTTGCTTGCTAGCCGTTAGCTTGCTAGCCGTTAGCTTGTTAGCTGTTAGCTTGCTATTTGCTTGTTAGCTGTTAGCTTGCTAGCTGTTAGCTTGCATTAGCTCGTCTACAGTTACAGTAAGCTATAGATTTGCAAAATGCACGTTAATGACAAATTAGCTTGCATTAGCTCGTCTACAGTTACAGTAAACGATAGGCTTGCAAATTGCATGTTAATGACTTATTGACTAGCAAAGGCTTGTCTACAGTTACAGTAAACGATAGGCTTGCAAATTGCACGTTAATGACTTATTAGCTTGCATTAGCTTGCCTGCTGTTATGCTTAGCTATAGGCTTGCAAAATGCATGTTAATGACAAATTAGCTTGCAAAGGCTTGTCTACAGTTATGCTTAGCTACAGATTAGCAAAATGCACGTTAATGACAATATTGACTAGCAAAGGCTTGTCTACAGTTACAGTAAACGGTAAGCTTGCAAATTGCATGTTAATGACAAATTAACTAGCAAAGGCTTGTCTACAGTTACAGTAAACGACAGACTTGCAAAATGTACGTCAATGACTTATTAGCTTGCATTAGCTTGTCTGCAGTTATGTTTAGCTATATGCTTGCAAAATGCTTGTTAATGACAAATTAGCTTGCATTAGCTTGTCTACAGTTATGCTTAATTACAGATTAGCAAAATGCACGTTAATGACAAATTAGCTTGCATTAGCTTGTCTTATGTTATACTTAACTGCTGACTAGCAAATTTGCTAACTAGTGCTTATTAGCTTGTAAAGGCTTGTCTACAGTTATGCTTTAACCGTAGATTTGCAAAAGCATGCAAATAACAAATTAGCTAGTAAAGGCTTGTCTACAGTTATGCTAAGTTGCTATCTTGCAAATTTGCAAATTAATGCTTATTAGCTTGCATTAGCTTGTCTACAGTTATGTTTAGCTGCAGACTAGCTATTTGCTAATTAATGACACATTAGCTTGTATTAGCTTGTCTGCTGTTATGCTTAGCTATTAGCTTGCAAAATGCATGTTAATGACAAATTAGCTTGCATTAGCTTGTCTACAGTTATGCTTAATCACAGATATGCAAAATACACGTTAATGACAAATTGACTAGCAAAGGCTTGTCTGATGTTATGCTAAGTTGCAGACTTGCATGTTTGCAAACTAGTGACAAACAGCTTGCTAAGGCTTGTCTGATGTTAGGCTTAGCTGCAGACTTGCAATTTGCTAGTTAATAGCTTATTAGCTTGCATATGCTTGTCTTACGTTATGTATAATCACAGGGTTGCAAAATGCATGTTAATGACAAATTAGCTTGCATTAGCTCGTCTGCAGTTATACTTAATCACAGATATGCAAAATGCACGTTAGTGACAAATTAGCTAGCAAAGGCTTGTCTGATGTTATGCTAAGTTGCAGGCTTGCATGTTTGCAAACTAGTGACTAATAGCTTGCAAAGGCTTGTCTGATGTTAGGCTTAGCTGCAGACTTGCAATTTGCTAGTATGTGGCTTGTTAGCTTGCAAAGGCTTGTCTGCTATTGCATTGCTAATTTTAGCTAGCAACAGCAAAAATGCAAATTATACGCCTTGCTACGTTAGCAAAAGCTAGTGGGTAGTGGGTATCGATTTAAAAAAAATGCGAGTTTAGTTATGACTCATAGCGAACGCTATCTAGCAGTTTGACACATGCAAGTTCATCGTCTGTTCTGCAAGTTTGCAATAGGGGGACCTTAGCAAATTGCTAACATAAGACGGTAGCGTACAGGCGAGTATACGTTAGCTGCTAAGCTTAAGTGTCCTCTAAGGATACGGTGCATTGCGAACGCAATGTCGCTAAAAAACACAATTGTTTGCTTAAGCATGCGCTAACATCACAGCAGCTAGTTGCCTAGGTAAAAGCTAAGCAAGGCTATGACGTGTAGACGTTAGTGAAAGCTACGACGTCCGCAATGACTACGAACGAAGTCATACTACACTAGTAGGCAGCAGTGCAGAATATTTGTCAATGGTCGCAAGACTGAACAAGCTAGCTAGATCGTGCATAGGCTTAAGCTTAGCACGTAACGTAACGTCATATAATGACGGCCGTTATAACAAGTTGCAACCCATTTCAGTGCCAGCAGTTGCGGTTAGACTGATGCAGCAAGCGTTGCTAGTAATAAATAGGCGTAAAAAATGCGTAGGTGGGAGTTGGGTACCCGGTATGTACTACCTGGTATTCCCCATATGGATTCTAGTTGGGTAGTGGGTATGTTCAGCGTAGCAATGAAATGCATTGATGCTGAAAGGACCACCCTATTACTGCTACTAGCTAGCAATTGACACTAAGGCATGAACGCATAGGCATAAAAGAGGATTAGATACCCTCGTATTCTATGCTGTTAACGATGAAGGCTGCTAATTTAGCTTAGCTTTACTAGCATGCAAACGCTTAAGCCTTCTGCCTGGGTAGTACAGTCACACGGCTGAACACCAAATAACTAGACGGTTTTGAAGACCTGCAGTGAAGCATGAACCTTAATTCGACAATCCGCGCACAACCTTACCATCGCTTGCATGGGGAATTTGAGGTAGTATTACACACGATTTGCATATGACTTCCCCCACCGGTATGCTTATGGGGAATACGGTGTACTATACAACATAGCTTTGTGTTATAGCTTAAGCTATAGCATGGGGGATATGAGGTAGTATGTACCGGGTACCCTATTGTGTGCATCTGTCAATTAGCATGGGGATTTCGGTGTATAACACAGCAAGTTTGCTGCCCTACCCATGTAGCTGTTAATAGCAGTTACATGGCGCTATGATGATAGTATAGTATCGGCTGTCCATAGGTGCTAGTCGACATATGCATGGGGAATACGATGCATTATACGTCATATGTCTTATGTTGCAGCTAATAGCAACAACATGGGGAATATGAGGTAATGTATACCTGGTACCCTATTGCATACTGTAAGTGAGGTCATAGGGGAATACGGTGTAATATACGTCATAGCCTACACAGGTGCTACATGTCCTTCTTCAGCATGTGTTGCTAAATGCGTGGTTCAATCCGCTAACATGCGCAAGCCTAGCAGCCAACAGAATACGGTTGTTTGCGGTCCATATGACTGCAGATAGGGGTTAAGAAAGGACACCATGACCCCCATGCGATGGGCTGTCTTTGTGCTGCTAAAGCTAGTACAACGCAACGCTATTGTCTAATGACAGCAGCTATTTGTAAACGCTAGCTTGATGAATTGACAGCTGCAAAGGCTGTCATGAATAAGGAATTGCAAGTAATCGTAGTGTAGTGCGCTACGGTGAACACCCCATTCAAAATGTACTAATCACCCGTCACGTCGGGAGAGGCTTTCTAGCTGTAAAATAGGGCCTGCATGCGTGTACTGCAGTGTTAGCTTATAACGTCACACGGCGTATAAAACAGCGTCTGCTAGCAAATTTGCAAATTTGATGCCTTGCTGCAGCGCCATGTAGGCTTTGCTAACAGCTAGCGCTAATCTGGACGAAGTCGTAATATAGGAGCGGTACGGGAACGTGCTGCTGAATAATGACTTTATGAACACACCCCTTGCTATTGCGTCTAAGAATACAGGCGTAATTTTTGCTGTTTGTCACGTTTTTAACAAATACCTGGCCCCACCGGTGGTGGGGCAGTAGGAACTGCAGATAGACTTCACACGGTGTATAAATAGCTAGTTTGCAATTTATGCTTTTTGCTAAACATGTCATAAACACGTAACTCCACACGGCGTATAAATAGCTAGTTTGCAAATTTTGCAGACAGCCATACAAGTCGTAAGCACCTAACTCCACACGGTGTATTACAGCAGCTAAGTTGCATATGACATATAGCTAGCAAGCCGTAAGCACCTAACTCCACACGGTGTATTACAGCAGCTAAATCGCATATCACAGATTGCATACAAGTCGTAAGCACCTAACTTCACACGGTGTATAAATAGCTAGTTTGTAATTAATGCATTTTTGCTATACTAGTCGTTAAGACGTGACTTCAGCAGGCGTATAAATAGCTAATTTGCAAATTTTGCAAACTGCTATGCAAATCGTCAAGACGTGACTTCAGCACGTGTATAACAGCTGTTAAGTTGCATATGACATGCTGCAAGCTAATCGTAAGCACCTAACTTCACATGGTGTATTACAACAGCCTAGTCGCATATGACATGCTGCAAGCTAGCCGTAAGCACCTAACTTCACACGGTGTATAACAGCAGCTAAGTCACATATGACATGCTGCAAGCTAGCCGTAATCACCTAACTTCACACGGTGTATAACAGCAGCTAAGTCCCATCTTACATATTGCATACAAGTCGTAAGCACCTAACTCCACATGGTGTATAAATAGCTAGTTTGCAATTAATGCATTTTGCTATGCAAATCGTTAATACGTGACTTCACACGGTGTACAACAGCGGTTAAGTAACATATGACAAGCTACATGCAAATCACAGGTACCTAACTTCAGCTGGTGTACAATAACGGCTAAGTCACAAATTGCATGCTGACAAACAAGCAGTAGCAGCCTAACTCTACACGGTGTACTATAGCAGCTAAGTCCCATATTGCAGGTTGACAAACAAGCAGCCGTGACCCAACTCCACACGGTGTACAATAGCTGTCAAATCGTGTATGACAACATTGCATACTAACATCAATAGCCTAACTTCACACGGTGTACAATAGCAGTTAAGTTACATATTGCATACTGACACATAGGCGCTAATAGCCTAACTTCACACGGTGTACAATAGCAGTTAAGTTACATATTGCATGCTAACACATAAGCGCTAATCACCTAACTTCACACGGTGTACAATAGCAGCTAAGTCGCATATTGCATGTTGATGGACAAGCAGTAGTGACCCAACTCCACACGGTGTACAATAGCAGCTAAGTCAGACATTGCATACTGCCACATAAGCTAATCACCTAACTTAACACGGTATACAATAGCTGTTAGCTTGCACATTGCACGTTGCATGCTAGCACAAATAGCCTAACTTAACACGGTGTACAATAGCAGCTAAGTCACATATTGCATGCTGACAAGCAAGCAGTAGCGGCCTAACTCCACATGGTGTACTACAGCTGTTTGTTGCATGTTGCATGCAGCATAACAAATTGCAAGTACCTAACTTCACATGGTGTACAATAGCTGTTAATTGCATATTGCATGTTGCGTCACTACTTGCAAACACCTAACTCCACACGGCGTATAAATCGTAGCTTAGCAATTTTGCAAGCAGGGGTCCCACTACACATACAATTTGTATGACAGATGGGGAAAACGGCGTGTTATGTTAGCAACATCAGCAAAACAGCCTTAAATACCGTATAAGATACAGCCTAAAATGGCTGGACTTAGCAAAATTTTGCAAATACTGTTCGCTAAGAACGACACATAGCAAATATTGCAAATTATACGCCGTGTGGAGTTAGGTCCTTACGACTAGCATTGCAAATAGCATAGCTTGCATAACTTGCATTTATACGCCGTCTAGAGTTAGGCTACTAGCACTTTAACTGCAATATGCATTTGTTGCATAACTTGCATTTATACGCCATCTGCAGTTAGGTTGCATTGCTAGTTGTCATATTTGTCATAGATAGCATAACTAGCATTTATACGCCGTGTAGAGTTAGGTGCTTATGACTAGCTTTGCAAACAGCATGGCTTGCATAACTTGCATTTATACGCCGTCTGCAGTTAGGTTGCATTGCTTGTTGTCAAATTTGTCATAGATAGCATAACTAGCATTTATACGCCTGCTGCAGTTAGCTTGCATAGCTTGCAAATTTGTTGTTAATTGCAAAACTAGCATTTTACACGCCTTGTGAAGTTAGGTTGTATAGCAGGGTACCCTATAGTAAATTTGTAGCATAGCTTGCAATTGCACGCCGTCTAATGTTATACACCAAGGGGTTACTAGCTGTATAGCAGCAAGAACGACATCATCAATGCAAATAGGCCTGTGGCTTCTGACAAGGCGAACCCTAGGATAGCGTAGCTGAACAGCTGTGCACGCATAGCAGGGTTCCGTGAAACGCCTGTAATAAGACCAGCAAATACAACACCGATACCCACACCTGCACCGGCCAATCCGATTGTAGCTAGTCCTGAACCAATGTATTTAGCAGCTTGAAGCATAGTAGTGTTTTTAACGTGCTGTCACGTTCATTGCAGCACATGACTGCAAGGCAGACTGCACTACGTCTACGATCTGTCATATGACCTAGCATAAACTGATCTACTAATAATACAAGCCTTTGCTGATCAATGCTAGTGCTTCACCGCACATGTGACTGATGGGGAATACGGCGTGTTATAGCAGCATTTGCAAATTGCTAGTCATGTAAGCAAACAACAAGCTGTCTAACTCTACAAGGCGTATAATTGCAACGTATGTGATTTGCAAGTCATGCATGCTAATGACAAGCAGTCCAACTCTACACGGCGTATAATTGCTGCATATGCAAATTGCAAGTCATGTTTGCAAATTACAAGGTGTCTAACTCTACACGGCGTATAATTGCTGCATATGCAAATTGCAAGTCATGTTTGCAAATTACAAGGTGTCTAACTCTACACGGCGTATAGTTGCAGCATATGCAAATTGCTAGCCCTATATGCAATACGACTAGCTGTCCAACTCTAGACGGCGTATAATAACTGCATATGCAAATTGCAAGTCCTGTATGCAAATGACAAGCTGTCCAACTTTATACGGCGTATAATTGCAGTTAATGCAAATAGCTAGTCACGTATGCAAATGACAAGCTGTCCAACTCTACAAGGCGTATAATAGCAGCATATACAAATTGCTAATCATGTTTGCAAATAACAAGCTGTCCAACTCTAGACGGTGTATAATAGCAGTTAATGCAAATAACTAGTTACGTATGCAAATGACAAGCTGTCTAACTCTACAAGGCGTATAATAGCAGCATTTGCAAATTGCTAGTCACGTAAGCAAATGACAAGCTGTCTAACTCTACACGGTGTATAAATGCAAGTTATGCAAATTGCTAAGGCAGCAAGTCATGCAAGCACTTGCCTAATGCTAGACGGCGTATAAAAACAGCTATTGCTAAATTACAGCAAGTCAGCCATTTGCTAACAGCCTAACTCTACAAGGCGTATAAATGCAAGTTCTGCTAATTATTAGCAAGGTTAGCAATTAACTAGCGGTATAACGTTAGACGGCGTATAAATGCAGCGTATGTAATTTGCAAGTCATGTATACAAACGACAAGTAGCCTAACTCTAGACGGCGTATAATAGCTGCATATGTAAATTGCAAGTCCTGTATGCAAATGACAAGCAGCCCAACTCTACACGGTGTATAAATGCAAGTTATGCAAATTGCTAAGTCTGCAAGTCATGCAAGCACTTGTCTAATGCTAGACGGCGTATAAATACAGCTATTGCTAACGTACGATCATGCATAACAGCAAGCAAGGCAACTGTAGACAGGCTAGCATAAGTAACGTTTTGCAGCTAGCACAAAGCTGTTATCGGTCCGCTTAGTTCAACGGTAGAACACTGGTTTGTGGTACTAGTAATCCCAGTTCAATTCTGGGAGCAGGCCCTCAGTTGTCAATAGAATACGGTGTATTGTGACGACTACGGCTGCAAATTTGCAAATTTGTGTTTTTTGCAACAACATAGCACAACATAATACGGTGTATTGTGACGACTACGCGATATTGCAATCATGTGCCTATTTGACGCAGCAATGACGTAGCTAACATAATACGGTGTATTGTGACGACTAGGACTGCAAAATTGCTATATTTTAGCTATTTGCAGGTACGTAGCCAACATAATACGGTGCATTGTGACGACTACGGCTGCAAGCTTGCAATTTTGTGTTTTTTTGCAACAACATAGCCAACATAATACGGTGTATTGTAACGACTGTTACTACAGTATTGCAATCTTGTGTTTATCTGTAGCAACCTTGCTAACATAATATGGTGTATTGCGATGACTGCAGCTGCAATTTGCTATATAACGTGTAAGCCTGTTGCAAGCTTGTCAATAGAATACGGTGCAATAAGCAGCTGTTATTGCAATTTGCTGTTAACGGTCTAATAAGCTGGCAGTTTAAGACTGAAGTAAAGTCCCAAGCATAGCATTTGCAAGCATAAGCTTGACAGCATAAGCTGCTGCTGCGTTATAGCGATGGTGATCATAGCAGCATAGCTATGTTCATGCAATATGCAGTCCTATGCTAAAAGGCTGCTATTCATTTAGCGATAGCAGACTAGAGCCCCCTGTTGCATTTTATCAGCATACCGGGTACCCATCTCCAACCTCATAGGGGAATATGGTGTATTATCGAGCTTAATTGGGCTTACGTTAGACCACCCGCTAGCATAGTTCAACGGTCAGAACATGTCCTTCATACGGACAGAATGTAAGTTCAATTCTTACTGCTAGCTTAAATTGTGTCTAAGAATACGGTGTATTGTAGCTCATAAATTGCATTTACATGATTAGGACCCCCTATTTGACGTACAGGACTTAGGTTCGCCCCCCACCAGGTCGTATGACCTGGTGGGGGGCGAAAGCAAAATTTTTGCTAAGTGCTGCACAATGCTGCATTTGTTGCAATTTGCTATTAATAGCATTTTATGAACCGTCTAGAGTTAGGCTAGTTCGCCTTAAAGCTAGTAAAATGATGTTTTAACAATTTTTGTTGTATTTGTGAACCGTCTGGAGTTAGACTAGTAGGTCCGCCGTGTATCTGTAAATGCAAGCAATGCCTAATATTGCTATGTATTGCATTTTATGAACCGTCTGAAGTTAGGCTTAAGCTAGTAAACAACCGTTTTTAGCAAATTTAATAGCATTTGTGAACCGTCTAAAGTTAGACAATGCTTTAAGGTAGTGGGTATGTAAATGCTAGCAAATGGCTTAATTGTCATTTTATTGCATTTATGAACCGTCTGAAGTTAGGCTAGTTAGCCTTAAGCTAGTAAAATGCCGTTTTTTTGCAATTTTAATGGCATTTGCATGCTTTAAGGTAGTGGGTATGTAGATGCAAGCAAATGACCTAATTGTCATTTAATTGCATTTGTGAACCGTCTGAAGTTAGCCTTAAACAACTAAAAGACCGTTTTTGCAAATTTTATTGCATTTGTGAACCGTCTGAAGTTATACCATGCTTTAAGGTAGTGGGTATGTAAATGCAAGTAAATGACTTCATTGTAATTTTATTGCATTTGTGAACCGTCTGAAGTTAGATCTTGCTTTAAGGTAGTGGGTATGTAAATGCTAGCAAATGGCTTAATTGTCATTTTTATTGCATTTGTGAACCGTCTGAAGTTAGACCTTGCTTTAGGGTAGTGGGTAGGTAAATGCAAGCAAGTGGCCTAATTGTCATTTTATTGCATTTGTGAACCGTCTGAAGTTAGGCTAGCTTTAGGGTAGTGGGTATAAAAAATAAACAAGGGGTTAGCTGTTTAACAAGGCAGTAACGCTATAGTGCAAATCAGTTAAGATGATGTTAGGACACACACCAAACACTAACATTGTTGCTAGCAAAGGCAGCAAAACCATAACTTCACGCCGTGTAACGTCAACAGCATAGCCTAAGTAAGGACTTCACGTACCGCCTGTCATACGCGCGTACAGTCAGATAGAATAGCATGCTGACAGCACAATACCTGTGCTCATAGCAGCCCCCACTACAGCACTGCGCTGCATTGCGCCTAGCAAGGCTAGCAGCTCACCAATTCAATTCAACGTAAGCGGTGTAGACATGTTACCTAGCACAAACATAAACAACAGCATAGCAAACACAGGCATGTATTGCAGCAGGCCACGGTAGTAGCGTAGCTGTCGTGTGTGATAGCGATCGTATAACACGCCACCAAGGCAATAGAATAAGGCAGGACTAACAAGGCCATGGGCAATACTTAGCAACAACGCACCCTCGATGCCTTGCAAGCTGTTAGAAAACAAGCCAATGACGACAACTGACATGTGTGCTACTGACGAATAGGCTACTAGTACCTTAAAGTCTGTCTGTCGTAGCGTCGTTAGCGAACTGTAGATAAGCGTGACAACACACACTGTCTGTACTAGGGGTCCATAGTAGCTGCTAGCTTCAGGTAGCATAGGCAGCAAAATACGTACGTATGCATACGTAGCTAGCTTCAACACTAGCCCAGCTAAAATCATAGACACAGCTACCGATGCTTGTACATGTGCGCGACTTAGTCAAATATGCATGGGGAATAGCGGCGTTTTAACAGCTAAGCTTGCAAAAATTGCAATTCACAGTCATTGCTGCTTTGCAAAATTTACGCCTGCTAAAGACAGGACTTGCAAATCTGTGGTACCGGTGGCGGAGGCGATGACGATGAACGCTAGCAGCATAAACAGTGAGCCTAGCAGCGTATATAAAAACAGCAAAAACGCAGCTCGTACACGGTCAGCACTAGCACCCCACACCCCTACTAGCACAAACAGCGGTACTAGCACGGCTTCGAAAAAAACGTAAAACAGCAGCAAGTCTTGTACAACGAACGCTGTAGTTAGAAGGCTTTGCAACACAAGCAATGCAATCATATATGACTTCACGCTATGTTGTACGTTACACCAGCTAGCTAAGACGCAGATAGGCATAGTAAACGCTGTCAGCAACACAAAATACAGCGATAGGCCGTCAAGTCCTAAATGCATGTTAAAATAGCTCGTATTATTAGACACGCTTACACCTCCTACACCGGTACCCACGTTAAAACTGTCATGGGGAAAAGCAGCGTATTTTACAGTAAATTGCATTTCGCTGCTAGCACTGTCAAATTGCAATCACAGCAACATAGCGACAGCAAATGCGACAACAGTAGCTAATAACGCTGTTTGCTTAACACGTGACACAGCTTGCGTGCTGTCTTCACGCATCGTAGTTAACAGCAGCGCACCTGCTAGAGGCGTTAAAATTAAGGCTGTAAGCATTTAAAAATTTGCATGTGTACAGGCTAAAGCACCGTATTATGTTAGCTTGCTAATCACTATGTCAAATTGCTAATCATTGCAACCCGTCAATAGAATATGGTGTATTGCAATGCAATATTTGCTAATAAGCTCATTACCTATACTTGCAACACGCCAATAGAATACGGTGTATTACAAGGCAATTTTGCAAACAAGCCACATTGCAATGCTTGCAGGTCGTCAATTGTATACGGTGTATTGCAACGTAACTAACAACAGTAAGCTACTTGCAGCACTTCAACATAATACGGTGTATTGTAATGCTATATTTGCAAAGAGGTCACTTTGCTATGCTTGCAACACGCCAATATAATATGGTGTATTGCAATGCAATATTTGCTAACTAGCTATGCTGCTATACTTGCAATATGCCAATAGAATACGGTGTATTGCCATGCAAGATTAGCTACGTAGCTATGCTTGCAACATGCCTAACACGCCAATAGAATATGGTGTATTACAAGCACTTAGCTGTATTAGCTGCATTAGCTGTCTTTGCAACACTTCTAACATAATACGGTGTATTGCAATCGACTTGTTAGTTAGTTAGTCATGTAGCTAGGCCCATGGGCCGGCAACACGTCTAACATAATACGGTGTATTGCAATCAACAAACAGTATTAGCAGTATTTGACCGTACTTGCAACATGCCAACCTAATACGGTGTATTGCAAAGCGATTATCAATGCTAGCTGTTTTGCAACACTTCAACATAATACGGTGTATTGCAAGTAACAAATTGCAAATGGTTGCTGTTTTGCAACACTTCAACATAATATGGTGTATTGCAAGCAACAAGCTGTTTTTGCTGCAATGTGATCTATGCAAGTACCACACCAACATAATACGGTGTATTGCAAGCAACAAATAAGCAATGTTGCAAATTAGCGATGTTTGCAATACAGGTACTACATCAACATAAGCAGGTGTATTGCAAGCAACAAGCAGTATTGGCTGCAATGCTATCCATGCAAGTACCACACTAACATAATACGGTGTATTGCAAGCAACAAATAAGCAAGATTGCAAATTAGCGATGTTTGCAACACGCCAATATTAGACGGTGTATTGCAAGCAACAATGTACATTAGCAGCATTTACAATACTAGTATGACATCAACATAATATGGTGTATTGCAAGCAACAATGTGCATTAGCAGCATTTACAACACTAGTACGACATCAACATAATATGGTGTATTGCAAGCAACAAGCAGCATTAGCTATATTTGCAATACTAGCACTAGGCTAACATAATACGGTGTATTGCAGTTAGCAAATGCACGTGTTAGCAACTAGCATAGCAATAGCATAGGATTAGCAGCTATAACAGCCTACGGTGTAACAAGGCTAGCATAACAGCTAGGCCTATTAACGTAATCATGCATTGCTGCATGGTGACCTGTAATCAGGTACTTATAGCGAACATGCGTTGCAATACACCGTATTATGTTGACTAATTAGACCCATGGGTAGCAAAAAGCTAATTGTGCATTTTATGTTATTTGTTAGCTACAATACACCGTGTGGAGTTATAGCCTTGCATAGCAATTTGCTGTTTGCAAGCTAGTAAATCTGCTGTTAGCTAGCGATCATGCGTTGCAATACACCGTATTCTGTTGACTAATTAGGCCCATGGGTAGCAAAATGCTAATTGTGCATCTTATGTGATTTGTTAGCTATAAAGCACCGTGTTCCCCTACGTGTTGGGGACTAGAGTTATAGCCTTGCATCGCTTCCCCAACATAGGTGGGGACTAGCATAGTGACCTGTAATCAGGTCCTTATCGCGAACATGCATTGCAATACACCGTATTATGTTGACTAATTAGACCCATGGGTAGCAAAATGCTAATTGTGTATTTTATGTGATTTCTTAGCTACAATACACCGCGTAGAGTTATAGCCTTGCATAGCAATTTGCTGTTTGCTAGCATTTGCAAGCTAGCGATCATGCGTTGCAATACACCGTATTCTGTTGACTAATTAGACCCATGGGTAGCAAAATCTTAATTGTGCAATTTATGCGATTTGTTAGCTACAATACACCGTGTAGAGTTATAGTCTTGCATAGCAATTTGCATAGCAAAAGCTAACACGGCCTCTAATTAGCTGGTATTATAAGTATCGATCCTAATGTAGACAGATCACCAAGTAACTAACGGGGCTGCTAGGGATGCCTAGCAATCACGCACGCAAAGAAGCATAAAGCTAAATGAGCTTGTACGCTTGCTTGCAATAGCAGACGGTTCATACGTAGCAGTCAGCTAAACAGCATATGCAGCTTGCAAACGCCTTGCAATACACCATCTACAATTGACGTTGTAGGGTAGTGGGTAGCAAAATTTGCAAAATTGCATTTTGCTGCAAATTAGCTAATTGTACACCACGTAGAGTTAGGCTGCTTGCAACAAGTCATCAACAAGCTCGTTCTTAAGGTAAACCCGTTGTATGCTGACTAGCTGAACCAAAGCATTGTAGTAAGCTAAGGAAAGGACATCAACAGACACGCGACTAGTAGCGGCGAGCGAACGTCGCATAGCCTTGCAAACGCCTTATCACGTCAGCTAAATGCTTATGATTAGCAGTCATAGCTGGTGACAACCCAGTAAGCTGACAAGCGTTTGCAGCTAGCTTTTAGCGATGTTAAGCTTTTATGCAATTGCCATCTAATTGCAATGAATGCACCGTGTGAAGTTAGCAGCTATGCATTGCAGTAGTGCCATGTATAGCTAGCTACCCATGGGGGTGCTTTTTGCAAATTTTGCGTTGCAAAGGCTTACGTCATTAGACAGCTAAGTAAAACGGCCGACAGCTGTTTGAACACAGGTGAACCATCATCTAAGGCTAAGTATAGCGTGATTAGCGATAGCGTATAGTACTGTGAAGGAACGGTGACAAGCGAGTCGATGACTGCTGAAACAGATCCTGAACTAACAGCCCCATAAGCAGACAGTGTGCTTTACATAGCATGATGTCGTACCTTTTGCATAATGGGTCCGCAAGTTTATGCTGCTAGCACGGCGCAAGCCTTAGCTAACGCGACTTGCAAATAAAACAAATAGGGGGGTCTGCGTGTCGGATACACCGCCTTCTATTGCAGGGTTGACAGTTAGCAGCATAAGACCTGAAACGCAGTGATCTAGTCATATGCAGGTGTAAAGACTGAACGATTGCATGTTGCATAATGCTTCGATGACGTGTGACTAGTAGTGAAATGCTAATCTAACTGCGTTATAGCTGGTTTTCTGCGAAATGCATTGCAGTGCAGCGTCATGTGTTAAATTGCAGCAAGTACAACACTGGTTAGCAAGCATAACTCCACGCGGTGTATAAATCGCGTGTTTTTACGTTTTGTAGATTAGGGGGGTGTAGCCACCTTACCTAGGCTAGCTAGCTTCACAAAGGCTGCAATTCCCCATGGCAGTGAGTGGTATGGCGATAAGGTCGTATCACAAGAAGACAACAGTCTTTACGTGGTGTTAAAGTCCCTAATATTAGCATAAGTGAAAATAAGAAGGTTGCTAACCTAAGACAGTCATGATGTGGGATTGGTAGCGTCCATCATTTATAGAAAGCGTAACAGCTCAGTGACCTAGGTTAAAGGATTGCACTGTAAACAGTTAGCGTGCTAGCCCCTAAGGGGAGGGGTGGTGGGTATGCACTGCGCGGACCTATACACTACCGAAGTGTGCTAACGTCTAATCACACGGCGTATAAAAACGTGTTTGTGATTAGCCTTGGGTCCTCATTAAGTAGGCACCTGGGTGTTTACACGCCGTCCTAGGTGAGCAGCGTCGACAATTTAACGGGTCTAATGCTAAAACTAACACACACGTGCTTGCAAATGCACCGTGTACAGTTAGGCTGTGTAGCCTTGCCTTAATTCACACGTAGCCCCCAACAAGTTGGGGGAACGAGGTGATAGCGGGGGTGGAGGCAGCAGTACTATTGTATTACGTTGTAAAAATTTGCAAGACAGGTAGCAGAACATGCTGCAGCGTTGAACAGCAGTCCTTAATTGCACGAGCTTGCAGCAGCGCTAATGCTGACATGAGTAGCACCATGGGTGTGTAAACACCCACGCTGTAACAAAATGGGTTTTAAGCAGCTGTTACACAGGCTTAAGTCATAGCGATGTCTAAGCAGCTAGTCAACACAAAGCTGCGATGACTATGTAGTAAAACGGTACAATCCCAAGAAAAGCTACTACTGCTGATGTCCATCTAATGGCGTCAGCCTATCGTACCCACTACCGACACAGGTTTTGTAGTGAAGCACACTAAAGCGACAGACTAACCACGGTTAAGGAACTCGGCAAAATGACCTCGTACGTTCGTCAAGAAGAGGTGTCATACACCGTGTAGAGTTAGCGTGTTTAAGCGGGGCCATGGGTAGGATGACTTCCCCCATGGGTATCGTACGTCTAATCACACGGTGTAAGATCGCAGATAATCGCGAAATGCAACTGTTTACTCAAAACACAGCAGCCTGCAAACACTAACAGTGGTCGTATAGGTTGTGATTCCTGTCCGGTGTTGCGCTATAACGTTAGCTGAGGCTTTGCGCTGCAAAAACTAGCTAATTATAAACCGTAATAAACGACAGCCTTAACTATAAGGGTTCTAAGGTGCATGCTGCCTAACCGTTTTCCCCATGCAAGTTAGCAACAGGGTAGTGGGTATGCAAATAAAACTGTACCCACTACCTTAGCAGCAACTGTCTGTAATAACAGCAGCCTTTAGCATTGAACACGTGTTTGCATTAACTTGCAATTAACTGTAATTTGCTAACCGTATTCTGTTATGATGTACAGATTGCATAGATTGCATGCTAACGTCATCAAGACTGATGCTAGCATGGGGAATAGCGCGTAGTTTTACAGTATGCATAGACTGTGATACGTTGCAGCCTGCTAAGGCCACATAGCAACAACTGAGGTCATGACATAACATTAGACGGTGCAATCACGTAGCAATTTTTTATTGCTAGTAATGATGCAACATCGCTTGTTGCTAACTGTACAAGGCGTATAAAACGCATGTTTAGCTAGCAATAGCAATTTGCAACATGTTTGCATCGCTAGTCTTCCTGTCAGCCTTATTCACAGGATGTGCAGACTTACGTCACAGTGACTGTACGTAAGCAAACCAGCTTAATTACGCATAGCATTGCAATTGCAAACAACGGCTTGCAAAGGCTTGTCTAGTGTTATCATGCATCGTATTAGCTAGCACTGACGTCATATGATGTCATAAGCTTGCATTAGCTTGTGTAGTGTTATGATGCATCGTATTTGCTAACAGCCACCTTATTTGCAATACTGCTAATTAAAGGCTCGCGTAGTGTTATGCTGCATCGTATTAGCTAGCAGTGACGTCATATGATGTCGTAAGCATGCATTAGCTTGCATTAGCTTGCGTAGTGTTATGATGCTTCGTAGTAGCAATTTGCAACACAAACAGCAATTTGCTTATTAAAGGCTTGCGTAGTGTTATGACAATTAGCGTTTGCTAACTGTTATAACGATGCTATTGTCATTTAAAAGGCTTACGTAGTGTTATGATGCATCGCATAAGCTTGCTATGTCGTCATGACATCGTTAGCTTGTAAAAGGCTTGCGTAGTGTTATGTTGCTTAGCATTTGCTAGCTGTTATAACATATGCAATAAGCTTGTAAAAGGCTTGCGTAGTGTTATGATGCTTCGTATTTAGCTAACAGCTATAAATTGCAAACTTGCTAATGAAAGGCTCGTGTAGTGTTATGATGCGTAGTATTTGCTAACAGTCACCAAATTTGCAAAACTGCTAATTAAAGGCTTGTGTAGTGTTATGCTGCATCGTATTTGCTAAACATGATAAAATTTGCAATTAGCTTTTAAAAGGCTTGCGTAATTAGAAGGTTTAAAACACAGTCCATACCGGGTACCGAAGTGTAAGACGTCACTTCAGACGGTACGCAAAATGAGCAAAATGCCTTGGCCACCAATTATGGTCTTGCATGAATGGAACAGTGATGTTTCGACTGTCTTAACCGTGGGTCTGGTGAAATTGAACTAGCCGTGCAGATGCGGTTTACTATCAGGTAGACGGGAAGACCCCATGCAGCTTTACTACAGTTGTGCATTGTGTACGTTATGCTATTGACACAGGCACGTAGCAGCTGATGTAGCAAACATGAAAAATGACGACAATGGCATAACACACTTGTTTATTGAACCGTCTAGTGTTGACGTCTGCAGTACAGCCATGGGTAGGGTTTGTTATTCATACCCACTACCCTGCTTGCAGACCCTAACCTACGACAAGCATAAATAACGTGCATGATGGGTAGTTTTACTGGGACGGTAGACTCCTAAAACATAACGGAGTCGCACATAAGGTCTGCTAAGCTTAGACGTAGACTAAGCAGCTATGTATAGCTGAAGACAGTGTAATAGCTTAAGCAGGCTATACTGCAAGGCTGACAGGCCACACAGTAACGTAAGTTGGTTATAGTGAACCGGTAGTATGTGATGGTACAGCTATCGTTCAACGGATAAGCTACGCTGGGGATGCCTACTGTCCCTCGTTTAGCTAACGTGAGAAGGCGTATAAATTGCTAGTTTTGCATTTTTTGCAATATACCCACCCTCAATTTGCATCGCTTAATAATAGCGTTCTTTAAATTGCAATTTGCAAACAGTTGACAGCATGCAACACATGACAAATGTTGCTTAAGAATACCGTTCTTTTGCTAGACAAATGTTGCAAATACGCAATTTTGCAAATTAGGTACCCATGGCAGTACTACTTGCAATTTATACGCCGTGTGATGTTACGTTAGTGCTTAAAAACGAATCAGGTTAATTGCAAAAACAGCTAACTGTATACAGGCAGCAAATTTGCAGCGATGCTAACATGCGTGTTTTAAGACATTGCGTAGTCAGCACGTTCAACGACTAGCAAGCAATGCAATTGCTTACCATGAACACCTGACAGCCTTATGACAGCTCGTATGCTGTCTGTGGTTGAAGACATAGTCTTAACTGTGCAGTAATGCATAGCTACTGCTTAAAGACAGTAGCAGCGATACAGCAAATCGCAATTTTGCAAAATTTGCTGCACATTACACCATATTCTATTGGCAAGTTTGCAAAAAAAAGCTAGATTTGTTAAATTTGCTATCTAATTGAACCATATTCTGTTGACCTTTGCTAGCGTTTACGTACAGCTGGTGCAAATTAGCTGCACGATTGAACCGTATTATGTTGACAGCTGCAAATCTAGCGTTAGTTAACTAATACACAAATGCTGCAGGATTGAACCGTATTATGTTAGCAAAATTTTAAGTCGTCATTTTGCTATCTTAGCAAATTTGTCAATAGAATACGGTGCAATGCGCTGACAAAATTGAACAGGCTAGTAGCGCGAAAGAGTTCATATCGTAAGCGCTGTTCGGCACCTTAACATCGGGGTTGCAGTGCAGTAATGCACATGTAAACAGCCTATATATGCTGGGATGCCTTCAAGCGTTGCATACTGCATGATAGCAGTTAAAAAGGCTGCGATTAGGTGATCAGCAGACAGCCGTTTCAACGACTAGACATAGCAGCCTATTTGCAAATTAGCTAATTTATACGCCGTGTGAAGTTATGCCTGTGATTGCAAAATGCTTAAATACGTCACTGCAAGTCAAATTGCACGCCGTGTGAAGTCATGCTTGTGATAGCAAAATACTTAAATACGTCATTGCAAGTCAAATTGCACGCCGTGTGAAGTCATGCTTGCTGTTGCAAGTAGCTAGCAAGACGGCTAAGTTAGCAAATTAGCGTGCCTTATTATGTTATGCTTGTTGTTGCAAATTGCTTAACACACGTCATTGCAAGTCATATTGTAGACCGTGTGAAGTTAGGCTTGTAGCTGCAAGTGGCTAGCATGATGACACAGCAAATAGGCCCATGGTATAGTCTACGCTAGCTGAAAGGCTGGTATTCATTTGCATAGGTACAACAGACATCAACTTAGCTGTTGTCGTTATAATACACCACGTGAAGTTAGGTTAGTTTGCAACAAGCGATCAGCAAAATTGCAAAACTGCATCAAAACCTAATTTATAGACCGTGTGAAGTGAGCAAATGAAACGGCGATGTCGGTTCACCATGTCCTTCTGGTGTATAAGCTAGAAAGGGTTCGACTGTTCGTCGATTAAAATGGTACGTGAACTGGGTTTAATACGACGTTAAACTGACTTGCGTCGTCAGCAAATTTTTTATGCAAGACAGCAGCTTATGCAACAACATTGCACGGTGCAATCATAAATTGTTGTGCTGTCACTTGCAGCATAATTGCTTAGCGACTGAACCATTTTCTATTGTACTAGAATGACACAGTCCACATTTTGACTAGCTATGCACGCTAGCAATACACCATATTATGTTAGCTAGTTAAGTTTGGGGGTGTATATGCATATTTAAAATAGCAGCAAAATGCTAATTTAAGCTTGTAACACGCCATATTCAGTTAGCTAGTTTAGTCAGGGGTGTATTTGTTAGTTTAAACAGCTATACAAATAGCTTGCAATACACCATATTATATTAGCATACTAAGCTAGGGTAGTGTGTATGCTTATTTAAAATAGCAACAAAATGCTAATTTAAGCTTGCAACACGCCTTATTCAGTTAGCTAGTTTAGTTAAGGTGTGTCTGTTAGTTTAAACAGCAATATAGATAGCTTGCAATACACCGTATTACGTTAGCTTGCTAAGTCAAGTGTGCATGTGTTTGTTTAAAATAGCTATCATTAGCTAATTTAAGCTTGTAACACGCCATATTCTGTTAGCAAGTTGGCTTTGGGGGTGTATATGCAAATTATCAAAATTGCAAATATTGCAAAACTAGCTTGCAAAGCACCGTGTTATTAGAGGATAGGCGTTAAAGGAGTCAGTATAGTCCCTATCTTCTGATAGCAATTCAGCTGCAGCAGGACGTTTAGTTAGTACGAAAGGACCACTAAACGCGCGTCACTGGTGTATTTGCTATTGAACGCAAGTATTGCAAAGTAGCTACACGCGTTAACGATAAGACCTGAAGGCATCTAAGGTCGAAGCAGTCCTGTATCAGCTAACTGCAACACAGCATAGACTATGCTGTTGTAAGGTCACGTGTGTAAGCTGCGATAATAAGCAGCGTAGCTTAGTGATGCTTATGTGTTGCTTGACTTGGTGATTTTACATTAGGAAGCATAAAAGCACCGTATTCTATTGACTAGGTAGTGACTAGCTGTTCACATGTATGCATATGCATGCTGTGTACTACACCGTGTGGAGTTAGCTTTGTCAGCTATTTGCTAAATTGACAAATATGCAAATAAGTCATATTGTACACCGTGTAGAGTTAGCAAAGTTAACAACATGTTAAATTGGCTAGCTTGCAAATCTGTCATACAATACACCGTGTAGAGTTAGCTATATTAGCAATAGGCTATAAATGACAAATGTGCAAATAAGTCATATTGTACACCTGGCCCCCCTGGGGCAGTGGAGTTAGCTAAGTTAGTAGCATGCAACAAATGACTAGTATGCTTATTTGTCATATTACACACCGTGTACAGTTAGCTAAGTTAGCAATTAGCTATAAATGACAAATATGCAAGCTTGTCGTATAACATACCGTGTGGAGTTAGCTAAGTCAGCTATTTGCTAAATTGGACAAACCTGCAAAGATGTCATATTGTACACCGTGTGGAGTTAGCTAAGTTAGCGACAAGTTAAATAGGCTAGCTTGCAAATCTGTCATACAATACACCGTGTAGAGTTAGCTATATTAGCAATTGGTTATAAATGACAATTGTGCAAGCTTGTCATATTGTACACCGTGTGGAGTTAGCTAAGTTAGCAATTAGCAACTAATGACAAATGTGTAAGCTTGTCGTATAATACACCGTCTAGAGTTAGCAGCAAATGACTTAGTCGTCATGTATTTAAAGGTCCTATAAGATACGTCCTTTAAATTGCAGGACTTAGCAAAATTTTGCAAATACTAGTTTGTTAACAAACTATGCAATGCAAGTACAAGCTAGTCAACTCTACGCGGTGTATAATACTAGCAATTAGTAATTGTTAGCAATTTGCGATACAATGCAAGCTTTAGCTAACATAGCCTAACTCTACGCGGTGTAACATACAAGCAAATTAGCAAATTAGCATTTTACATGTTTAGCTATACACGTAGCTAGTCAACTCTACATGGTGCACTATGCACGCTTTGGGGGTGTATTATGCAAGCTGTTATTGCAACATTAAGATGACGCTAGTCAACTCTACGTGGTGCATTGTGCAAGCTTAGGGGGTGTATTATGCAAGCTGTTATTGCAATACGCTAAGAGGACGCTAGTCAACTCTACACGGTGTATAATAGAGGTGTTAATTGCAAGTATGCTGGAATGGTAGACAGGTGGTTCTCAAGCAACCATGGCATTAAGTCATATGGGTTCAAGTCCCATTACTTGTAAACAATACACCGTATTCCCCTGTCCCCACCTACGGTGGTGGAAGAGTTGCGTGCTAGTTATGCAAATAGCGACAATTGCAATATTTGCAATAACAGCGTATTGTACACCGTGTGAAGACAGCTAAGGCTGCAAATTGCATAATTGCAATATTTGCAATAACAGCGTATTATACACCGTGTGAAGACTGCTAAGGCTGCAAATTGCACAGTTGCAATATTTGCAATAACTGCGTATTATACACCGTGTGAAGTTAGCTAATGCTGCAAATTGCACAGTTGCAATATTTGCAATAACAGCGTATTATACACCGTGTGAAGTTAGGTTGCTGTGCAAGTAATGCTATGCTGTTATAAGTGTAGCTTTACGCCCTGTGCTTAGACGCTATAACTAGGTCTGTGCTATGTCTAATCTAGCCAGCCTTTAACACAGCATTTAGCGATTGTGACTGCAGTTTGCAAATTGCCTTGTATTACACCACGTGATTAGATGAACAATGAACGCATATCAATTTGCTAAGTCTAACGCAGCGAACCTGCTGAAGACAGAACGCTATGCAACAGCTGTCGTCACAGCCTGCTTATCAGCACATGAGGGCCTGTTATTAGCTAAGCCTATTTTTGCAGTACAGCAGCATAAGGTTACTGTACACGTGTTTTACTACTGACCGGGTCGTACGCTGCAACATGCTAGCATTGCAACACTAGGCGGTGCTTTAACAAGCTGTTTTGCTAGCAAAGTCGTCGAATTGCGCCTCGTACAGTTAAGCAACATGTCACTAGATAGCAGCATTTTAGCACAGTGTTTAGCATTGCAAGGCAATAAGCTGCCGTTCAATCGTATAGCAGAGCTGCTTAAAAGCTTGCTAACGCCTGTGTTTAATGACGCTATGCCTGCTAATAGCCTAGCGTTACCTGTGTCTAGCTTAACAGGCTTGCAAATTAAGCTGTCAGGTCGCTTAACTACACAGCGTTATGGACCACGTCAGACTGTCAGCTTAACACACATGGGTTCAGCAGCTAAAAGCAGTATTGGGATGACTGATTACAGCCAATTCACTGCTAAAAACAAGCTGGGTGCCTTCACAGTTAAAGTCTGACTAAGTCAGCATAGCAGCTAACAATTACTACCCCCCTGTCAGCAACTGACAACAGAATAGCGGCCTATAAAACACAGTTTTTGCAATATTGTTGCAAATTTGCATTAACGACGTCTAATAAAACGGTTCGCAAAACGCAAGCTTACAGCTAAATACGCATATTTTGTAAATTGCTGCTAAACGACGTCTAATAATACGGTTCGCAAAACACAAGCTTGCAGTTTAGCTAGCCAATCGCTGCAATTATGCAACGTCTAAGAATACGGTTCGCAAAACACAAGTTTGCAGCTTAATTAGCACCATGGGTATGTTAATTGCAATTAGCGACAATTGCTATGCGACGTCTAATAATACGGTTCGCAAAACACAAGTTTGCAGCATATAACAACAGGTGATCACTGCTAAGTTATGCCTTAGAATACGGTTAGCAAAAACACTAGTTTGCAGCTTAATTAGCACCATGGGTATGTTAATTGCAACTTGCGATAATTGCTATGCAACGTCTAATAATACGGTCCGCAAAATACAAGTTTGCAGCATATAACAACCGGTGATCACTGCTAAGCTATGCCTTAGAATACGGTTAGCAAAAACGCAAGTTTGCAGCTTAATTAGCCCCATGGGTATGTTAATTGCAATTAGCGATAATTGCTATGCAACGTCTAATAATACGGTTCGTAAAACACAAGTTTGCAGCTAATCACACATGACGGCTGCGATGCTACGACCTAACTTCACGCGAGCTAGTATTAGACATATTTGTCATTAGCAAATTGCAAACATGCTGCAAAGCTTAATAGAAAACAAGCCTATAATTTGCAAATTTTGCAAATGGTGTCCTTAGAGCTATACGGTGCAGCAAAGAACTGTTAATTCTTCGATAGCTGGTTCGACTCCAGTTAAGGACTTGATAAGCTTGCATAACGTCACACGGTCTATAAATTGCATTGTTTGCATATATTGCAATAACTTGCTAGACAGCAACCTAACTCCACATGGTCTATAAATTGCATATGTTGCATGTGTTGTGACGGTTTGCTGTGTGCTGACATAACGTCACACGGCGTATAAATTGCATGTTGTTGCTTGCAATGCAAGCACTTGCTATACAGCAGCATAACGTCAGACGGTACGCTAATTGCATGTTGTTGCATGTTTTGCTATCATTTGCTATACAGCAGCATAACGTCAGACGGTACGCTAATTGCGTATTGTTGCATGTTTTGCAATCATTTGCTATACAGCAGTATAACGTCAGACGGTACGCTAATTGCGTATTGTTGCATGTGTACAGCAGTTGCTTGCTATGCAATAACATAACATAATACGGTGTATTGCAGCCTACGTGTGCAAAATTGCATATTTGCAAAACAATGCAATTTATACGCCGTGTGACGTTATGCTAGCTATCAACTAGGCTGCAAAAGCTGTGCAGTCGTTTTCATGGTTATACGCCTGCTAGAGTTAGGCTAGCATCGCTTCTAGCAAATTGCTAGCTTAGAAGACTTTGCAATTTATGAACGCTGTGCTATTAGACCTGTTAAGCCTTGCTGCTATTGCGTCTACGATCCTAGTCATCACAGCAAAGAACCCTGTTATGTCTGTGTTGTATTTGATCGCTGTGTTCTTAAACGTCGCTGGTTACCTCGTATTATTAGGCATCGCATACCTAGGGCTCGTCTACTTGATTGTCTACGTGGGTGCAATTGCAATTTTGTTCTTATTTGTCATCATGATGCTAAATTTACGCCTTGTAGAGTTGGTTGAAACGGGACAGCAGTACACAAAAAATTTACCTATGGCTGCTATGCTAGCAGGCATGCTGTTTTATGAGCTGCTGACGATGGTCCCAGCTGCTGCAGCTAGCATGCCTACGCTAGTCTTTAGCTGGTTCAATGCGACGCTGTTCAATGCTAAGACAGCTGTTGATGTAGACGCTAACATCTACCAAGCCTTTAGCACAGCTGTTAATGACGGACAGCTAGCTAGCTTCACACAGATTGCAAGCATCGGTCATAGCCTATATACATACGCAGCATTATGACTTGTCGTCGCTAGCGTCATTTTTATGCTAGCTATGGTGGGTCCTATTGTCTTATGTATGACGTCAGCTGACACTAGCACAGCTGATAGCAAATAACCCCCCCTGTCTTCTGCAATGCACCGTATTCCCCTATGCAAGTAGGCTGTTAAGTCATGATGACAAGCAAATGCAAACATTGCAATTTATAGACCGTGTGAAGTTATGTCGCTAGTCAATAGCTATGCTAGCACATCGCAAGCAAACTTGCAGCTATTAAGCTCATGTTCCCCATCAACTTGGAAGCTAAAGTCATGTTGCTAGTAATAGCTATACAAGTCACATGTTTGCAAACACATAGCAACTAAGCTCCTGTAGAGTTAGGCTGCAAGCTAGTTGCTATATTAGCACATATTTGCAAATACACAGCAATATAGCTCATATAGAGTTAGGCTACTAGTCGTTAGGTCAATTAGCATTAACTTGCAAACTTGCAGCAATATAGCTCATGTAGAGTTACGTTGCTAGCTAATTGCTATACTTGCACAGATTTGCAAATACACAGCAATATAGCTCATGTAGAGTTAGGTTGCTAATCATTAGCGATCTTAGCATACGTTTGCAAAGACACCGCTATTAAGCTCATATAGAGTTAGGCAGTTCGCAATTAACGATCTTAGCACACAATTGCAAACATGCAGCCATTAAGCTCATATAGAGTTGAGTTGCTAGCTAACAGCGATCTTAGCACACATTTGCAAACACCTAGCAATATACCTCATGTAGAGTTAGGCTGCTAGCTAGTTGCTGTATTAGCACCTCGCAAGCAAACACATATAGATTAAGCTCATGTAGAGTTAGGCTGTGGGTCAATAGCTATGCTAACACATGTTTGCAAACACTTAGCAATATAGCTCATGTAGAGTTAGGTTACTAGTCAATAGCTATCTTAACAGTAGTTTGCAAATATACTGCAATTAAGCTCATGTAGAGTTAGGTTGCTAATCAATAGCTATGCTAGCACAAATTTGCAAACACATAGCAATATAGCTCATGTAGAGTTAGGCTGTTAGCTAGTAGTTAAATTAACATCTATTTGCAAACATACTGTGATTAAGCTCATGTAGAGTTAGGTTGCTAGTCATTAGCGAGCTTAGCACTCGCAGCAAGCAAACACACAGCAATTAACCTCATGTAGAGTTAGGCTGCTAGTAAATAGCAATGCTAGCTCATATTTGCAAACACATAGCAATATAGCTCATGTAGAGTTTGGTTACTAGCTAATTGCTATGCTAGCACAAATTTGCAAACACATAGCAATATAGCTCATGTAGAGTTTGGTTACTAGTAAATAGCTATACTAGCACATATTTGCAATCACACAGCAATATAGCTCATGTAGAGTTAGGCTGCTAGCAAGTTGCTATCTTAGCACCTCGCAAGCAAACACACAGCGATTAAGCTCATGTGGAGTTAGGTTGCGAGTAAATAGCTATGCTAGCACATGTTTGCAAACACCTAGCAATATAGCTCATGTAGAGTTGGGTAGCTAGTCAATAGCTATGCTAGCACAAATTTGCAAACACATAGCAATATAGCTCATGTAGAGTTAGGTTACATGCAATTGTTAACATACAATTTGTTGTTAAACAGCTGTCATACTACACCATGTTCCCCATCAAGTAGAGGGCTAGTGTTACCTTGCTAGTCATAGCTATACAAGTCACAGATTTGCAAACACATAGCAATATAGCTCATGTAGAGTTAGGCTGCAAGCTTGTTGCTACATTAGCACCGATTTGCAAACATGCAGCAATATAGCTCATGTAGAGTTAGGCTGCTAGTCATTAGCGATCTTAGCACAGGCTTGCAAACACATAGCAATTAAGCTCATGTAGAGTTAGGCTTGTTTAACAAGGTGGCCTGTTGCCTATAATTGCAAAACAGCAAATTATACGCCGGCCCCAGGGCAGTGGAGTTAGGTTGCTTAACAATGTTGCTAATTGCATAAAATTGCAAAACAGCAAATTATACGCCGGCCCCAGGGCAGTGGAGTTAGGCTGCTAGTCATTAGCGATCTTAGCACAGGCTTGCAAACACACATCAATTAACCTCATGTAGAGTTAGGCTTGTTTAACAAGGTGGCTTGTTGCATAAAATTGCAAAACAGTAAATTATACGCCACGTGGAGTTAGGCTGCTTAACAAGGATGGGTAGTTGCATAAAATTGCAAAAACAGCAAATTATACGCCATGTGGAGTTAGGTCGCTTAACAAGGTTGCAAGTTGCATAAAATTGCAAAACAGCAAATTATACGCCATGTGGAGTTAGGCTGCTTAACAATGTTGCAAATTGCATAAAATTGCAAAACAGCAAATTATACGCCGGCCCCAGGGCAGTGGAGTTAGGTTGTTTAACAATGTTGCAAATAGCATAAAATTGCAAAACAGCAAATTATACGCCGGCCCCAGGGCAGTGGAGTTAGGTTGCTTAACAATGTTGCTAATTGCATAAAATTGCAAAATGCTGTATTAGTGACTGCTGTCATTAGTCGTTAAATTTGCTGTCAGGACTGCAACATTAGTAGCACATGCATAACAGAATATGGTTCTATTTTCATCACCACTTGAACAATTTGAAGTCACGTCGTTTTTAAACGTTAACCTCACGCTATTAGGCCTTAATTTTGCATTGACTAACCTAGGGCTATATGCTTTGCTAGTGTTGATGCTGTCAATTAGCGTACACGTGTTAGCAGCTAACGACCGACGCCTTGTGCCTAGCCGTTGATCTGTAGGCTTAGAATCAGCTTATGCATCATTGCATGGCATGGTTAAAGAACAGGTAGGCAGCAGCAACGAACGCTACCTGCCGTTCATTTACGCGTTGTTTTTTTTTGTCATCTTAGCAAATTTAGCTGGGAACGTACCGTATTCCTTTACGATTAGCACAAGTGCTGTGCTGTCGATCGGCTTAAGCTTTACAATCTTCTTTGCTGTCACAGTATTAGGCTTGCATAAGCATGGCTTACATTTTTTTGCGTTCTTCGTGCCTGCAGGTACACCGCTTGCTATGGTACCTTTGCTAGTATTGATCGAGCTCATTTCATATCTAGCACGTGCCTTTAGCTTAGGCGTACGTTTATTTGCTAACATGGTGGCTGGTCACACCCTACTTAAAATTTTAAGTGGTATGCTATGACCTATCCTAACTTCAGGCCTGCTTATGTTTGTTGTTGCCTTGATCCCCATGTCTATTTTTCTAGCGCTAGTAGGGTTAGAAGTCGCTGTTAGCGTCATTCAAGCCTATGTATTCGTAGTGTTGACATGTGTTTACTTGCGCGATGCTATCGACTTGCACTAACCCCCTATTCCCCATTAAAACATTGATTATGACGTAAAATGAGGGTGGGGTATACATACCCACTACCCTACTGCAAGCATGCCTTAGCTAATACACCGTGTTCCCCCAACGAGTTGGGGGCTAGAGTTGCATTATGCAGCATTGTGCAGATCGCGATTAGTAGCTTATGTGATCTGCAAAGTACCGTGTGAAGTTGCATTAGTTAGACTTAGGTAGTGGGTATCACATTTACAAATTGTGCAGCAAAGCACATTTACCTCCGTAAAGCACCGTGTGGAGTTACAGTATGCAAGCTAGATACAGCTAACATGACTTGCAAGCATTTGCAGCATTATGCATATCGCTATGAATAGCATATGTGATCTGCAAAGTACCGTGTGAAGTTATATTAGCTAGACTTAGGTAGTGGGTATGACATTTACAAATTGTGCAGCAAAGCACATTTACCTCCGTAAAGCACCGTGTGAAGTTACAGTATGCAAGCTAGATACAGCTAACATGACTTGCAAGCATTTGTAGCATTATGCATGATTAAGCATGTACTTGCTAATCGCAAACTTGTTCAGCAAAGCACTGTGTGAAGTTACATCAGTTAAGTAAGGTAGTGTATATGCATTAAGCATGCATGTGCGTATTTGCAAATTTGTACTGCAATACACCGTGTTAAGTTACACCTAGTGGTCTTAAGTAACACAAAGCACTTACATGTCATTTGCAAGTAGCTGTCGTCATACAGCCTGTGAAGTGACAGTTAGCTAAGCTAAGCTAAGTGATCTGCAAGTAAACAGTATAACATAATACGGTGCATATAGCAGCTTATTGCAACCTATTGCAATTTATTAACAATGTCACCTACTAGTCAGCAACATAACATAATACGGTGTATTTAACAGCATGTTTGCAATGTGTTAGCTATGCCTGCTACTAGTTAACAACGTAACATAACACGGTGTATCTAACAGCATGTTTGCAATGTGTTAGCTATGCCTATTACTAGTTAACAGCGTAACATAACACGGTGTATTTAGCAGCATGTTTGCAATGTGTTAGCTATGCCTGCTACTAGTCAACAACATAACATAACACGGTGTATACAGCAGCAGATTGCAACCTATTGCTATTTGTCAGCTATGACAGCAACTAGCAATTAATATAACATAATACGGTGTATCTAGCAGCATATTGCAGCTAATAGCTATTTGTTGTCGATGTCAGCAACTAGTAACTAGCATAACGTAATACGGTGTATCTAGCAGCATGTTTGCAATGTGTTAGCTAAGTTAGCTAAGTCATAGCAGGACTTAGTAAAATTTTGCACAAAGTCATTAGCACGTTAACAGCATAACATAGCACGGCCTATAAATTAGCATATTGCAACTTAGTTAGCTAAACCGACTGCTAGTTAACAGCATAACATAATACGGTGTATATCGCAGCATATTGCAACCGATTAGCTTAATTAGCTGCAAGCTTGCAACGTAACATAATACGGTTCAATCATGCAGCATATTGCTACGATTGCAACTTGTCACGTATGTCAACTACTAGCAATCTACATAACATAATACGGTGTACTTAGCAGCTAATTGCAATTTGTCAGCAATGTCAGCAATTAGCTATCTGCATAACGTAACACGGTGTATATAGCAGCCTATTGCAATCTGTCATCAATGTTAGCTACTAGCAACCTACATAACATAATACGGTGCATATAGCAGCATATTGCAACTTGTTACCTATGTTAGTAATTAGTGAACAGCATAACATAATACGGTTCAATGATGCAGCATATTGCAACGATTGCAACTTGTCACCTATGTCAGCTACTAACAATCTACATAACATTATACGGTGTACTTAGCAGCTAATTGCAATCTGTCAGCAATGTTAGCAATTAGCAATCTGCATAACGTAACACGGTGTATATAGCAGCTTATTGCAATCTGTTAACGATGTCAGCCACTAGTTAGCAACATAACGTAACACGGTGTATATAGCAGCATATTGCAACCTGTTAACGATGTCAACTACTAGCTAACAGCATAACATAACACCGTGCATCTAGCAGCATATTGCAACGTGTTGGCCGTGAGTGCGCTACTAGTGAACAGCTTAACGTAATATGGTGTATATAGCAGCCTATTGCAATTTGTCATCAATGTCAACTACTAGCAACCCACATAACATAATACGGTGTATATAGCAGCATATTGCAATTAGTCACCAAGGTCAGCTACTAGTTATAACTATAACATAATACGGTGTATCTAGCAGCATATAGCAGCTAATTGCTATTTGTCTACCTTGTCTACTACTAGCCAACAGCATAACATAATACGGTGTACTTAGCAGCACATAGCAGCTAATTGCAATTTGTCATCAATGTCAGTTACTAGCAATAGACGTAACATAATACGGTGTATCTAGCAGCATATTGCAGCTAATAGCTATTTGTTGTCGATGTTGGCAACTAGTAACTAGCATAACATAATACGGTGTATTTAGCAACCGTTTTGCAATCTTGTCATGGTTGCCCGCTTGTCTGCAGCATAACAGAATATGGTGTATTTAGCAGCAATTTTGCAAACACGTCTTCACGGTGACACAAGGACAAGCTAGCTAACCACATAACAGAATACGGTGCTTTTAACAGCCATTTTGTCATGGGTGAGCCATGCAAACACTAACAAACAGTATAACATAATACGGTGCTTTTAGCAGCAATTATGCAACCCGTTAGTCATGCAAACACTAGCAAACAATATAACATAATACGGTGCTTTTAGCAACATATTTGCAATTTTGTCATATTTGCAAGCCACGAGTTTATACTATAACAGAATACAGTGCTTTTAGTAGCCATTTGCAACCCGTAAGTCATGCAAACACTAGCAAACTCTACAACAGAATACGGTGCTTTTAGCAACAGTTTTGCAATTAGGTCATCCTTGCAAGCTTGTAAACTGTGTAATAGAATACGGTGCTTTTAGCAGCAATTATGCTATTACTAAGTCATGCAAACACTAGCAGACAGTATAACATTATATGGTCCTTTTAGCAACTTATTTACAAATATGCCGTCGTTGCAAACTTGTAAACTGTATAACAGAATACGGTGCTTTTAGCAACACTTTTGCAATATTGTCATCATTGCTAGCTTGTGAACTGTGCAACAGAATACAGTGCTTTTAGCAGCAATTTGTCAATTAGTAAGTCATGCAAACACTAGCTGACAGTGTAACATAATACGGTGCTTTTAGCAACATATTTGCAATTTGTCATAATTGCTAACCGCTACTTAACATACAACAGAATACGGTGCTTTTAGCAGCAATTTTGCAATTTGTAAATCATGCAAACACTAGCAAATAGCATAACAGAATAAGGTGCTTTTAGCAACAGTTTGCAATATTTGTCAATGCTGCAAGCTTGTAACAGGTGTAACATAATACGGTGCTTTTAGCAGCAATTATGTTATTACTAAGTCATGCAAACACTAGCAAACAGTACAACATAATACGGTGCTTTTAGCAACATATTTGCAATGAAGTCTACGTTGCAAGCTTGTAAACTGTATAACAGAATACAGTGCTTTTAGCAGCAATAATGCAAACTTGTCAACAAATCAGCTAAACAGCATATAGAAAAA